TTATCCATCTATAAAGGTCACTTCGGCAACGGCCAAATCTAGAGGGAAATTGTGAGCGTTACGTTCGTGCATAACTTCCATACCAAGATTCGCGCGATTGATGATATCAGCCCAAGTGTTAATTACACGACCTTGACCGTCAACTACAGATTGATTGAAATTGAATCCATTTAAGTTGAAAGCCATAGTGCTAATACCCAGAGCAGTAAACCAGATACCTACTACGGGCCAAACAGCTAAGAAGAAATGTAAAGAGCGAGAGTTGTTAAAACTAGCATATTGGAAGATCAATCGGCCAAAATAACCATGAGCAGCTACGATATTGTAGGTTTCTCCCTCTTGACCAAATTTGTAACCCGCATTAGCAGACTCATTCTCGGTAGTTTCCCTGATCAAACTGGAGGTTACCAAAGAACCATGCATAGCACTGAATAGAGAGCCGCCGAATACGCCAGCTACACCTAACATGTGGAATGGATGCATAAGAATGTTGTGCTCAGCCTGGAATACGATCATGAAGTTGAAAGTACCAGATATTCCTAGAGGCATACCGTCGGAGAAGTTCCCTTGACCAATGGGGTAGATCAAGAAAACAGCAGTAGCAGCTGCGACAGGAGCTGAATATGCAACAGCAATCCAAGGGCGCATACCTAGACGGAAGCTAAGTTCCCACTCACGACCCATGTAACGAGCTACACCAAGTAAGAGATGCATCACAATTAGCTCGTAGGGACCAACATAATAGTGCCATCCATCGACGGAAGCTGCTTCCCAAATAGGGTAGAGGTGTAAACCAATAGCTGCAGAGGTGGGAATAATAGCACCGTAGCGGATATTGTTCCCATAAAGAAGAGAACCGGGGACAGGCTCACGAATACCATCAATATATACTGGGGGAGCTGCGATGAAGGCGATAATGAATACAGAGGTTGCAACCAAAGGGGTAGGGATCATCAAAACACCGAACCATCCGATGTAAAGACGGTTTTCGGTGCTGGTAATCCAGTCGCAGAAGCGACCCCATAGGCTTGCGCTTTCGCGTTTCTCTAGAATTGCGGTCATGGTCAAAACTTGGTTTATGGAATCATCAGAAGCTCCCAAGCATACATATATGAGGCTTGTTATTTAACAGTATAGTATGACTTATATATATCGTGAATCGAGGTTCCTAGATAAATTAAGTCTAGTAATTTCCAAATAAGGGAAGATTCAGGGTAATATTGATCTATCTGATATTCGAGGTTCATGTATCTCATATATGCCATAGACCTCGTATGTATACATATTATCTACTCTGTCACGTTCCTTATTTCCAATTTCAGGAATAGGAAATCGATCGGAATGTAAATGATCCAATTGGGTTATCCCTTTCCTGAGTGTAACGAAGGGAAGGGGATCGGATTGGGAGAATTCTTCACTGCGAGAAAGTGCAATGCAATTTAGGAATGGAATGAACCATTGAGATGAATCAGGTGCGATATTTGATTTCTCGTTCATAGGAATATGAAGATCAATTCGATTGGATCCGAGAAAGAGTAGCACTATAGAGATACCTATGGGAATTGGATCCAATCGATCTGGGTTGCCCGGGACTCGAACCCGGAACTCGTCGGAGTGGATGATCTCCTCCTTCAATAGGAGGAAAAAATCTCTCCCCAAACCGTGCTTGCAATTTTCATTGCACACGGCTTTCTCTATGTATCTATTTCGTAATCATCCTAATTCCCGGAAAAAAAAAAAAAATAGATTGTGGATCGATTCTATTCTGGCAATTGCTCAATGAACATTTCATCGGTCGAATGGGGTTTCTACTTGTAGATTTTGTTTATTCCACCAGGAATTAACAAAAGGATTTCTTTGGAGAATATCTGAATGCCAAATTCGTTCTCTCTGTGAACGGGTCTTTGAGAAAGACAAAGAGATCAATTCTCGTTCTTTTGGAGATGATTTCGTGAATAGTTCTGAACCGAATCTTTCCCGAACTACGCGTATCGCACTTTTATGTTTACAGGCTAAAGTTTTAGCACATGGAAGTCGAAGTATATACTTCATACGATATAAACCATCTTTCTTTGAGGATCCACTGTAATAATGTAAGATGTTTCTCCAAATTCGATCAAATCGATGGAGGATATTGTCATCTGTTAGACCAGTCCAGGCCAATCTACCAGTTGGGCGCCCTGAGATATCACAAAACCTTTCTTTAGCTAAATATCCAATCAAAAGTGTAGTTGGAGCTATTGGATCGAATTCCTTGGTAATGGGATCGGTAATGAATGAATCATCCAGCATTTTTATCTTAACCACGAAAGTCTTCATTTGGACGCTAAATAAATAGCCCAGGAAAGAAAAACAATTCTTGGATAATTCATCGATAGACATCCGATATGGTTGGGACCGGAGATGAAAATGACACTGCCAAAAATTTGTAAGATGATATCTCCATTTTTTCACTAGAAGGTAAGTACCCCTCAGAGCTATAAGAAATCTTTCTCTATCTTTCACATAATGAATGGAAGGATCCTTCAAAAACCAGATCCTTTTTTTCAAATCTTTAATAGATTTATGAGAAAATATGACAATATGCTCGATCTTTCTATAAAAAGTAGTTCGCTCTAGAAAAGCTCCATAGGACAATGATCGTGAATAAGAAAATCGTTTCCAAAGGGGAACTAAAAGAGATTCACATTCATAGACATAATAATTCCACAGGACAGACAGGGATAACCTTGTCTTTTCTTTCGAAGCGATGAGAATCAATTGATCCAAATTCTCCGAAAGAATAAGATTTCGATGTTCGTGGAGAACAGATCGTAATGAGTGTAAAGAAGGAGCATCTTGGATCCAGTAACGAAAAGTTCGAACCAAAATTTCCGGATGAGTAGAGTGGGGTATTCGTATATCTAAGAGAAAATTGGAATGTGGAAATTTGTCTTCCATAAAAGGGAATATGGAATGGATGGACCGGAAACTATTCCATTCATTCATTCCTTCTAGATAATGTTTCGATTGGATTGAGAAGGTAACTTCTAGAACCACTGTCAAACCTTCTAGTACCAATTCGGAATAGAAATTCCTATTGTGACCAACTAATTTATTTTTATTTTGGTTGTAATTTCCAAATGAAACAATTGAACCATTCTGTTGACGTATCCGACTAATTAAACGTTTTACAGTTAGGAAACTGAATCGATCATTGTAACTTGAATTTTCCATCGATTCGAAGGAACTTGATCTACTTAAATAATGATCATAAGCAATTGCGTAAAGATTTTCTTGAAAAAGGAGTGGATATAGAAAACGCCGCTGCCGGAATGTATCTTCCTTTCCATTTCTTCGAAACTTATCCATTTCAATAAAACCTCGGCTATGGCCCTCATGAGAGTGACCTCTTGGGTTACAAAATAATACATGGTGCGATCCATCCGGTCAAGACAAGATAGATAATGATCCATCTGAGAGATAGAGATCCTATTCAATGGATCTTCTATCTAAAAATCTCACATGAGAGATAATGAAAATCCTTTCTCTTAGCGACCTGATCGCTCTCCTGACTTTGGAATGAATTGACACGGTCAGTATACCATTTCTCCTACACATTCGTACTCGAGTACTTAGGACTCATTCTGGGCGGATAAATCCCTAATCTATTCATAAGAAAAACCTCCCCCATATAGATGGACACTGATATGCTCTTAACTCCTGATCAGTAAAGGGGATTCCTCATCTAAATGAAGAACAGAAGCTCGTTCCTCTGGTTTTCCCTATGATTTAGGCCATTTAGCTCTATCCATTGACTCACCTGACTTAACCGCGAATTTATTCAATCCTATTTCACAATTATCACATTGAAATGGATGAGCATATCACACATCCATCTATGCATATGATATACGTTTCCCATCCATTTGATTCCTTGGATGAGATTTGGTTCTGATCGGATACGATCAGATCAAGTCTCATCAAGATCATTTATTTGAACGACATGCTGTTTTTTCCATTCATTTCCCTTCCAGGATCAGTCATAGTCTCACAACTTTACCGAAAGTATGGACGAATTTGTTACTCCATATAAATGTGTAAAAGATATTAGTCGCACTTAAAAGCCGAGTACTCTGCCATTGAGTTAGCAACCCATATTAGGATATAGATGTGATCGAAGTCGAATACGGAGTTTTAAAATAAATACGAAGTTCTCAAATATCAAATACGAAAGAAAATAAATTGAATAATCGTTGAATGAGGGAAACAAAAACCTATGTGAATGTCTAGGTTAATGATTAACTCGTTCATTCATATGTATCTATATATACGTAGATTTTTATCTACCATTTACGGATCAAGCCTTTTATCCAAATGGGGTTATTTTTGATCCGTCGACCAAATCATCATTAAAATTTGGAAGAACCATTAACGAACTGGTGAACCCAAGAAGGAAGGATCTATATTTCCAATCTATATTTCCATATGAACGGATTATATCGGCACAATATATCATTGTCAATCCCGGAATGTTGTAGAGAAATTAATTGTTGGATTAGCAGGACGGGCGCATTGAGAAGAGATCTTGGCTTGGGCTTATTCACAATAAGGACAACGAATTAGACCGTCTCGTTCATTATGAAAATTTGTACAGAATAAGGAGCTCCAAAATTAAAATTTTGGAAGCTCCTCATTTTATCGATCTAATTATTCTCTCTATCAACTCAATCTTTCATCCATCTAGATAAAAAGATTTTCATATTCGTCATCTTCATATAAGATCGCATGGGAACAGGAATGACTAAATGAATATATAATACAAAAAATAGAAATGGATGGTGAAAAAACAATTGCACAAAGCTAAATATTGGATCCATTCCTTTCCCTAAAGATTGGTCTGAAATTTTTTAAATATCCCTGCCTTCTCCAAAATATCATGAACGGTTTCTGTAGGTTGAGCCCCTTTCTCAAGAAAATGTAGAATAGCAGGAACATTTGAATAAGTTTGATCCTTCATTGGATCGTAAAAACCCACTTCCTGAAGAGCTTTTCCTTCTCTTCGAGATTCAACGTTAATTGCAACAATTCGATAAGTAGCTAATTGGGATAGGTAGGCTATAATCCCCCCCCCCCCTGGAAAACGTATATGAAGCTTTTTCCTCATACGGCTCGAGCAATAAGAATTTTGATAAGATTCATATATCTTTCTACTATAGATCTATGTCTATCTATCTATATAGATAGATAGGCTATATGAACTTAGTACTTTTCCTTCTCAAAAAGGAAAAAAAAAAAAAAAAGAAATAATTCATACTCATAGCTCAAGTATGCTTAGGTAATGCTCAACCATCATAAAATCCTATTCCTCCACTTTTTGAGCCGTCTTTCCCCTATTTTTTTTTTTTTTTCATGTTTAATCTATCTCGATCTCTCATTTTTATCGAATCGTTTGAACAATCATAAAATAGGATTTTCTTGTTCTGAGATCGATCATCTTTTAATCATTAGGTCTGAGCCTTATCTTGCTTCGGTGGTCTCCAATCTTTTTAGAATGACAGCAACGTACATTTTGCTATTTGTCCACGTTGAGCAATCATATGAATGATTGATCCTTATATGATCGAATCTATTTCTTATTGAAATATTCCTACCCATCATAATCGGTAATTGTTTACCTGTTCCGATTCAACCATTCTGATTTCGTAAATCAATGTGGACTTACAAAGTCGTTATAGCTCATTTATCTACACTGACCTTAGATTCTGTCCCCTGATCAATGAATGAATTAATACTTACTGCTCAAGCTCCGTCATGTAATATTTATATTTTCCTTTTCTTTCCCCTATTTTTTTTTTTTTTCTCCCAAAGAAAAGCAGGAATAAAATGAAAAAATGTTGAACTACGAGCATCTCCATTCGGATATGAAATGGCGGATATATTAATCCACGGAACCGATCATGTCGTTCAAGTCGCACGTTGCTTTCTACCACATCGTTTTAAACGAAGTTTTACCATAAGATTCCTGATCTAAAAATTCATATATAATTATGAATAGTCATTAATGAAATTGATACGATAGGAACAGGGATCGAATTCGATTCACTCCTATTGGATAAATAGAAGAAATTTCTTGTACAAGTACAAATGGAATAGATTTACGGAATGACATAAATTAATCATCCTAGCTAGATACCTAACACTTCTCTGGCTGCATAGATTACTTCGGTAGTAATGTTCACAATGCCCTTTTGTTGTGCGAATTTCTCGATATTTCTTTCGACTTTGTTCCTAACAAAGTGGGGAATTTTACTTAGTTCTCGTCGACTTTCAGGATCCCAAATCAGGCCTATACCCGTGGATAGTGATCTAGTCATTATTTCCTTAGTATCATGACCACCAAAAATATCTAGAAGATGATCTTCCATACCCAGGGCGAATGAGTTATAAACTGGATCAGCTATTTGATTAGTACCTTCGTAACCCAGAAAGGGTCGATACCCCAAAGGAAAACTTTGGATATGAACTGGTGAAGAAATAACTCCACAAGGAATATCGAGACGTTTACCAATATGACGTTCCATTTGAGTACCAAATATTGCAGATGGTTCTACACGAGCGATCATATCTCCCACTTCAGTATGATCATCTGTGATGAGTATTTTATCACAGAAATCTTGAATTTGCTCTTTGAACCATTCTGCATCATGTTTACAATAAGTACCTGTACAACTCACACGAATTCCCATCTCTCGAATAGATATCTTAGTAATTGAAGCAGCATGGGTTGCATCGCCGAAAACGACTGTTTCTTTCCCCGTCAAATTATGACAATCGATAGATCTCGAGAACCGAGCAGCTCGGGAAACAAATCGGGTTTGTCCATCAATGTAGGGTTCGTAATCAACCTTTTTATTCGATGAAATGGGAGCCAAGGTATTAACATTTCTATGGATCTGTTGGATGCATTCGGCCATATCTACAGCTCCCATGGGAGTTGTGGATACATAAGGCATTCCGAATTCATTCTCCAGATACATCGCTGTCATTAAGCCCACTTCACGATAAGGAACTAAATTGAACCAAGCTCTTGGTAGATTTATAAGATCTTTTACAGATCCTCCTTCAGGAATCACTTGATTAATCTTGATGTCCAGATCTCTTAATAAACGTCTCAATTCACGGCAATCATGTTGATTGTGAAAGCCCAATGTGAAAATCCCAATTATATTTGCAGAAGGTACATCTGTTACGGATTGATCCAATGTTTCTTGTCCGTGAGATCTATCCAAATAATATTTAACCACTTGTTCCAAAGTTCTATCTGCCGCCTGAAGTTCGTTCACTCGATAATGATCTATATTTGCAAAAATTACGTCGGAATCAGAAATTCTGGATGCTTTGTTCGCGAAGTTTTGCAAATCCTCTTGCAAGATACTAGAGGTACATGTAGGCGTCAATATGATCAGATCGGGACGTTCCTCTTTATCTTTTCGGAGAATATTCTCAATAACTTTTTCTCGAGATCCACGTGCTAGTACGTGGCGATCTACTATACTAATAGTTACAGGAGCAAAATCTCTTTCGCGTTCTAACATAGAACGCATTACATTGAAATAATCATCTCCTAGAGGAGCATGCATAATGGCATGGACATTTTTAAAAGAACTAGCTACTCGTAAGGTTCCAATATGAGCAGGACCAGCATACATCCAATAGGCTAATCTCATGGATCAGATTTTCTTTCAAATTGATCTGTGTTCCCACCCTACATCACAGAGATATCCCTTGCCATGTCTGTCTCATGGGAGACACATTCCCTTTTTATAAGTATCGTATATGCAATGATGAGAAATCAAAAGTGAAGATCCGATTTCATCGGATTTACCATTTCTCTACTTATCCTTTCTCTTTCGACAAAGAGATAGCAATATTTGTTTCAATGAAATGAGTCTGGGACGGAAGGATTCGAACCTCCGAATAACAGGACCAAAACCCGCTGCCTTACCGCTTGGCCACGCCCCATTTCCATCCGATGCTCCGCATTCATATATGTGCTAGTGAATACTAATATTCAGTATTTCGTCAACCTATTAAACAGAGTGTTTGGATCAAATAAAAATAGGTTTGTATCAATCGGGAAAATGATCCAATAGGTTATTGATAGGATTAAGCATAATAGAAAAAAAAAAAAAAAAAAAAAAAAAAAAAAAATATCTATTTCATTGGTCATTATCTATCGAATCAGGTAAAATATTTTGTAAAAAACGATCTCTTCCGATCCGAAAGATCTATAATCAGACTCGCCGAATAGCTTCAATTGATCGACGAGATGCTTTTTGGGGCGTCATATTACATAATGTTTGAATATAAAGAATATAAATCGGAGAATATAAATGCCAGCTATGTCTAATATCTGTCTAGATGATGCCCTTCATTTGAATGATCTATTTCTGGCCAAATTACCCGAGGCTTATGCTATTTTTGATCCAGTTGTAAATGTAATGCCAATTATCCCTGTGTTATTTTTTCTCTTAGCCTTTGTTTGGCAAGCTGCTGTAAGTTTCCGATAATATTCGAAAGTTTCAATCCTTTACAAAGAAGAATGAAAAATTCACTCGATTCAAAACGAATCATGGTTCAATAGTTCCCATATAGTAAAAATTCTTGGATTGCCATCATTGATTAAGAGGTTCTTTTATCACCCCCACTCTTTTGTTCNGCTCATTTTGTGGGGCAGAGGTTCTCTTCTGGTTCCCTCCCAACGATACCAGATCTAAATCTTTCTGAATTAGAAACCCTTGTATTCATCTTAGTCGATTTAAATCTCATCGCAAGCCCGGTTCGAGCTATTTTTTTATCTTTATGTAAACGACATATTCCCATTGGAGAAATATCCGTTACATCTATGGAATAGAACGAGTATAAATGGGAATTCACAATCTATTTCTTTCCATAATTTTTCTCTGTTGAACAATTGAGTCTATTTATTTTATTACTTGAGAACTCTTCGGATAAATGGCAGAGCGATTGATTGCAACAGTCCCGAATTTGTTCCAACCCAAAAACAGTTAGGTAAATAAGGATTCAAATCCCTATCTTTCCATTCAATCCCAAGTGGGGAAGAGAGAGGAAAGAACAAAAAGTTTAAGAACAAGGAATGAAATTATCCATCTTCTTTCAAATTGATCTTCACACATGACTTGTAGATCCAAACAATTCCGTACCAAGGAATATTATTCCTTGGTATTAAAGTATAAATATGTGGTACGAAGATTGACGATCTATTTTGTTACACTTCTAATAATGATCCCGGAGATTACGTAATGTTTACTCTTAAGTTGTTCGTTTACACAGTAGTGATATTTTTCGTTTCTCTCTTTATTTTTGGATTTCTATCGAACGATCCTGGACGTAATCCTGGACGTAAAGAATAATTCTTTTTCTTCTTCCGGAGAGATTGAAAATCTATCTCTTCCATAGGAAGATCTGGAATCTGCTGATTTGTAGGATGAATCTCAAGTTATTGAACGGAGAGAGAGGGATTCGAACCCTCGGTACGAATAGCTCGTACAATGGATTAGCAATCCACCGCTTTGGTCCGCTCAGCCATCTCTCCGAATTATGAAAAAGCAGTTTGTGCTTAGCACGATACTAGAGTGAAGATCTATACCATATAAGTATGTACAAATTGTATCAGTAATATGATCGATATAGCAATTTTTCGGATAAGGACCAACATTTCCGAAGAGAAAATAGTCTTGTTCATTTCGTCCGAAATGATTCTTCACTTTACTTTACCTGGCCTGGCCAGTATCTGGCTGGCCAGGCCCTTCTTTTCTATAAGTAAGAAGAATCGAACGAATCATTGATACAGTGCTTCACCTAGTCTGAAAGTTAAAATACTTGTTGTCAAAGCAGCAATAAGAGCTATCGAAATTTGACTCTCTGATATCGATGTCATCTCTTCATTCCCTCTCCAATCATTCTTTAAATAGAAGAGTTAAACGGATTAGTCCATTTTTTTTTTTTTTTTTTTTCTAGTATCGGGCTTTCTCCAAATTCTATGGATATTTTGGTACATGAATGGGCTCTCTCATGAGTAGGCTTTTATTTATTTTAACGATCTCCGCTGCTTGGGGCTATAGCTATGGATGTTCCTGATTTTAACTGAACAGATCCCATGGGATCCAGAATAAAAAGATGGAAAGAGAGAGAAAATAGAAAGAAGAAAAAGGATTGTGGAAAGTGATTGATCTTGACAAAATTTTATTCATTTATCAATTCGATAGAATCGAAGGGGTTGAAACAGAATGAATCTAGAGGTTCTTGCACAGCTTACTGTTCTGACCCTGATAGTCATATCAGGTCCATTAGTAATAGCCTTATTAGCAGTTCGCAAAGGTAACTTGTAATTACAATAAGCCATCTCCGAGAATGAAATACTATTTTATCAAGTATTGAATCTCCGGGGGTGGAGATCCAGGGATGGAATGATAGGGACTTCCATTAGAGATTAAGAACTCCTTCCCGTTGGACAAAAGATCGATCCGTATGTTACAATTGAATTGTGGCGGGTATAGTTTAGTGGTAAAAGTGTGATTCGTTCCATTACCAACTTGAATAGTTGAAGGATCTTTCAATTCGATCCATGTTCCGATCGATAGCTTTATTTCTAGATGGGTTCAAATCCTTTCCTATCAATGCCGTGGCTAGGAATAGCATACATTCTCGTAATTCGGGTGGAATGAGAGAAAAGAACGCACTTTCAATTCCAAGACGGCGAAGCAGAATGTTTTCGGGATTAGATCGATCTATTTAATTTGATCAGTCACAAATCCATGGATGGAAATCCAGAGATATCTCTTTTCTTCATCGTAACTAGATCTTCAACTTACAGGGAAAATAAGTTGGAGCCAAATAGCTATAGAACGATGACTTTAGTTTACTGAGGTCACCGGCATTTTGTTCGAGCTCGGTGGGAACTCTTTTCCTGAAGATTGGAGCCAGTAGAAATAGAGAACGAGGTAACTAGAAAGATTTTTTTATTGAAATATTGAAGCTTTCCAATTTTATCTTTCTAGAAGGATCATCTATGAAGTGAGTAGGTATTTCACATTTCAGGTCCATTCACGTATGAGAACTAACATAGATGTTATGGATTCAATTCATAGAACAATTCAGATTTGATGGGAAAGGAGAGGATAAAAGAGAGAGGATAGGAGGAACAGAAATAAGATCCGGATTCAATCTTTTTTCCTAAAGATTTGATCTAAGTATTCCTCTTCTTCATATCCCTTTCACTCTATCCCCCATGAAGGAGCCGAATGAAACGAAACTTTCACGTTCGGTTCTGAATTAGAGGTGTTGAAGATTGGGAATTAACGCCGACTATAACCCCTAGCCTTCCAAGCTAACGATGCGGGTTCGATTCCCGCTACCCGCTCATATTACTTATTCAAGATATATCAATTGTTTCCGTGGACAATTTCTCATTCGAAATGAATTTTCCATTTCCATATGACATATACTCTATTCTTTACAGAATCCCATCGTGGACGGATGAATTTGTCCACGATAAAGTATCCCTTACGGGTAAGAAAAAACAAGGTAAAAAAAAAAAAAAAGAAAGGAGAAGAATAAAAAGCGTCCATCGTCTAATGGATAGGACAGGGGTCTTCTAAACCTCCGGTATAGGTTCAAATCCTATTGGACGTAATCTTTCTCAATTGCTCCAATTGCTGCGCTCAGAAATGTACTGAAATACGTTCTTCAACTCTTCTCCTTGCCCTGAACGGCCCCACTAAAATGTCTAATATTCATTTCTGTTCTCGAAGTAAAAAAAGTTCGATATGTTCCTGAATAGCCTCTTTCAAAAGGGCTTCTGCTTGTTCCGTGAATGCCCTAGTAGAGCGTATAATTTCTCCAAACTGAGGTTTATTAGTTATTAAATACTCGCGTAACTGAACGAGAAATTTTCTCACCTGTACGATCTCTAATATATCTAGATATCCATTTGCTCCAGCATAAATAGTAGCTATTTGTTCTTCCACTGTCAAGGGAGCTGATTGAGATTGTTTGAGCAACTCACGTAATCGTTGACCTCTTGCCAATTGATTTTGAGTAGCTCTATCAAGATCAGAAGCGAATTGTGCAAAGGCTTCTAACTCTGCAAATTGAGCTAACTCTAATTTCAATTTTCCAGCTACTTGTTTCATAGCTTTAATCTGAGCTGCGGATCCTACTCTAGATACAGAAATACCCACATTAATTGCGGGTCTGATCCCGGCATTAAATAGATCAGCCGATAAGAATATTTGTCCATCGGTAATAGAAATTACATTAGTGGGAATATAAGCCGAAACATCCCCTGCTTGGGTTTCGACTATCGGTAAAGCAGTCATGCTCCCTTCACCTAACTGAGAACTTAATTTAGCTGCTCTTTCCAAAAGACGAGAATGCAAATAGAAAACATCTCCTGGATAAGCTTCCCGACCAGGTGGTCTTCTCAATAGAAGAGACATTTGTCGATAAGCTCGTGCCTGTTTGGAAAGATCATCATAAATTATTAAAGTATGTTGTTCCTTATACATGAAGTATTCGGCTAGAGCTGCCCCTGTATAAGGAGCGAGATATTGTAATGTAGCGGGAGAATCTGCAGTTTCTGCCACCACAATGGTGTATTCCATTGCACCACGTTCTTGGAATATATTAACTACCTGAGCCACGGAAGAGGCCTTTTGACCAATAGCTACATAGACACATATTACATCTTGGCCCTTTTGATTTATAATGGTATCTGTAGCTACTGCTGTTTTACCTGTCTGCCTGTCTCCAATAATTAATTCTCGCTGACCGCGCCCTATAGGGATCATGGAATCAATAGCAATAAGCCCCGTTTGAAGAGGTTCATATACGGAACGTCTTGAAATAATACCTGGAGCAGGAGATTCGATCGATCTAGATTCGGAAGCTGTAATTTTACCTCTGCCATCAATAGGTTGAGCTAGAGCATTTACAACACGACCCGAATAAGCATCACTTACTGGTATCTGAGCAATTTTTCCAGTTGCTCTTACGGAACTGCCTTCTTGTATCATCAAACCATCACCCATTAATACAGCTCCAACATTATTTGATTCTAGATTCAGAGCAATGCCTACTGTACCATCCTCAAATTCCACTAATTCACCTGCCATTACTTCATCAAGACCATGGATACGAGCAATACCATCTCCTACTTGAAGTACGATGCCAATATTAACAACTTCTACTTCTTGGTTATATTGCTTGATCTGTTTACGGATAATACTACTAATTTCGTCGGGTCGAATGGTTACCATTAGCGTCTATTAATTATCTTCTGAAAAATGAGACCTATAAAATAAAGGCTAATCAGTTGTGTTTTTCATGGCTCTAAGCATGCTGATATTATGATCGATCGTACGTAAATGTAACTCGTTATTCAAACGACTATTCAGAGTTCCCAAAGCTCTTCGTAAAGCTTGGCGAGAAATTTGTTGTCGGACCTGGTCAATTGCTCTTTGTTGTTCGAAGTTAACGGTCTCGTTTTTAGAATCCTCTAATCGTTCCAAATTCTCATGAGCAGCATTGATCAGATCCTCTTTTTCTCGTTCTATTTGAGAGTATCCATTTACCTGGATCTCATCCGCTCTCATTTCTACTTCTCGTAAGCGAGCCCGAGCTTTTTCGAGCTGATCAGTAGCTCCCTTGTATAGCTCTTCCGAATCACGAATAGTACTCAATATTTTCTGTTTACGGTCATCTAATAAATTACTTAATGAAAGTAGATCATCTATCCATGAATTTCACGAATTCATGATCTCTTCCCAAACCGAACATGAACCTTTCGATTCATTCGGCTCTCCCGCTCAGTTCTGGCATATCGATCTCCTTTTTTTTACCGAGCCTGCCCTTTCCATTCATATTCTGTAAAATTTAGATAGAATCTAGAGGGCTCCTCCGACCAGAGGAATTTTAAATTGTCGGCAAAGTTGTTCTTTCCTTTTCCTTCTTCTCTTTCTTCTTATTCTCTCTTTTTTCCTTCCTCTTTCATTCGTATTTCTCCTTTTTTCCTTTTTTCAAATAATCATTTTTTTTTTTTCTGCGTAGGTTGTCGGTTCAGCATTTAACCCAAAATTGGATAGGAGATTATGACCATTTCCATCAGTGGATGGATCAAATAATTCCATTGATATGAATGTTATATATCGGATCAATCTCCAACTATGCCTTTTTAACCCATCTCATATTGACACAGTGGTGGAAAGAGTACCCAGTTGTGCTTGGACTTCAAGCAGTTTAGCTTTAACCATTTCAATGTCTTCTCTTATCGATTAGTGGAAATTAAAAGTTCATTTCCCGATCAATTACGAAATGCTATAGTTCTTCCATATTCTCCATTTAGAAGTAATTCGTTGAGATCATGCACTTTACTATCGTGCAGCTGGTTGGATTCAACCATATTATTCAAATAAACAACTCGCACACACTCCCTTTCCGAAATAGATCAGTACACCGAGCACCACGCTTAGATTTATTAGATTTGTTCCTAAAATATTGGTATTCAACCCGAAACCTCCAGCAGGAGGCCAATAACCCAAGGAAAAGGAAAAATCAGTCCCATTTATCATATGCTCTCCCCTTATAGATAGGGCTATTAAAGTTTTACAGAATTCTTCTCTCACTCAACTCTATCTCCTGTTCCAGTTCCAGATAGGGATATTTCGGGGGACCTATTCAGTCCCAGGTCCCGTGTTTATAGGGGTAGTATAAAATACTTTGTTCGTTCCACTTCCTGTCACAAAAGTCAGGAATATTTCCGGCTAAACTAGGTATAGGGAGAGAACTGATCTTTATTCCTTGGATCAGCCCCTCCCCAAAAAGATCGACTGAACAAAGAAATTATGTAATAATAACGATAATGACAAGGGGTACAGATCTTTCAGCGATTACGGGATCAAACAAAGGGATTTGCAAATAGAAGTGCTAACGCTACAACTAGTCCATAAATAGTTAGAGCTTCCATAAAAGCTAAACTTAACAGTAGGGTACCTCGTATTTTACCCTCTGCTTCTGGTTGTCTCGCAATACCCTCTACGGCTTGGCCCGCAGCAGTGCCTTGACCAACACCAGGTCCGATAGAAGCGAGGCCTACAGCTAATCCAGCAGCAATAACGGAAGCAGCAGGAATCAAGGGATTCATGGTAATCTCCTCTTACTAAGGTTGAGAAATGGTTAATAGTGCGGCAATTTCATCTATTGACTGCTCACCAATAGTTCAATTATATAACAATTCAGCTGGAACGACTAAGAACTCGAGGTGTTCCTTATTCAAATATCAAAGTGATTATGGAGGAAAACTTTTTTTTTTTTTTTTTTTTTATGCGCTACCCCTATACAAATATTTCTTCTTATATCCAAAATAGACGCAGATTTTTATTCACTAAAGGAATGCAATGTACCGTCTCTCGATAAGTAATTCTATATCACATCCCTATATGAGATCTTAATCATTCGTATCACGTATACATGGATAGATATCTATTTATATATATATAAATAGATAGATTTGACCAATTAATGGAATTAGTAGTTCACTGATCATAATTCTTATTACTATGACCGAGCAATCGAATCTTCAATTGACCGGGTATACAGGTATAACAAGAATAAAAAGAACAGGGATATATATATATCATTGAAAGCGAAATCCTATAAAAAATTATACCAAAGAACATTCCGCATCACTTTCGCTCTTAACATACATCTTGAGTTATCTATAGGTTAGGGCGAGATTCGTAAAATCTTCTGTCCGATCGGAAAGTGATTTAATGATGACCCTCCATAGATTCACCTATATAAGCTGCGGCTAAAGTTGCAAAGATCAGAGCTTGAATAGCGCTTGTAAATAATCCCAGAAACATCACAGGTATAGGAACCACCAGAGGTACTAGAGAAACAAGAACAGCAACTACCAGTTCGTCAGCTAATATATTACCAAAAAGTCGAAAACTAAGTGATAAGGGTTTCGTGAAATCCTCTAATATATTGATCGGTAAAAGTACTGGGGTTGGTTGAATATATTTACCAAAATAACCTAACCCCTTTTTTGCAAGACCTGCATAGAAATATGCTACTGACGTGAGCAAAGCTAAAGCAACAGTAGTATTAATATCATTTGTAGGTGCAGCTAGCTCCCCATGAGGTAATTGGATTATTTTCCAGGGGAGAAGAGCACCTGACCAGTTAGAAACAAGAATAAATAAGAACATAGTTCCGATAAAAGGGACCCAGGGGCCATATTCTTCTTCCCCAATCTGAGTTCTGGTCAGGTCCCGGACAAATCCAAGGACATATTCAACAAAATTTTGACCACCAGTCGGAATGGTTTGTGGATCTCGAACAGCTATAGTAGCTGAACCTAATAAGACAGCAATTACAACCCAGGAAGTTATAAGCACCTGTGCATGAACTTTAAAACCCCCGATTTGCCAATAGAAATGTTGACCTACTTCCACACCGGATATCTCGTAGAAATGATTTAGTGTGTCAATAGAAGATTGTACAATATCCATATTACCCCTTACAAAGATTAACTTCAATAAGAAATGATTTTGGTTGAATGACCAATTTCTCAATTACCTCACTTTCATCAAAGATATTGGCCACGAAAAATGGAATGGTCATTTAAATAAGAATATTTATGGTTATTTTAATATATTCCCTGAGATTTGGGAATAGTAGCCGACCCAATAAATTCGCTCTTGCGAGACCTAGAAATAGTAGCCAACTCAGTCAATACCCAGATCCCGGGTTTTTAGAACGAGGAATTAACTTTTCATTGATTCACCTTTCATAGAGCTATAATGACCTTCGCAGATTGATGACGTTAATTTGTTCAAGATCAATCGGATTGAAGCTCTAGCATCATCATTGGCTGGAATTGGGATATCCGTGAGATCTGGATCACAATCCGTATCAACTAAGCAAATTGTCGGGATACCTAAAGTTATGCATTCCCCAATAGCAGTGGATTCTTCTTGTTGATCGGCAATTATTACGATATCGGGCAAACTTGTCATGTATTTAATCCCACCTAAATATTTCTGCAATTGAGCTAATTGTCTCTTGAGCATTGCTGCCTCTTTCTTTGGAAGTCGATTGGATTGTCCCGTATCTTGTTCTTTCTTCAAATCTTTGAACTTCCGGGGTCTCGTTCCTGTAGTGGACCAATTGGTTAACATACCACCAAGCCATTTTTTATTTACATAATGACATCGAGCTTTTATAGCAGCTGATGCTACTGAATCAGCTGCTTGATATTTTGTACCAACTATCGGGAATTGTTTTCCTTTACCTGCTGCATCGAACACTAAATCACAAGCTTCTGATAAAAAGCGAGCAGTTCGAGTCAGATTTATAATATGAATACCTCTGCGCTCTGTAAAAATGTAAGGCGCCATTCTGGGATTCCATTTCCTAGCTTGATGACCGAAATGAACTCCTGCTTCCATCATCTCTTCCAAATTGATGTTCCAATATCTCTTTGTCATTTCTCCCCCCCCCCCCCCTTTTTTTCTCTCGAAAGAACGAAATACCATGGGCTTAAACATGGAATTATTCCGACAGAATTGATTGCATTTCAGAGATCGCCTGTTCGTATCATATATGGTGCGAGTTATTCATTCTATCGAGCTATTCATTTCATACTCTTATTATATGATCAATATAACAATAAATTTGGTTATCAGCACTATTTCCGTCCGCATAATGGTTGTTCAATGTATTGTGAGAATTCCTCCTAATGGGGAAGGGAAAACAGATACTTTTTCATGATGAAAGAAAATATCTTTCACTTTGCCACTAAATATCTCATTATTTTCCCGTTCTCGGATCAATTTCGTTCCGTTCCCCTGAATGGTAAATAGATTGTTTGAATCCGGTACCGGCAGGTACTATCCCCCCCAGAATGACATTCTCTTTCAAACCTTTCAACCAATCAATACGACCTTGAAGAGCAGCTCTGGCCAAGACCCGAGCAGTTTCTTGAAACCCCGCTTCTGATATAAAACTTTGAGTATCCAAAGATGCTCTTGTTGCTCCCAATAACATAGTTCGATAGTAGGTCGCCTCTTTCAGGGCCCGATCCATTCTTTGTGCTCGCGATAATTCGATTAGTTCCCCGGGTAAAAAAACATCAGCCATTCCATCTCCCGAAATTAACACTTTCGATGTCATTTGGCGTACAATAATCTCTATATGCTTATCAGAAATTTGCACTCCTTGGGATCGGTAAACCCTTTGAATCTGATTGACCAAATGAATTCTACTTTGTTCCATGGTTATCTTAGAACTGATGAACGACCCCCAGGGGCTCCCGAGAGATCTCGTCATATCTCTGTTCCAATCCTCAAAACTTTTTTCTAGATTCATCGATATTGAATTAATAGAACGAGCCTCTGACAATTGTTCAACCTTAGGAAGACCCTGAATTATATCACCAGATTTGAATCTTTCATATATCAATGTTATCAATGTATCTCCCTCGTTAATAATTTCTCCATAATGACCATGAACAGTTGCTCTTCGAGTAGCCAAATAGAGCTCAGCTAATCTAATTACTAAGGATTCCTCATGAACGGCTATAATTTGACCAGATCCGGGGAGTGGTTCATCCTCAGATATACGTACACTTTCACGAATCAATTGTCCAAGGCTAACTACTGGAAATGGGTTTTCGCAAAATTTAGATAAGGGAAAGCACCTATTTGAATTGAATAGATCAGAAATGATGTTCCTGCATGGACCAAAATTAGAAACTACCGTATTTTCGTCCATAAAATACCATTTTGGTACTCGGAGAGTATTTTCGGAATTGCCAAAAATAGGCTGTTCCTTTAATGAAATATTATAATACTTATTATAAGTTATCGAATGGGAAGACGGAGAACGGTTAGCAATACTATGTAAGTTACCCAAGAAACCCGACAATTCAATGATTTGCATCATGGAATCATCTTGAATTGATCTATTTACCATATCATAATGTTTAGATCCCTTGGATAAAACGATTCGGGAACAATCGGATGGTGACAGAACCATAAGAGATCCACCTTCTTCCCTTTCATTAGGTAATGCACGGATAGTCCCTTGATGCTGACTAAGTAATTGACTCTCCTCATTGGAAGAAATGGGATTAGCGTGATCCAATTTGTTATGAAACATAGATTTTGAACCTGCTGTATTCTTCCTTTTTCCCATATACAAGATGGGGTATTTCGCCAAGCTAATTTGAAGAANATTTCTAACGATCCCATTTGTTCTTACTTCAGTAAGATAGGCATAAGCCTCTTCCATAGAATCTTTTTGCTCCCAATCCAATACTAAATAAGTTCGAACCAATTGAATACTTATGTCATTAATTACTTGGATTCGTTCACCATCTCCATAGAGAAGAAAATTACCAACTCGAACTTGCAAGTTGTCCCCTTCCCTCAATAGATCTAGGGAAAGGGGTGCTGTTATATCTGGCCCATCAGGTATTCCATATTCCACGACGGGTCGGACCGGAACAAAAGGCTTTTCCTTAGGAGGTATGATCCATTGTAAATAGATCCAATTTTCAGATTGGAATTCATCAAAAAGAATCTTTCCCGGGGGTATCAAAGTGCCGTTGTGCCGAGATATTCCATGTATCTCCCCGGGAAAATAAATATCTCCGGGCAATATTCTCATTTCGATCTTTTTTTTAATTCTTACTATCCGAACTAATCCACCTACTTGACTCTCAATATCGCAAGTGATTTGTGTACCTGCTCGAATAATACTATTGTTTTGTACCATTATAGACGAAGATTCATATAGGATATGCACTTCTTCGGGGATGAAAAGAAAGCGACCTCCTTTCATTTTATCTTTCGATCTGAATCCTCTTGCTCTTTGATCTCCGAGGTAATTCTCTTTATTGCCGATCGAATCGACCTTTATAGTCCCATATTTGATAATTCCTGAACTATTTATTCTGTATCGAGGGTCATCCAAAACAGCAAAAATGTCATTTCTCTGTGAAATACCATTTCTGGATATTTTAATAATAAGATTGGGACGAGATATTCCCTTATTTCCCCGTTCTTTATCGTATCGCAATGGGACGAAGAATCTATTTCTTTGCTTTTTCCCTGAAATATTGAAATTATCAGAAGAAATGGTAGAATAGATAGAATCCCAATGCTCGTTGGATATGACCCGATCAATTTCTGAATAACTGGAGATTTGTTCTTCTTTTCCATAAAAGTTCGAGTCAACTGATTTGTGTTTCATTCGATCTTGATTCACCGAATAATCCGGAAGTAATTCATGTTTGGCAAGAGGAAGTTGAACATTTACTTGATCTTGATCCTTATGAAATGGAAAGGATACCGCGCTGGATCCGTGTATACCCCCCGATAATACCCATAAATGACTTGTCCTGAGTATGAGATGAACATTACCCTGTACATATTCAGGTGCATGACACACATTGGTACTCCAGTGCATTTCTCCCTCTAGGTTAGAATAGATATGTTTCCGAACTTTCTCTTTCGAAGGAGATGTTCTAGCATGAACTTCGGCAATAATTTGTTCCGATTCCACATATTGATTATTCTGAACCAAAAGCAAACTTTGTGGTGAAATAGTTAAGTCATGTACCTGATCTTGACCATCAAGAGTGATGGATAAGTTATTATGGCACATAAAAGCAGGATGCCCATGACGTGTACGCGTAGGATAAACCAAATTTTCATCGAATTCAATTTTTCCGTTGAAAGGAGCTCGTACATGTTCTGCAATATCACCTGTAAATATCCCACCGGTATGAAAAGTCCTTAGTGTTAGTTGAGTTCCTGGCTCTCCAATTGATTGGCCCGCAATGATGCCTACTGCTTCTCCTAATTCGATCAAGTTACCATGAGTAGGACTACGACCATAGCATAATCGGCAGATCCGAGATAGACTCTTGCAAGTCGAAGGGGTTCGTATATAGATTGGTTGTGCTCGAAGGGTTATTAATTGATGGGCAAGTCCAACCCCAATATCTTGATTACGCGTGGCAATGCATCTCATATCTATATATACATCGTCCGCTAACACGCGACCAATTAGTGTTTGTAGAACAATTCGATTCTTGATCCTCTCTCGACCTTGAATGAGATTGACAAAAATACCTTGGATAGTACCACAATCTGTTTTACGTACAACGATGTGTTGAACCACCTCAACAAGTCTACGCGTGAGGTATCCGGCATCCGATGTTCGTACAGCAGTATCCACAACCCCTTTACGAGCGCCATAACAGGAAATGATATATTCTGTTAAAGAAAGTCCTTCGCGGAAATTACTTTGAATGGGTAAATCAACGATTTGTCCTTGAGGATCTGACACTAATCCTCTCATACCTACTAATTGGTGAACCTGAGATGTACTTCCTCTGGATCCTGAGAATGACATCATATGTACTGGATTAAAAGGATCGGTCATCCTGAAATTAGGATTCATTTCTTGTCTCAAATATTCACTTGTAGCATACCATGTCTCAATTGATTGACGTAATTTTTCCACTGCATGTACATTCCCATAATGATGATGTTTTTCCGAAATAGAACCTTGTTGTTCCGCATCTTGGACGAGCCATCCCTTGGAAGGTGCTGTTAGAAGATCATCAATTCCTAATGAAATAGCCGCATCAGTAGCTCGTTGGAAACCTGAAGTCTTAAGTTGATCCGAAATATTTGATGTATATGTCATTCCGAAGTGATTTATTAATCTGCTAATAAGTTGTTTCATGGCAGTTTTATCCATCGCTTCATTATGAAAGAGCAATTTAGCCCGTTCTGCCATAGGGAAAAACCTCCGCATTTTCGTAAGCAAGATCCAACAATGGGTTCGAGCCAGTTATCCTAGGGCTTCCTCAATTTTGATTTCCGCATGAACGAGATGATTATGGGACTAAAAACATTATATTATGATAGCTGGTAGCGATTTATTCGGGTGTTCAGAAGCCCGAGAGAAGCCTTGTATGGCTTCTTCTATTTCTCGATCGAAACGAATACGACCAACAGTTGTCCGAATGTATATACTGAGTATTTCTCCTACTTCATTTTTTCCTATTCGGTAATGTTCATAAATTTCATGGAAGATACCCAAAGATTCATATTGAACCTCGATAGGGGCTTCTCGATCTACTGAGGTAATAATACGTAAACCTACCCCCCACCGAAACCATAAAGGGCTGTCTAATTCAATTCGTTTTTGCCAATGAGCCCCGAGCGCATCATCATAACTATAAAAAGAAGGTTTTTTACAGGAAAAGATCTTATATTTAGAGTAATATGGGTGGTACCTATTTCCATAAATACCTTGATTATTTCCGACCGTTAATATATAAAGTCCAAGAAGCATATCTTGAGTTGGTACGGAAATGGGATCTCCAATAGCTGGAGACAATAGATTTGTATGAGAAAACATAAGTAAACGAGCTTCTGCTTGAGCCTCCAGAGATAAAGGTACATGAACAGCCATCTGATCCCCGTCGGAGTCCGCATTAAATCCCCCACAAACCAATGGATGTAAACGAATGGCACGCCCTTCTACTAAAATAGGTTGAAATGCTTGTATACCTAATCTGTGCAAGGTGGGTGCTCGATTTAACGATACAGGGTGTCCTTGCATAACTCCTTGAAGTACCTCCCATACAATGGGTTCTTTATCTCGAATTATACTTTTCGCAGCCCTTAAGTTGGGAGCAAAATGTCGTCTAATTAGACCACGAATTACAAATGCTTGAAAAAGCTCTATTGCTATCTCTCGGGGTAATCCACATTGATGTAATGGAAGGGAGGGGCCCACCACAATGACAGAACGACCTGAATAATCAACTCGTTTACCAAGTAAATTTTCACGAGATCTTCCTTCTTTGCCTTCGATTACATCTGAAAACGATTTATAAGGTCTATCATGACTGTCTCTCATTGGTTGTCCACGAATGCCATTATCTAGAAGTGCATCTACGGCTTCCTGGACCAATTTTTTTTGACAAATAACTAATCCCCCTGGCGTAGATCTACTTCTTGCTAATAGATCGGTAAGAGTATTATTCCGATAGATAACTCTCCGATAAAGTTCATTTGGATCTGAAGTGATCAGTTCACCTCCACCTAATTGAACGATTGGCCTCAGTTCAGGAGGAAGAACTGGCAATGGGCATAAAACCATCCATTCTGGTTCTATATCTGTTTGGAGGAAATGTTTAGCTAATTTCATGCGTCTAACCGAAAAATCCTTTCTTCTTTGAATTTTTCTATCTCCCCATCCATTTCCGGCCGATTTCTGTTTCCCCAATCTCTTCCATTCCATATATGAACGATCCATCAGAATTTGCAGATTCAGACCAGCTAGTTGTTCCCTGATAGCATCTCCTCCAGTAGCTATTTCTCTATGTCGAAATGCCCCAAAGCCCCGAGCAGAAAAATAATGAGGGATAATATCCCTCCAGGATTGAATTTCATATTTGAATGGACCCCGTGATCGTAATGAAGTTGGTTTGTTAGCTATGGGCCTAGCAATAAAAAGATTGAGATAGGTTATTTCCCCCCCCTCGGAATCGGACGTGAAAGTTTTCTCTCATCCGGCTCAAGCAGCTGTACCGGAACGGAAAGTTCTTTGAAGAAGAACTCCTTTTGCTCCGGAAAAAGGACCAAATAGCTACTCTTTACTCAAGTTCCAAGTGGAATTTTTCCTCTACTCCTCTATCGTATTACGGCATAAAGATGGAATTATTGAGTAGTCTCCTTTCCCCCCAACGATACATTTCGGAAATACCTCCGATTCATTTGAATTTGAGACTCATGAGGGATTTACTTGTCTGTATCTCGTTCCATTTGATCCTTTAGGTCCTTGCTCTACTTCGATGGTTGCAATGCTATTTGAAGCATATATGCGATGAATAGACTCCTACAGCCATATCTGATTAAATTGGTCCGGAATACATTGATTCAGGGATGATCAAAATGAAAGAGAATGACTCTTGAATTCTATTATACGAAAGAAAAGAAGTGTTTTTCACGAAGTCTAATAGCAATTTAATATGGAATATATAAACCCTGGACCCCATTCCTCTTTCTCAACATCTCTTCTAGATGCTTGTGATTCTGAGCTTCATACTATTTCTCCTGAAAGACATGTCAGAGCTAAAGGCATCCCAATGANANTGAATAGGATGACAGTTCCTTATTCCNGATCTGCAGAATCGGAATTTGTGATCAAGTCGCACATCGCAATATACTGGGCCTTCTGATTCTTTGAGAGGTTTGGCTAATAGATTCGCAATATAACTGGGAAGGCGTTTTGAATACCATACGTGAACCACTGGACATGCCAGTTCAATGTATCCCATTCGATATCTTCGAATTCGAGAATCAACAAATTCAACTCCGCATTGTTCACAAAATTTTGAGTTTTCTTTTTCATTTCCGATCACTCGAGAATTTCCACAAGCACAAACTCCACTTTTGATAGGTCCAAAGATTCTTTCACAGAACGATCCATCTTTTTCTGGTTCATTGGTTTTATAATGTAAAGTATAGGGTTTAGTCACCTGTCCAACTATCCTTCCATTAGGTAAAATTCTCTTGGACCAAGCACAGATTTGTTCAGGAGAAGCTAATCCAATTCGAAGCTGTTGATGCTTATCCCGGTCGATCATAAAAGAAAGATTCTGATTCATTTTGATTAAACTTCCTTCCTATCTATCTGAAAGTCGTTTTCATATATAATAGCATGATCCAATTCTGGAGCTAAAGATCGTAGTTCTCGAACGAGCAATCGAAAAGATTCTGGAGCAGTACCAGGTCTAGGTATTGGTCCTCCAGTGATAATGGCACCAAGTACTTCATGACGAGCTCCAATATGGTCAGATTTAAGAGTAAGCATCTCTTGCAGAATATAAGCAACACCAAAACCTTCTAGAGCCCAAACTTCCATTTCTCCTACTCGTTGCCCTCCCCGTTTGGATTTTCCTCTAAGAGGTTGTTGTGTAACAAGTGCATAAGGTCCACTGGAACGTGCATGGATTTTATCATCAACCTGATGAATTAATTTCGGCATATAAGCTTTTCCTGTTGTAACAGGTTGTTCAAGAGTATCTCCTGTTCTTCCATCAATTAACCTATTTTTACCGGGATGATTAGGTTCAAATACCCATGGATTAGCTGTTTGCTCACTAGCTCCATAGAGCTCAGGAAACACTGGTTTTCTCGAAGCTTCTCGCTCGTATCTTTCGTCAAAAGGTGTTATTCTATAATGTCTGTTCATCAAGTTCCCTGCTAAACCGGGCAAACATTCAAAGATCTGTCCTACATTCATTCGTGAAAGTACCCCTAATGGGTTTAATACCATATCAACTGATGTTCCGTCTTGCAAATAAGGCATATCTTGTCTAGGCAAAATCTTCGAAATAATACCTTTATTACCAAGCCTTCCCGCTACTTTATCGCCCACTTGTATTTTACGTTTCTGAAAGATATATACGTGGACCACTTCTGCATTATCACCAAAATTCTCTTCTTTATGGATCCATCTCACATCAATAACCCGGCCTCTTCCACCTATGGGTACTCTGAGACAACTTTCCCTTGCGGAAGACACTTGAATACCAAATATGGCTTGTAATAATCTTCCTTCCGGGGCACGCAATGATTCTTCTGCTGGTTGAGGTGTTAATTTACCCACTAGAACATCACCTGTTTCTACCCAAGATCCTAGCATTACAAGGCCATTTCCATCTAGATGACGGAGTAAATGAGCATCTAAATGAGGTATTTCTTTAGTGATTCTCTCAGGGCCCTGGCTTGTCATACAAGTTACAATTCCATATCTTTCGATATGAAAAGAGGTATAGATATCTTCATATACCAGACGTTCACTAATGAGTATTGCGTCTTCAAAATTGTATCCTTCCCATGGCATATGAGCTACTAATATGTTTTTTCCCAAAGAGAGTTCTCCCCCTACTGTAGCTGCACCGTCCGCCAGAATTTGTCCTTTCTTCACATATTCCCCTCGGCGAACCCTAGGTTTTTGATGCATACAAGTATTGTTATTAGAACGTTGATATGTAACCAATTCTGTTCCTACAGTGTCTCCATCAACCGATGAAGTGATTTTTCCAGCATCGATATACGTGATCCTTCCCCCTTGTGTGGCTATAGCTGCACTTCCTGAATCTGGAGCTGCTTGACCTTCTAATCCAGTTCCGACAATACATTTCTCAGGTTGGAAAAGTGGAACTGCTTGACGCTGCATATTCGAACCCATTAAAGCGCGATTCGCATCATTATGCTCGAGAAAAGGAATGAGGGAAACTCCAACGGAGAAATATTGGAAAGGAAAGATACTTCGAAAATGGATTTGTTCCCATGCAATAGCTAAGAATTCTTGTCGATATCGAGCTGGAGTAACTTGTTCCTCTCGAATCCCTTGATTTAACGCCAAATAATTTCCTGTGGCTATCCGATAGTATTCATCTTCTCCCGATGATAGATAAACCATATGTTCTTCTTCCGATCTCTCAGAGATTTTATGGAATGGACTTTGTAAAGAGCCGCAATGACCAATCCTTGCACGAATAGCTAATGATGCAACAAGTCCAGCATTCATTCCTTCGGACGTCTCAATCGGACAAATACGCCCATAATGACTAGGATGAATATCCCGTATTCGAGAACTAGCAGTTCGCCCCGTCAATCCTCCGGGACCCAAATAACTTAATTTTCGCCTATGAACTATTTCTGTCAATGGATTAGTTTGATCCAAAAATTGGGATAAGGGGTGTGAGCCGAAAAAATCCTGAAAAGTAGTTGTTAATGGAGTTGAAGTTACCAAGTTATTAGGAGTTGGTAAACATTTGCGCTTAGTTGCTCTGCGTATAGTTCTTCGAACTGCATTTTCCAAACGACCTAGAGCTAATCCGAATTGATTTTGTAATAAATCTGCTACAGAACGAATACGCCGATTTTTTAGATGATCCATATCATCAAGTGTACCCATTCCAAATTTAACTCTGATCGAGTAATCCACAGCAGCCAATACATCTTGCGGTAATGAAAAAATCTCGTTCTCGGGTATATCAAGATTCAGTTTTTGGTTCGGATTTCGTCGACCAATCTTCCCTAATTCACATCTTTGTTGTAGAAATTTTTTTCGTAATTCTTTACATAGAGACTCGGAAAAGACCAAATCGCCACTTACGCAATAGAGTTTCTTATAGAACTCCAAAATGGCATTTTTCTTCGACCGAAGATATTCCTTTTGTTCTTGTCTCTCGGTCAGGAGAGATAAGAATATTTTTGGATAGCAAACATTGTCTAGAATCTCTCCGAGATTTGAACCCATAGCTGATAGTAGAATTGGAATAGATATTTTTCGTTTTTTGCTCACACGAGCCCATATCCTTGTTTTTCCGTCAATCTCTAATTTTGATCTTCCTCCCCAATCTGAAATTATAGTGCTGGTATATAGAGTGATTCCACTCTGGTCTGGTTCCGAACTGTAATAAATACCGGGACTTCGTAATATTTGATTGACCACGATTCTGGAAATTCCATTTACTACAAAGGTTCCTTGAGAGTTCATTAAGGGAAGATTTCCAATAAGTACAGTTTGTTTCTGTATCTTTCTACTATTCCTCTGAATCAATCTTGCTGGTACATATAATTCAGAGGAATATGTAAGGGACTGATATACAGCATTTCTCTCTTTGATCAGGGGTTCTGCTAATTCATATTTATTTCCAAATAGTTGAGATTCAATTTCTTGATCTGTATCCTCAATTTTCGGAAAATTCTGAAGTTCCTCGATTAAGCCTTGATCAATGAAACGACAGAATCCTTCGAATTGTATTTTCCCAAATTCAGGGATTGTAGACGTTCCCTTATTTTCATCTAATAGCATTGGAAGTTTCCCGTCCATAAAAAGAACCTATTTCGTTATTCCTTATTGATCCATAAGAATCAATCCGACGAAAATGTATATCTCGTTCGCTATATCCCGTGAAATTCTACCTATATCCAGATATACGTATAATTGAATAGAGGAAAGGTCCTTTGATACTCCCATTTACTTGAAACGGAGATATGAACAAATGGATCAAACCATTATTAAGTGTTAGAACAAGATTGATTTGAACACTTATCAAATGTTATAATGAGATTGAATAACGAAGAAAGGATCTGATATATTTCCTTGGTGGTTGACTTTAGCACCTGTTCAATGTTATAATGAGATTGAATGACGAAGAAAGGATATGATACATTTCCTTGGTGGTTGACTTTAGCACCTGTTCAATGTTATAATGAGATTGAATGAGAAATAGTATTTGATCTTTCTATTACATTTCCATAATGGTTCGGCGACATAGCCAAGTGGTAAGGCAGAGGACTGCAAATCCTTTATCCCCAGTTCAAATCCGGGTGTCGCCTGGTTAGGTGGAGAGAGCGAAAGAGAAGGAAGAGTTTGGATTTCCATTATATCACCTCTGGAGACAACTTAAGCTGCTCCATATTCCCAATGTGGCCCATCGCCTTTTGATCCTGTCATAAATAGACGAACCTGTGGGAATAAGGGAAGTTTATAGAAACTTGTTCCGAAGAACAAGTGAATCTATGGATCTCTCAGAGAGACTCGTCAACAACGTTTGGAATGGAAAGGATCTAATTTCGACTTTGCGTTATTGTGATTAGTTCCCTTATCATCAGTGATCGATAATGGAATAATTTTTTTGTAAATAGAGAACACAATTCGTATGGATATAGTCAGTATCGCTTGGGCTGCTCTAATGGTAGTTTTTACATTCTCCCTTTCACTCGTGGTATGGGGAAGAAGTGGACTCTAAGAATCTAATGCAATTCTCAATCAATCGTTTTGTTCCAAATCATTCAATAATGAAAATATCTTCGATTTCGTAAGGACCTAGTAATATTGAGTTCTTCCTATCCCGAAAATTGAATATTCGTTCTATAGAACGATTTTTTCTTCTTTTATAGAACTATTTTCCCTTTCTTTCCGCAAGGGATATGCATAATAGAATCAATTTCTTACCCTTTTCCTATGAGAAATTGGATTCTTCCTCAATCTCAAGTTTTGATGAACTAGTTCTTCTCTCAAATGAACCGAGAATCTCGTTCTCTCCAATCAATTTCTTTTCGAAATGAAAAGATCGATTGGGTTGATTTCGGATGTGCCTGTCCTATCCTCTTTTTGTGATATATCCAGGATCTTTATACTTAGGCTCATGTCAGACTCGGTCGGTTCTACCTATCCATGTTCTACAGAGAGGGCAGGAATCAAAACCAAAAACGTATGAATTAGTCTACATTTTCCTCAGATAATTTCAAATTGATCTAATTTGATACAGATCTGTTCTCGGATAAATATGGAGCATATTGAGCTATCTTAACCATAGATTCCTTTTCCATATGAATGATTTTTATCATGCCATTTCAAGTTCCATATTCACTATGCCCGCCCCATAGAAGTATATTAAACTTCGATCCAAAACGATATTTTTAAAGTACGTTCAGAATCAAATCTCTGCCCTGTATCTATTAGGTCTCTATTTTGAAAGGGCATATAGAAGTCTACCTATTGCGATTAGCCCTGTCTCTGCTACGGCACCAGGTCTTAATCCTATATATATATATATATATATATATATTAGAGGGTATAGAATGTAGTATTTCTATCTAAAATAGAGAATTTTTCCCATAGGGACAAATGCTATTCAGATATATCCATAGATATAGATATATATGCAATGCGGAATAGGTAGTACGAAAGATAGGGATATATAGACCCCGTTCTAAGGCTCCCCTACTTTTTCTCCCCACTCCCACCCCAAATTGGAATTCATCATGTTCCTCCGACCGACGTCAGGGTGCCCGTTCGGCAGTGGTTTTAGATGGGAAAAGAATGCCCAGCCAGCTCTTTCCGAAGTTCCCTACTCATTCCCTTCCGAGCCCGGCTCGCGCCTGCATGCGCCGGAGGTGAATAAGCTTATCATATTGCCGTTTGGAAATGCCGGACCCCTGTAATTGATAGGGGCGTTCGAACGGCAAAAGACTCTTTCGATACGGGGCGCTGGTTCTAATAGATTCTAGTGGGGCCACTAATTCCCGCCCGAAGTTATACCTTTCCTGAGCGTAGCGAAGGGAAGGAGAAGCGTCATCAGCTGAAAGATCACTATCTTTCTCTTCCGGGGTGTTGTGCATGGAAGGGGGGTATTTGCGAAAAAAAAAGAACGGCCCGGCGCCCCCTTTGCACCAGCGGAAAGAAGCGGGCGGTTGGAGGAAATCCGAAAGGAGGACCAACATCACAAGAAACGATTGGGAAGGAAAAAGGGGCCATTCTTAAAAAATTCATTTGGGTTCTTTATTTTTGCCCTTCCTAAACCTTCAGTGTTTCCCCCGCCCCTCCGGCAATTTCGATAATAAATAAAAGAGACAAATAATTTGTTTTATCCTTTTTCCCTTGGAAAAATTATTTTGATTCCACCCAAATTTTGCTATTTCAAAAGTATTTTATTTCCCTCCCATTTCTTTCCCCCCCGGAGTTAAAATAAAACACAATTATTTGACTCCCTAAAAAGGATTTCCTCCCCCTCTATTGACAAAATTTCCGCGGTATTTTTGGACCCAAGTTAAAAAAATTAGTTCCCCGCAGGAAATTTTTTCTCCCCATTTTTCCCCTATTTTACCTGTTTAATTCCGGTTCCTCCTGCCTTTTTTACTTATCCTTTACCTAAAAACCATCCCGTGAAAGCCATCGAATCATACCCAAATTTTTGTTTTTTACTCATTACTTGATTAAATTGAAAGGATGCAAATCCTTCATCCTTAATAGATTGATTACGCAATAGGCCATAAGTTGTTTTTATTAATTCCTATCCACGCGGTAGAAAATGATTTCTGAGAAATAGGTAGTACTAAAGAAAAGGCTATATAACCCTTTCTTTCGTACTACCTATTCTCAGAATCAATTTCTACCCCGTGATAGAATTGATAAATACAACTTATCGCCTATTACTTATCATCTATTTAAGATTAAGGATTTGGATCCTTTCAATTTATCTAGTCATGAGTAAAAACTAAAATTCGGTATGAATCAATTGCTTTCACTGACTGTTTTTACGTAAATGATAAGTAGAAAAGCAGTAGGAACTGAAATGAACAGTACAATAGCGATAAATGCGAGAATATTTACTTCCGTGATCTTATCATTTTCACTTCGTTCTACAATAACTCGAGATTTGATCTCATAAAGATGATGAATCCCTTTTAAGGATCCATAAATGTGATTGATTGAATCCCTGGAGTATGAGATTGGACGAATAGAATCAATTTGAATAGCAAAATCTGATGGATCTAATGAATTACTCAATGGAAATGAGTATAACATAATATGATCCTTTATTCATACCGGATCCAGTAATTCGATTCCCAATCGATCATATTTGTCCCACTCAACTCATATAGTCACATTTATCGCCTTACTTATGCAATAAGATTTTGCCACTAATACAGATTCTATTGGACATAGGCCTAAGCGTTACAGATATGGTAGGGATATGAGGGAAGAATCACCCTGAACGGGTGAAGTTAATGATAATCCAAATTGCTATTCGGAAGACAGAAAAGTAGGATAAAGACCGATTCGATGAATAGTATTAAGAATCTCATATTCTGATCAATTTCCTATTTTGATAGAACCAATTGGGTAGGGAAAACCCTACATCATTAGAGAGAGTACATCTTTATCAGTACCCCGTATGTCCCAATCTGAGATGTATATATGGAGAATCGATCCTACGGATCGAGGAAATGAACAAGGATGGATCGGACAGTTCTCCCGATTCGAGTAGGAGAGATGCCCAAAATTGCACTAATTCCCCATGACAAAGAAATGATAGTTCAAATTTTATCCGGGGGGATAACCCATGACCCAGGAACTATAAAAACTATTTTTAATAGGAAGTCCAAGGATCATTCAATTCTTACATGAGAATTCTTAAAAATTGCAGTGTTCAAGGATCTATGATATGGCTGGTCATGAGAAAAAGATACTAGCGAGTGTGGAATAATAACAATATTATACATGTCTTTTAGAATGAACAGGAAAGAGATGGAGGGGTGTATACTGGGTATCATCAGGAATGATCTAGAGGGACCGACCTCCACGAGATTATTACTTGGGAAGACTACCTCTGTGTTCCTCTCAGATCTCTCTATACTCCCACGAGTATCTGTTCAGAGAATGAAATATTTCATGAGGTAAATAGGTGTTTGTGTTGTCACAAATCACCATGAGAATGAAATGTTCTTACCAAAATGGTTACAGAATTAGAGAATCCATTCTGGATTTGATGGATATCTATCCACATCTATATCTACATAGATGTCTATAGACATGGATGAATATGGTTTTTTTCTACCGCAAAATGCGTTTACCCCCATTCTTTTTTTATTCTTCTTCAGATGATTTAGAAGAGGAATTGATCAACTTATTGGATCGGGACTGACGGGACTCGAACCCGCAACTTCCGTCTTGACAGGACGGTACTCTGACCAATTGAACTACAATCCCAATAGGTGCACAGTACAGTACATTTACTATCAGATTCTTAATACAGATTAAATTAGTGCCAAATCAATGAAAGATCTGATCTTTCTCTTTCTCTTCCTTCTATTATCCCTTTTCCTTTCATTAAAAAAATACCCATTCGTTCTGTTCCATATCCATATAGATATATACACATATCTATATAACACATATCTATATAAAGATATAGACAGATCGGGGATTCAATAACCAGTTACCTTTCCATCAATATCGAAGATTGACATGAATATTTCATATCGATGATGGGTTGGTAAAGTTGGCATTGGGTCGAGCTGGATTTGAACCAGCGTAGGCATATTGCCAACGAATTTACAGTCCGTCCTCATTAACCACTCGGGCATCGACCCAGGAACAATGAATTGAAAGTGTTTGGAATACCAAATAAGTATTCCTGGAGAAAGATTCCCATAGTACCCCTAGGGGAAGTCGAATCCCCGCTGCCTCCTTGAAAGAGAGATGTCCTGGGCCACTAGACGATAGGGGCCTGCCTATCGTCATAATAGGCAAATTTCTGTGAAATTGTCAATAGTATGGCCCGAAGAATTTTTTCTATGCCAGTGGTTTTATATCATTATTGTATTGCTCGTTCGTGAACTCCCACATGTATTACGAAATAGATAATTATCACGAAATAGAGAATCCACCCGGTAAGGTTTTATAGATACCAACAGGAAATGGTCACAACCCCATTTGTGAATTCGATTTTCAAATTTGATTACTTATTCGTGTTTGCGCAAGGCCACCTATACATTCCGTTGAACAACGATAGGTAATATTTAGGAGATGTTCCTTCTACCAATATTGCGTTCTTCATATAAGATAAGGACCCCCCGACTAATTTGCGGAATCGAAGAATATTCATATTGGTTCTGAGAAAAAAAAAAAAAAGTAAGTGAATCTGACCCATTAAGTTAGGGATGTATCAGCTACTCTGATACCGAGATTTGATGGAGATTATGAAAGTGGATCTTTTCGTTGAATTATCCAAAATTGATCGATATTATCGATCGAACTCGCTTATTCAGCTATCAAATGTTTCGTCGAATTAATCGTTATTATCTTCTCTCCCCGGAAAGGGATGAATATGGGAGTGTATTTTGAATCACAGACAAAATGGAATTCCCTTTCTCTTTAACTCTAGGAATAGGTTGATCCATATGTATATAATAGAATCTATATACGAATGTTGAATTCTATCTCGATATATCAAACATTCCCATATTAACGATTTCCCTTTGCTTATTCCCCCAATGAGAAATAGATCGAAATTAAGATATAGAGAGAAGAGAAAGAAAAAAAAAAAAAAAAAAAAAAAAAAAGAAAGGAACTTTGAACTTTTCTATTACAATGGTAAAATAGATAAGTATCCTTTTTCTCCTCGAAGAGAAGGAAAAGGACAAATCTTAGGAATTATTTCCTTTCGTTCTATGGGTTAGAAAAGCATTTACTCCTTCTTGTTCTTGTAAATTCATTCGTATCGGACGAAGATATAGCAATAAGAATATACATAAAGATTGATGGGATCGATAGAAATACTCTTATTGATTTTTCCATAAGATCTTGGAGAGGGTTAAAGAATCGAAGTAAATAAAATTTCCAAAAATTTGAAATATTGAATGGAATAGAGATTGAGAATAGAATCTGATAAAGAACTGAGGGGAAAAGAAAAGCTCACCTGCCTCCGTTATTTCATTGATGTTACTTGATTATTCGAAGATCAGATAGGAACTTAATATGAAAAACTTGGAATCGAGCTATCATGCATTTACCTATATTGGATTGGTTTGGTTCAATGAAAGTGAAATATGTGTGCCAACAATAAATCTTCGGAACCGAATCTTTTGGGAGGGATGATGGATAATCTGTTGTCCGTAGATGATCAAACCATCGTATACCTTTTGATGATATAGGGTGCTCGGAAATGGTCGAAATAGTTCAATAGGAGGATCACTATGACTGTAGCTCTTGGAAAGTCTTCCAAAGAAGAAAAAAATTTATTTGATATTGCGGATGACTGGCTACGTAGGGACCGTTTCGTTTTTGTGGGTTGGTCTGGTCTATTGCTCTTTCCTTGTGCCTATTTTGCCCTAGGTGGATGGTTCACGGGTACAACCTTTGTAACTTCATGGTATACTCATGGATTGGCCAGTTCTTATTTGGAGGGCTGTAATTTTTTGACCGCCGCAGTTTCTACTCCTGCTAATAGTTTAGCACATTCCCTGCTGCTATTATGGGGTCCTGAAGCACAAGGAGATTTTACTCGTTGGTGTCAATTAGGTGGTCTATGGACTTTCGTTGCTTTTCATGGTGGTTTTGGTCTAATAGGCTTCATGCTACGCCAATTCGAACTTGCTCGATCTGTACAATTGCGACCTTATAATGCAATTGCATTCTCTGCTCCAATTGCTGTTTTTGTTTCCGTATTCCTGATCTATCCATTGGGCCAGTCTGGTTGGTTTTTTGCACCTAGTTTTGGCGTAGCAGCTATCTTTCGATTTATCCTCTTCTTTCAAGGGTTTCATAATTGGACCTTGAACCCATTTCATATGATGGGAGTTGCCGGAGTATTGGGTGCTGCTCTTCTATGTGCTATTCATGGTGCTACTGTGGAAAATACTTTATTTGAAGATGGTGATGGTGCAAATACGTTCCGTGCTTTTAACCCAACTCAAGCTGAAGAGACCTATTCCATGGTCACCGCTAACCGCTTCTGGTCTCAAATCTTTGGAGTTGCTTTTTCCAATAAACGTTGGTTACATTTCTTTATGTTATTTGTGCCAGTGACCGGTTTATGGATGAGTGCCATTGGAGTAGTTGGTCTAGCTCTAAACTTACGTGCCTATGACTTTGTTTCCCAGGAGATCCGTGCAGCAGAAGATCCTGAATTTGAGACTTTCTATACAAAAAATATCCTCTTAAACGAAGGTATTCGTGCTTGGATGGCGGCTCAGGATCAGCCTCATGAAAACCTTATATTCCCTGAGGAGGTTCTACCCCGTGGAAACGCTCTTTAATGGAACTCTAGCTTTAGCTGGTCGTGACCAAGAAACCACCGGTTTCGCTTGGTGGGCCGGTAATGCTCGACTTATCAATTTGTCTGGTAAATTACTTGGGGCCCACGTAGCCCATGCCGGATTAATTGTATTCTGGGCTGGAGCAATGAACTTATTTGAAGTGGCTCATTTCGTACCGGAAAAGCCTATGTATGAACAAGGATTGATTTTACTTCCCCATCTAGCTACTCTAGGATGGGGAGTAGGTCCTGGTGGGGAAGTCGTGGACACTTTTCCATATTTTGTATCTGGGGTACTTCACTTGATTTCCTCTGCAGTTCTAGGTTTCGGTGGTATTTACCATGCACTTATAGGACCCGAAACTCTCGAGGAATCCCTTCCATTTTTTGGTTATGTATGGAAAGATAGAAGCAAAATGACCACAATTTTAGGTATTCACCTAATCTTGCTAGGTGTTGGTGCTTTTCTTCTAGTGCTCAAGGCTTTGTATTTTGGAGGTGTATATGATACCTGGGCTCCTGGTGGTGGGGATGTAAGAAAAATTACGAACCTGACTCTTAGCCCAAGTGTTATATTTGGTTATTTACTCGAGTCCCCCTTTGGGGGAGAGGGATGGATTGTTAGTGTGGACAATCTAGAAGATATAATTGGGGGACATGTATGGTTAGGTTCTATTTGTATCTTCGGGGGTATCTGGCATATCTTAACCAAACCTTTTGCATGGGCCCGTCGTGCGTTTGTATGGTCTGGAGAAGCTTACTTGTCTTATAGCTTAGGGGCTCTCTCTGTCTTTGGTTTCATTGCTTGTTGTTTTGTTTGGTTCAACAATACAGCTTATCCCAGTGAATTCTATGGGCCTACCGGCCCAGAAGCCTCTCAAGCTCAAGCGTTCACTTTTCTAGTTAGAGACCAACGTCTTGGAGCTAATGTGGGGTCCGCCCAGGGACCTACCGGTTTGGGTAAATACCTTATGCGTTCTCCTACCGGAGAGATTATCTTCGGAGGAGAAACAATGCGCTTTTGGGATCTTCGTGCTCCCTGGTTGGAACCTCTAAGGGGTCCTAATGGTTTGGACCTGAGTAGGCTGAAAAAAGACATACAGCCTTGGCAAGAACGACGTTCGGCGGAATATATGACTCATGCTCCTTTGGGTTCTTTGAATTCCGTGGGTGGTGTAGCTACCGAGATTAATGCGGTAAATTATGTATCTCCCCGAAGTTGGTTGGCTACCTCTCATTTTGTTTTAGGATTTTTCTTTTTCGTGGGCCATTTGTGGCATGCGGGAAGGGCTCGTGCAGCTGCAGCAGGATTCGAGAAAGGGATTGATCGTGATTTCGAACCTGTCCTTTCCATGAACCCTCTTAACTAGAACAAGAGATTAAATTGATGAAAGAGAGAGATCGATTCAATTTCATTGCATCTCCCAATCGGTATAGGGGTATCATTAAATACTCCCCTTCCAACTTGACCTTGTAGCTCGGCTATATTCAGCCGAGCTATTCTCTTTTTGGTATGGGCCAGGCCGATAAGTTGAATTGTTCAACAAACAAAAGGAGAGAGAGGGATTCGAACCCTCGATAGTTTTTTGTAACCATACCGGTTTTCAAGACCGGAGCCATGAACCACTCGGCCATCTCTCCCGGGGATAATTTTTATTTTACTCCCCCAGGGAATATCTGCCTATATGGTTTATACCATGACCGTATATGCATAGATTGATGCATGTATATGACATATACCTATACCTATATATGACATAGGATTCTTTATCATGATCATCTGGAAAAAGAATTTCCCTCCTCCTTCACGCCCGAATAAGAATTCGATGGCCATGGTGCATTTGGGGAAAATTTCGCCGGATGGGGATCGGATGGTATAGTCCATTTCACCCGTCGGAAGCTTGTGGGGTCACAAACATGACTATTGCTTTCCAATTGGCCGTGTTTGCATTAATTGCTATTTCATTCCTCCTAGTGATTGGTGTACCTGTCGTACTTGCCTCTCCTGATGGTTGGTCAAGTAACAAAAATGTTATATTTTCGGGCGCATCATTATGGATTGGATTAGTCTTTTTGGTAGGTATCCTTAATTCTTTCATATCTTAAATTGGAAATGTTTCGGGTTATAATTTCCTCCCCACTCAGATGGCATTCTAGTTCTGAAGGGCATTTGGTATAAGTTCCAAGAAACAAAATAAAAGTGTTCGAGGGAGGGGTTATTTCGCTATAATGTAACATTATTACATAAATGGTATCTAAACATATACAAATGAGATATCTATCTATATCTATAGATATGTTTATATCTATAGATAGATAGATATATCTATATAGAAACATATATGTTATATATATGTGTATATCGGAATGACTAAGAGCGGGTATGGTTGAGTGGTAAAATTTCTCCTTGCCAAGGAGAAGATGCGGGTTCGATTCCCGCTACCCGCCCATTCAAAGGAATGGAATAGGATAATTAATAACTCGTGTAGTGTTCATATATTTATCCTACTTCTCATTCCATTCTTAAATGAGAGGATAATATTTTCCAGACTGTAAATATTCTTTCTGTTCTGGCGGAGACGGGATTTGAACCCGTGACCTCAAGGTTATGAGCCTTGCGAGCTACCAAACTGCTCTACCCCGCACTATCCTTTGATAGGATAATCGAAAATTGACATACCAAACAAGCATTGGACATGCCATCCCCCTATAAGGATAGGGGGACTTTTCTTTCTATTCTCACTTTCTATTCTCATAAGAATATTCAAGAGAATATTTTCTCTTCCTACCAACTCGATTTTTTCATCCCGGGCAACAAACATGCGTGGGTCATCTCACGAAGTACATGTCCGGATAGACCGAAGTCCCGATAGTTGGCTCTGGATCTCCCAGTCAGAAAACAACGTCGATGAAGACGTGTAGGTGTACTATTACGTGGTGAGGATTGCAATTTTCTATGAATTTCCCATTTGTCATCTAATGATGAAACTTCGCTTATCTCTCTTTCCAAAGATTGACGAATCGAATGATATTTCTGTTCCAATACTTGTCTCTTTTTCTCTCTTTGAATGAGACTTTTTCTTGCCATAAAGGTTCAGTCGATACTATTACCAATGATGTAGGTCAGATTTGAGATGGAGAAATATTACGTTGATCTCTCCTTCTCTGTGGATATATTCTTGTCATTGATATGATCAAATCCCATTTTTTTGATAAAGGAGAATTAACCGAATTTGCCTGATGTAGAGGCGATTAAGAAAGCTGCATAAGTGAATATATAACCTACGGAAAAGTGAGCTAATCCAACTAATCGTGCTTGGACAATGGAAAGAGCTACTGGCTTATCCCTCCATCGAACTGAATTAGCCAAGGGTGTGCGTTCATGAGCCCATGCTAGGGTTTCGATCAGTTCCTGCCAATATCCACGCCAGGAGATCAGAAACATAAATCCAGTAGCCCAAACAAGATGCCCAAATAAGAACATCCACGCCCAGACAGATAAACTGTTCATACCAAAAGGATTGTATCCATTAATAAGTTGTGAAGAGTTCAACCAGAGATAATCTCTTAACCATCCCATTAAATAAGTGGAAGACTCATTAAATTGCGCTACATTACCCTGCCATAAAGTGATATGCTTCCAATGCCAATAGAAAGTAACCCATCCAATGGTATTCAACATCCAAAAAACTGCCAAATAAAAAGCATCCCAGGCCGAAATATCACAAGTGCCGCCTCGTCCCGGGCCATCGCAAGGGAAACTATAACCGAAATCTTTCTTATCTGGCATTAGCTTAGAACCACGCGCATCTAAAGCACCTTTTACTAAGATCAACGTAGTTGTATGCAACCCCAGAGCAATAGCATGATGAACCAAAAAGTCCCCAGGACCGATTGTTAAGAATAGTGAATTACTATTATCATTAATAGCATTCAACCAACCAGGTAACCATATGCTTTGACCAGCGTTGAATGCTGGACTATTTGTTGAAGATAAAAGTACATCAAACCCATACAAGGCCTTACCATGAGCAGATTGTATCCATTGAGCAAATATGGGCTCGATCAAGATTTGTTTTTCTGGAGTACCAAAAGCAAGCATAACATCGTTATGAACATAGAGTCCCAGGGTATGGAAACCTAGGAATAAACTAGCCCAACTCAGATGAGATATTATAGCCTCCTTATGCTCCAACATTCTTGCCAATACATTATCCCTATTCTGTTCCGGATTGTAATCCCTAATGAAGAATATAGCTCCATGAGCAAAGGCCCCTGTCATAATGAACCCGGCAATGTATTGATGATGAGTATATAACGCAGCTTGGGTAGTAAAGTCTTGTGCTATGAATGCATAAGCAGGTAAAGAATACATGTGTTGAGCTACCAAGGAAGTGATGACTCCCAAAGAGGCTAGAGCAAGACCTAATTGAAAGTGAAGAGAATTGTTGATTGTGTTATAAAGACCCTTATGTCCACGCCCCAATAGGCCTCCTGGAGGAATATGTGCTTCTAAAATATCCTTTATACTATGCCCGATCCCAAAGTTAGTTCTATACATATGACCAGCAATGAAAAAAACAAATGCAATAGCTAAATGATGATGAGCGATATCAGTCAGCCATAAACTTTGGGTTTGCGGATGGAATCCTCCGAGAAGAGTTAAAATAGCAGTTCCCGCTCCTTGAGAGGTACCAAATAAGTGACTACTGGAATCAGGATTTTGAGCATAAAGATTCCACTGACCTGTAAAAAGCGGTCCTAGACCCCGGGGATACGGTAATACATCTAAGAAATTATCCCATCTGACGTGCTCCCCCCTTGATTCAGGAATAGCGACATGAACCAAATGCCCTGTCCAAGCCAAAGAACTTACTCCAAAGAGTCCTGACAAATGATGATCGAGACGAGATTCAGCATTTTTGAACCATGAAACACTTGGCTTCCATTTAGGTTGTAAATGAAACCTACCCGCTATTAGAGAGATGGCAGAAAGAAATAGCAAGAAAAGAGCTCCAGTATAAAGATCTTCATTAGTGCGCAAGCCAATTGTATACCACCACTGATAAACACCAGAATGAGCAATATTAACCGGGCCGGGAGCACCTCCTCGGGTGAAGGCTTCTACAGCCGGTTGACCAAAATGAAGATCCCAAATTGCATGAGCAATAGGTCTTACATGTAAGGGGTCGCGTACCCATGCTTCGAAATTGCCTTGCCAAGCCACGTGGAATAAATTACCAGAGGTCCACAGAAAGATTATTGCTAACTGACCAAAGTGAGAAGCAAAAATCTTCTGATAAAGGCGTTCTTCAGTAATATCATCATGACTCTCGAAGTCATGTGCGGTAGCAATACCAAACCAAATACGACGAGTAGTTGGGTCCTGGGCTAAGCCTTGGCTGAATTTCGGAAATCTTGATGCCATAATGCTTTTCAAATCCTCCTAGCCATTATCCTACTGCAAGAATTCTTGCTAGGAAGAACGCCCATGTTGTGGCGATTCCACCCAGAAGGTAATGAGCCACTCCTACAGCACGTCCTTGCACAATGCTCAAGGCTCTGGGCTGGATAACAGGAGCAACTTCTAATTTGTTATGAGCCCAAACGATAGATTCGATGAGTTCTTGCCAATACCCACGGCCACTAAATAGGAACATTAAACTAAAGGCCCAAACAAAATGAGCACCTAAAAAGAGAAGACCATAGGCAGATAATGAAGAACCATAAGATTGGATCACTTGAGAGGCTTGTGCCCATAGAAAGTCACGAAGCCACCCGTTAATGGTAATGGAACTCTGTGCAAAGTTTCCTCCCGTGATATGAGTTACCATTCCCTGATCACTTATACTACCCCAAACATCGGACTGCATTTTCCAACTGAAGTGGAATATCACTACCGAAATCGCATTGTACATCCAGAATAAACCTAGGAAAACATGATCCCAGGCGGATACCTGACATGTCCCTCCTCTTCCAGGTCCATCGCAAGGAAAACGAAAACCAAGATTCGCTTTATCAGGTATTAAACGAGAGCTACGGGCAAATAAAACACCTTTAAGTAAAATTAATACAGTCACATGGATAGTAAATGCATGAATGTGGTGTACCAAAAAATCCGCGGTTCCTAATGGAATTGGTAACAAAGCCACTTTGCCGCCTACTGCTACTAGATCACCACCTCCCCAAGTTAAGCTGGTGCTCGCTGTTGCATCAGGAGCTGTTGAACCCGGTGCTAAAGCATGAGTGTTTTGTACCCATTGAGCAAAGATAGGTTGTAATTGTATAGCAGTATCCGAAAACATATCTTGAGGACGCCCTAAAGCGCTCATAGTATCATTATGAATATACAGACCAAAACTATGGAAACCTAGGAATATGCATGCCCAGTTGAGGTGTGATACAATCGCATCACGATGTCTAAGAACACGATCTAATAGATTGTTGTATTGAGTAGTTGGATCATAGTCTCTTACCATAAAAATGGCTGCATGTGCAGCGGCGCCAACTATGAGAAATCCGCCGATCCACATGTGATGTGTGAACAGAGAGAGTTGGGTGCCATAGTCAATAGCTAAGTATGGATAGGGAGGCATAGAATACATATGGTGAGCTACGACAATAGTCAGAGAGCCCAACATAGCTAGGTTAAGAGCTAATTGAGCATGCCATGAGGTGGTCAAGATCTCGTAAAGACCTTTATGACCCTCACCCGTAAATGGACCTTTATGAGTCTCCAAAATTTCTTTAAGGCTATGGCCAATGCCCCAATTGGTCCTATACATATGACCGGCTATCAGGAAAAGAATTGCAATAGCCAAATGATGATGTGCAGTATCGGTCAGCCACAGACCCCCCGTGACTGGATTTAGTCCTCCACGAAAAGTTAGAAATTCTGAATATTCCGACCAATTTAGGGTAAAAAGTGGGGTTAATCCCTCAGCAAAACTAGGATAAAGTTGAGCTAAAAGATCGCGATTCGAAATAAATTCATGGGGAAGAGGTATCTCTTTAGGATCCACTCCAGCATCTAGGAGTTGGTTAATAGGTAAAGAGACGTGTACTTGGTGTCCTGCCCAAGATAGAGACCCAAGTCCTAGTAACCCCGCTAAATGGTGGTTCAACATGGATTCTACATCTTGGAACCAAGCCAATTTTGGAGCAGCTTTGTGATAATGGAACCAACCAGCAAAAAGCATTAACGCTGCAAAGATCAATGCACCAATTGCAGTGCAGTAAAGTTGTAATTCACTAGTTATTCCAGATGCTCGCCAAATTTGAAACAAACCAGAGGTTATTTGTATCCCTCGAGAACCTCCACCTACATCCCCATTCAGTATTTCTTGACCTACTATTGGCCAAACTACCTGAGCACTGGGTTTTATGTGAGTAGGATCACTCAGCCATGCTTCATAATTGGAGAAACGAGCGCCATGAAAGTACATCCCACTTAGCCAAATCAAGATGATGGCTAGTTGACCGAAATGAGCACTAAAGACTTTGCGGGAGATCTCTTCCAAATCATTGGTATGGCTACCAAAATCGTGAGCATCAGCATGTAGATTCCAGATCCAAGTAGTAGTATTAGGGCCTTTAGCTAGTGTCCTTGAAAAATGCCCAGGTTTGGCCCATTTTTCAAAAGAGGTTTTTATAGGATCCCTTTCCACCACAATCTTTACTTCTGGTTCCGGTGAACGAATAATCATTGAGTTCTCCTCTTTCCGGACGAGACATAAGAAGAAACCCGCCAACAGTAATTAGTGAACTTCTGATAGATATATGTTTTCAACCCGTTCTTCTCTTTCTTTTCCAGTTCATGACCGGAGCGACTATGATACGGAGTCAATCTGGGGCAGGTGTTCAAATTTATTATGACATATCCCTGAGGTGCTCAATGGACCATTGCAATTCAGGAAAAATATTTCCTCGTGTGATGTAAAAAGTATTTCTCGGTGCAATGATCATTATCATATGGATATCTATATCTAGATATATCTATATCTAGATATAGATATCCACACAGATACCCACATATGTCATATCATATATCACATGTCATTATGGATCACAATGACTTTAAATTCTTCATGGATCATTGAAGAGACATCTCTGAATTTCACCTTATTCAATAGATCTATTTCATTAACGATCCATAAAAGGTATTATTTGCGATATTGTCGATCTATTCCCATGAATAGATGCCGAAATAGGATCAAATTAAAAAGAGTATTACGAAATCATTCCATTGATCTCCCCCGGAGAATCAATATTTGGTAATTTAAAAAAATGATTAGGAATAGAGATTCTCATTCGCCAAGGCGTCCTGTAATCTTTAACCAATTTTGTGCTTCAATGTAATTGCCTGGAGCAAGCGCTATGGCTTGTTTCCAATACTCAGCAGCTCGATCGGACCAAGCCTCCGCAGTTTCAGGATCTCCCTGTCGAATGGCCTGTTCTCCCCGGTCGAGATAGGTCAACTTGGAAAAGTTTCCTTCCCTTAGAACCGTACTTGAGAGTTTCCTACCTCATACGGCTCAATCAACTATTATTTGTATTTGGTCCTCCACTCAAAATTCAAAATATATCATTGAAGAGAATTCATTGCAAATAGGTTCCATTTGATTAGGTCAATTGAAGGACCAAAAAGGGTCAATGACATGAGTTTTAACTTCACTTTTGATCGGATTTTATCTTTTCTCCCACCCTCAGAAAGAGAAAGTAGAGAAACAAAGATCTCTACTTCAAATCATCCAAATAGAGGTCTTTTTGAGAGGTAACTATCTCAATTTTGCATAGAAATTTTGAGAAGTACTTCCCATCTGGAATTGATGGGAAAGTGCCTTCTTCTATCTTTAGGATCTGATCCTACACCGCTGCTCGATAGCTTAGTAGATCAACTCTATTGCATAAGTTGATCCCTGACTTTTGTGAGTGAGCAGATCTCATTGTATCAGCCCGAATTTTCAATAATTGATCTTTACGGTGCTTCCCCCATCAATCGAATTCATTCTTTTATCCATGGAGTATATAGGCTCTGCTTATCCATTCATATTTGGGCTCCTATGAAGGATGGTCTTTTTATTACAGCTGATAAGAAACCGTTATTTCGGACGGCGCATATGTAGAAAGCCTTTTTCTTTGTCCTTCCCCATAGCAGTTCCTAACTGATCTATTCCATAGCACAGATAGCCGCACGTAATGACAGATCACGGCCATATTATTAAAAGCTTGTGGTAGGGATGGGTTTCGTTTCAATGCCTGGAAATAATATTCCAAAGCCTCGGTATGCTCTCCGTTACTCATGTGGATAAGACCTATATTATACAGTATATAACTTCGATCATAAGGGTCAATTTCCGGTCGCATAGCTTCATAATAATTTTGTAAAGCTTCCGCATATTCTCCTTCGGATTGAGCTGACATCCGTTACGGTCGTTCATTCAATTGAAATGATCTCCGTTCCAAAACCGTACGTGAGATTCTCACCTCATACGGCTCCTCCTTTATAGTACATAATAAGGGGAATAACCCGTAGAATTGAAAAAAGATTATTACCCAACATTTTGAACTAACAGGGGCTAGTGTCTTTCCAATGAGTCTCTAGCCATCCTTATCGCAGAGATTCTTTCCTGAGCACTGAGGATCTTAGTGCTAAAAATGGAAACTCTAACAATTCATTTGTCCTTAACGCCCTGTATTTTCTAGGAATTAGCCACTTCAACGATCTACGATGGTTATATCATATGGATACCCGAGGTACAAACGAGATGGATGTTTGTTGTCCCAACCATTCTTATTAGCCCCCATAAAAGGGATAATGCGTATGAACTATAACGAAGCTTTTGTGTTGTTGATTTCCACATGTAGTGCTTTTCCCCTATGCATGCCTATTAGATAGACTCGACCATACAAAGCCTATTCCATAGGTGTAACCTTTCGCTCGATACTGGGATCTCTAGGAGATCAGGGCATCCAAGGTTGCATCAACCGGGGATACACGACAGAAGGAATTGTTTCATCTCCAAAACTCACCTTCACTAAGCGTAAGTTTTCTTTGACTCAATATTATTTTATTTCCGAATCCCGTCCCCCCCCCCGAGAGGGAAAGAACGGAAAAAAGATCGAATCACACCATCTCTGTAATAGGTAAATGCCTCTTTTTCCCCTGGAGCTGTGGGGATTATTCGCAATAGGATATCCGCTACAATTGTGAAGGTCTTATCAGTAAAATTGTCATTTCTCTGAGATCTAGGCATAGTCAGTTATAGATTTGATAATTCTTCTCATTCCCTTTTTCCGGAAATGATCCCATGAACAAAAGGATTTTCCGGTGCACAATACCATAGAAATCGATTTTCTTACGATCGGAAATATGTGAACATTCCAATTGATTCTTCTATCTAATAATAGATAGACTAATAATAGATGGATGGGGAATGCTCGGAACAATTTGATGTTCATTAGTAATATCGACCAATAAGCAATAGAAAAAGATTCCTATTCAAGGAACTGTTTCTACATATTCCGTGAACTCGATAAGTTATCATTTTCATTTGGTCGTGATCCGAACGAAAGAAATAATAAAGAAGTGAAATGATCATTGCATAATGAGAATCAAATGACCATCAATTATATGTGCATATATTTATAATATGATCATCATGAGACAATTTATACAATAAATTGTTGTCGAAGAATTCTTCCTAATTATTCCATAATTGATACCAGACAATCATTTTGTAATTGATATATGATCATGATATGGAATGGATTAGTAATCCATTCCAATTTCTCAATTGGATCGGGAATATCAATTCAAATAGGATGAGATCATCGGATCAACAAGGATGAAGATTTCCTAAAAGAAGAGGAAGTGCTGGAAAATTTTTGTCCCTTCTGGGGATTGAATAAGTATTTTTACCTTCGCAAAAGGATTCAGAACTGATCGTATCCGAAGAATAAGAATTACTAAGGGACTTGCTATCCATCAATTCCGTGGATTAGAATCGGAAGATCTCGTAGGAAAGATGGCCGAGCGGTTCAAGGCGTAGCACTGGAATTGCTATGTAGACTTTTGTTTACCGAGGGTTCGAATCCCTCTCTTTCCGCACCTTAACTTTCTTATTATTCCCCATCGTTCTGTTCTCCCAATAGATCGAATCCCAAGGGGATGATCTTATCATTCTGAGATCAATCCCCTCCTATTTCGTGATATAGGGAAATAGAATAAACGTCGATTCGTGATATGAGAAAGTAAAAGAACATTGGGAAAAAGCGGATGATAAATGAAAGTATCATTAATGATCATATCGTATAATAGCGTACGGGGGGATGAACAAAGATAAGTCGAATCCCAAGAATCGAACAATTCTATCTACTCGTCTCCTTAAAGAAAAAAGAGAGAAACATAATTGTCTAGATGTACAAGAACCTCTCTTTTTCATTCTCAATTCAAGCTTGACGGGAATAATATTCTACAACCAGCAATTCATTGATCTTTAAACTGATCCATTTACTATCTATTATTTGATTGACTAATCCTTTATATTGTGACGAATGAAGAGTCAAATGATTCGGCATTTGATCCTTCTGGGATAAATCGAGATTTTTCCCGATCATAGCTCTCGATCTCCGTTGATCTATTATAGTAATAACATCTCGGGGTTTGCAACGATAACTTGGTATATCTACCACACGATCATTGACCAGGATATGTCTATGATTAACCAATTGTCTGGCTCCAGGAATGGTAAGAGCCATACCCAATCGAAAAATAATATTATCCAAACGCATTTCAAGTAATTGCAATAGGATCTGGCCCGTTGATCCTTTGGCTCTTCCAGCAATACGAACATATTTAAGTAATTGTCGCTCTGTCAGTCCATAATGGAAACGCAATTTTTGTTTTTCTTCCGGACGGATACGATATTGAGATATTTTTCTAGAAGAAGATTGATTGGTAGGATCATTCCTGGATTTCGGTCTTTTATTAGTCAGCCCTGGTAAAGTTCTTAGACGACGTATTATTTTTAAACGAGGTCCTCGATAACGGGACATAAGAACTCCTTCTTTTACGAAATGAACAAATAGTACTGGAAAGAAGAATAGTATGAATCGTATAAACATCAAAATGGAGAACAAAGATCTCTTGAAAAATTGGTTTGGAGAGATCTAAATAGATCTGCTCCATTCAATAACCCATTCCGTTTCTAGTTGAAAGTGATCATGGCATAGCGGACCCGTGAACCAACGATCGGAAGAAAGAGGAATCTTCCTCATATTCCTTGATCCTAACAAAACATTATAGATCATGAGGAGGAATGAAGGGAATAACAAAGAGCCGGCTATCGGAATCGAACCGATGACCATCGCATTACAAGTGCGATGCTCTAACCTCTGAGCTAAGCGGGCTTGTATGAATAAGCCATAACTGCATATCATTAGTATGATATTCATCAATATATTCGGAATCTTAGCAATTATAGCTAATTGAGCTCAATGACGCAATCCAGATTCCAATGAAACATTGCTTGGATGTGGATTCGTTCGAGAGAAAGGAAGGGAAGAAAGGATCAATTGATATTGATCGTTTCACTATTCCAAATCAAACAGAAAGGGAAAAAACATTGCGCGGGAAATGCAGAAATGATAGAATCATTTTCAGTCATACTAGATGATAGTGGAGATGGTAAGAGAGAAAGAAAATAGAGAAGACATCTATCCCAGTCCCGAATGGATATCCAATGAATAACTCTGATGAAAATGGGATAATAGGATGAGATTACAGTGGGATCTCGTTTTTAAAAAGGGGATATGGCGGAATTGGTAGACGCTACGGACTTAATCGAGTTGAGCCTTGGTATGGAAACCTACCAAGTGATAGCTTCCAAATCCAGGGAACCCTAGGACATTTAGAATGGGCAATCCTGAACCAAATCCAGTTTACAGAGACAATAGTTTCCTTGACTAGGAAGAGAAAGGATAGGTGCAGAGACTCGATGGAAGCTATTCTAACGAATGAATATTCTTTTCCCCAGTGCTGCATCTATGGAATAATCTTTACATTTACACTCCAAAAGTGGGAATGGTCCATACTATCAAGCAAAGTTCATGATCGGGACTTGAATCATTTTATGCATTTCACTATTAGTGAGACGCTTGGGTCAATTTTAAGTTAAAGGAATAATTCGACATTAAGTAATCCAATGATTAACTTCACCTCCCTAAAGAGGAAGTCGGATCGATTCCTGGAGTGAATTTTTCGACGAGGATAAAGATAGAGTCCAGTTCTACATGTCAATGCCAACAACAATGCAAATTGCAGTAAGAGGAAAATCCGTCGGCTTTATAGACCGTGAGAGTTCAAATCTCTCTATCCCCAAGTCGAGTTCGTTCCCGAATGACTGATTTCTCTTTTTTTTTTTTTTTTATACAATTTCGAATTTGTAATTCTCACTTTCGAATTGATTCTTTTCATTCACCCCCCCCCCCCCCCCATGAAGAAATAGAAGTAGGAATCTCTCATTATCTATAGATAGATATCTAGATCTCTATCTATATATAGAGATCTAGATATCTGAAATATCCAATCTGGATAGAGAATTGAAAATTCTTCGATCGTTAGCAGTCCTTCTCATGAATGGTTACTTCCCGTAAATTTTGTTCGAAAATAAGTTTTTAACTAGGAAAAAAATCCCCATTTTTTATGGTCCCTTCAGTTGACACAAGTTCAGGTCCTATGTTAGAATGATGCACAGGGAAGAGCCGGGATAGCTCAGTTGGTAGAGCAGAGGACTGAAAATCCTCGTGCCACCAGTTCAAATCTGGTTCCTGGCATGCGAACTCATAGATCGAGAAATATCTATCTAGATAGATGGATATCTATTGGCATACATACTCATCCATATCCATATACCTAGATCATAATACACAGTTATCCATATTCATATTTATGTATCTATATGTACGTACATATTTATGTATCTATATGTACGTACATATAGATCCCGATCATAATAGAGGAATCAGCATGTTCCGTTCTCTTTCTCCCTTTTTGTTCATATTGTCCTTCCCCGTTCCAATTGGATCTCGATACCCCGTGCGTATATAAAAGTTGGTTCGAAAACTCGGAAATACGGAATTGACAGTGTAAATAGATAGGATCTATTCTCAACTGGAATTGGTACAAGTGAAATCCGATCTTTCTCTTCCTTTTTGTATATTATAGAATGTGTACGTGGTACATGGTTTGTGATGCGTAAACGAATTTGATTCCTTAATTTATCCCGAATAGGTTTCTTCCAGATCCAAGAATGTAGGATGATGTAAATGGATAAGGGATTCCATTACGACACTAGCAGAAGTCTATTTATCTCACTCCATCGAAAATATGATATATTGTTCAAATTGAATATTTCAAATTGTAAGAGCGAAGATTGTTTACTTTTATTCCATTCAATGAGCATCCTGTATCTCGTAGAAATTAGGTGTAATATAATCTTTGCGTAGAGGCCAACCAATCCAACTCTCAGGCATCAATATACGTTTCAGGCGTGGATGACTTTCATGAAGGATTCCCAACATATCATAAGATTCTCGTTCCTGAAAATCAGCACTTTTCCAGATCCAGAAAATAGACGGAATTCTGGGATTTTTCCTTGGGACAAAAACTTTTATACATATCTCTTCAGGTTGATCCGCATCATCCTGTATATTTGTAAGGTGATATACACTAGCCAATGATCCCCCCGGCGCTACATCATAGGCACACTGAGAACGGAGATAATTGAAACCATAAACATATAAAGCGACAGCTACAGAGGCCCGATCCTCAGATTTTATCTGTAAAGTTTCTATGCCCTGGTAATCAGAACCCAGAGGTCTGTGAGCTAACTTATGCTTGGCTAGCCAAGCGGATAATCGACCCTGTACTTCATTAGTCTTTCTTGTAGGAGTATCCGTATAAGTATTTAACATTTCCAATGGAATTTTTGAAAATTGATTTCCTGTTCGTTACTCTTTACAAAATATTCTTCATTCCTCGATTCCTGGAAAGATACTGAATTCTCGTATTTTACAAAATCGGAGGGTATCTCTGAAGTAGATTCAAAGGTTTTGGAAAGTATCTCTGAAGTAGATTCAGATTGAGGTTCGGGAGATTTATGGAGTAACTTCTGATCATAGTTTCCAGTATAAAGACTGGATCCAACACGAAACTTATGATTTTGAGTGAAATATCTCTTTCCTTGTTGGAGCTTGGTCCTATCTTCATATATTTCTCGAGCTACCTTTTTACGAAGTTTTATTATAGCATCTATAATAGCCTCTGGTTTTGGGGGGCAACCCGGCAAATAAACATCTACGGGAATTAATTTATCCACTCCACGAACGGTACTATAAGAATCTGTACTGAACATTCCTCCTGTAATAGTACATGCTCCCATAGCAATTACATATTTTGGTCCGGGCATTTGTTCATATAATCTCACTAAAGAAGGAGCCATTTTCATGGTCACAGTGCCAGCTGTTATGATGAGGTCGGCTTGTCTAGGACTAGATCTTGGTACCAGACCATAACGATCAAAGTCGAATCGTGAACCTATTAATGAAGCGAATTCAATAAAACAACAACTAGTACCATAAAGAAGCGGCCATAAACTGGAGAGTCTGGCCCAATTCGACAGATCATTTAGGGTAGTTGAAATAACTGAATTTGGAGTTGTTTGACCAAGTAAAGGGGATTCTGTAGAACCCATCACTGGTTTTATGCCATTTTCTACTTTCCCTCCACCACCCAAATACTCGGAAGCTAAGACCATTCCAATGCTCCTCTTCGCCATGCATGAACTGAACCAACAATTAGGATAAGCACGAAAATCGAAGCTTCTATAAAGGTAGATATACCCAATATATCGAAACTCATAGCCCATGGATAAAGAAAAACTGTTTCAACATCAAAAACAACAAAAACCAAAGCGAACATATAATAACGAATCCTAAATTGTATCCAAGCATCTCCCATTGCTTCTATACCGGATTCGTAACTAGTGAGCTTCTCTGGGCCTTCGCTAATGGGGGCTAAAGCTCTGGAAATTAGGAATGCCAGAATAGGCATGAGGCTAGATATTAGTAAAAAGATCCAAAAAGTCTCATATTCAAAAAGTAGAAACATGAATATACTCCTGTGAAATAGATCAAATTATTCCATTTTCCCGTAAATGGATTCATCACTCCTCTCCCAAAAAGAGAACAATTGATTTTCATCGATCTACATATTACTATTTTGTCCAAGGCTTATTCCAAAATTCATTCAATGAAATATTACTCGTATATGTGATATGTAGAAGTATTACGTATTTATCTGGGAGAAATCGACTTATTTCACCCCCGGTTATTTCAGAAGTGAAAAGTCTGGTTAATCCTTCCTCCCCCGTATCAGTCATTTATATACTTTCATTTACCGTCAAACAATAAAAATTGATTCTTCTTAGAAATCGATCTTGCAATAACACAGTTTTGCACATTGGTTCGGCGAATTACACGTGATTCGAGTTGTAACGAGAGACATGGCCTGATGTAATGCAAGGAAATGTCCAGGAATTTCTATAAGAGCTTAGGATTTCTTGTATGTTCTATTCCGATATTTGAATCTTGTCCATCAAAATATGGATCTTTCTCATTGGAGGGTCGTTCTTTTCACTGATGCGTCGTTCGACTCCATCTGCTTGTTTCATATCCGAATTTCTTTATACCCATATTCAGTTTATCTATATATTCCATTGAACCCCCAGAAACCTATCCATCTCTTATAACAAGAAAAAGGCTTATGTATTCAATTTGTAGAATTATGCCTTTTCGGCATGGTCCATCTCACACGATTGCCCTTAGGGACAATTGAGTTCTTTGTCAGATACTTATGTAGGTAATGGGACAAGTGTAGAAATTTTCGGGTTTCCGGATTCATCAACGGAAGGAAATAGTGAACATTTCACAATATTGGGAGAATATGAGAAGGGGGAAATCTCAGTTGTCAGAGATTTGGAATGAATCTTCAAACAATTGTAACGTGCGTTAATGCTTTGGTTCGTTATACAAATGATTCCAGGAGTAGGATTCAATTGGATCGTCCATTCGTAGTATCCAGATCCATTTGTAGTACTGAAGAAAGAGAAAAAGGATCAAGTGACCATGGAAATGAATGGGTCAATCTCGCGGAGAATGAAGCTTATTAATAGATGAATCCGACCAGTACTATGTATTTAACATGTGGACAGATATAGAATTGATTCCGTTCGATAATATGCCGGATAAACTATTTCCCCCGGAGCTTCATTCAGTAATATCTTTATCGATCCCGTAACAGGGATTGATCCGTCTATTAAAGATAAAAAGTACTAAGGGGTTATTTCCTCTGTGATATGACTTTTGATTCAGGATCAAGACAGTCGTTCCATTCCGGGAATATGAATTGGAATTCATAAAGGTCCAAGTCTATTTGTGCCTTGTTGACCCGGCCGGGCATTGAACGACAAATACTACTTTAGGATTGATGGACAATATTAAGCGATCCTATAACTTCTGTTGATGTAACCGCGTTGATCGAACTGAACAAGTTTCTGGTCGCACCCCTCCCTAGGTCAACAGGATAAAGATTCCAGGGCATCCCGTAATAGGAATCTTGAATAGAGCAAGAAACAATTCCTGTTCCAATCACGACGGTAAAACTAGCTGAACTGGAAGTGATCTACGGAGGATACTTCGAAGAATACGTTACCGACCAATCCAATGGACCAATCAGGGGAGAGAGGCGGACGTTTATACATTTCAGAACGATTTACATAATGTTTAGAAGGTAACTGATCCAGGTTATTCCATCGTAAAGTAGGGGAGGAATCCGGAGATCTCAGATTTTCCTTGGATAAGCCTACCCAAATAGGATCCTGATCTTACCAAGGAAGGTCCACATCAATTCGAATTATGGAATGATGATGAGCAATCGGAGCGGATCGATCGGAATAACAGAATGAATCCTGTACAATAATGGAGGAAATACCTAATCACTCGGCGGATGAATTATGCCAAGTTTACGATCTGCCGGAGAGGGTGGGGGGGGCCTATCGGAATAAAAATTCCAACCGAACGACTCTATCTGCTCATTTTCTGTTGAGACCTACAAAAGAGTCTTATTCTCGGAGACGATGCCCCTCAATTATTCTCCGCGTTATACACGTTCTCAGACACGCTGCTGAGATGATATGATCGTACGTTTACTCTCGATCGAGATAACAGCCGAGTTTCCATGGGTAATTCATAGAAGTTCTCGTGATCCATCGTACGTATTGTATATTTACAATACAAATAATTAATCCTTTTCGAATCTCACATTACTCGACGTTGATTTCCGTACATGCTATACGAGTATTCTGGCTACTCCAGGGGATGGCTGGCATCGAGCCTCTTTCTTTGGCAATAGATTCCATTCCAACTCTTAGGCATATGCTTAGATCAATAGGGATAGATCCGACGCATTCAGGAAAACACCCGAGACCACATATAGGTCTAAATAGAGTACACGTCTCTGATCCAGATCAAATGGGAAATTTTGATCGGATCGAATAGACCCCGGATCAATCTTATCAGGGTTATCATATGATGAAACGTTGTCCCATTCTGGATCGTTTCATTTCGATGAGAGATCGATTTTAAGAAAATCGTTAGATTCTCTCCATTCATCCACCCAATAACCTAAGTCTTATTGGGGTGCTCTAGATAGAATGAATTCTAATATGAATTGGTCGAAGTCCCTTTCATGGAAGTCGAATTCTTGAGTATGAACTTCAGATCAAATTGTACCTAATAGTGGGACTAATACAAACTCTTTGAATGAATAATTGGATACTCCAGAAAAGCATGGGGCTTTCCAATCCAATATTTGTATCTAATAAGTATGCTCATAATTTTCATGATTACAGGATGAACTTTTCACGTTTTTGTCAGCAGTTTTTGGATCTGGATATGCTTTTATATCTCAGAACCATTCAGAACTTACTGATATCTCGATAGGATCAAAGTGATAGAGAATATCGTGATCCACAAATTGTCCTCTTTTCCTACGGCTCCGGGCTATCAGTTTCATAAAGGCTGTTGATAAATACGTATTTATTTGGATCTCGGGACATTTCGATGAACATTGTGCAAATCGGGGTATATATAGAATACTTCATTCTATAATTCATTTGATCTATGAGTACCTCTTATATGAATTACGGCCTTGCCCTTCGTAAATTATGTCACGATTAGTTTCATTTCTGCGATACGAACTATTTAGATCGGGCAGATACCTTTCTAGATCTCCCTTGAGTCATTCATTACACCAGGAGTCCCCTGCATCTGTTAGACCAATGAGGTTTTGATGATCGATGCTAATTACTATTCGACCGAAGTTCTCAAATAGATTCAGACCTTACAGATGTACTGGGACAAATCATTGTGACCTTGCTTGGGGTTATCGGAGGTGTATTAATAACCCCTCAATAATGGGTGATAAGAGCATATCAACATGTCAGTCATGTGTTACTGATTTTTATAGATCAATAAACAAGGGATCATCATAAGTTAGATGATCTGCCCCGTTCCCACGTTCCTATCGATCTATTCATGGGCATATAAGAATAGTTGACAGTCTCCAAGAGACTCTTTAGGACTGAGTCATAGGTAATAAGGGATATAAGGATAAAGAAGTAATATAGTAATACCAAAACTCAGTGGAATGTATAGGGCTATACGGGCTCGAACCGTAGACCTTCTCGGTAAAACAGATCAAAGTTATTATTATCGAAATGATTTGAACTGTTCCAAAAACCCAACATGCATTTTTCTTGCATTGGGCTCTTTCATGAACTGATGGATCGATCAGTTAGTCTGCCATTCTTTCCTTTCCAGAAAGATAATAAGATGGCTCCGTGTGCTCCAAGTTATTCTTTTTTTTTTTCGGAAGCAATCCCAAAGTGATTCAAAAGGTTCGTTCCCTCGACGTAGGTCTGCCTCGTTCAGGCACAGATTGAACCCAAATAGAGTCTCTATCGCTCTGAAAGTTCAATATGAGACTCCATACACCTCAAAGTTCATAGAGCGAAAAGAAGATATTTTGAGGTCCCCGTATTGTACTCATTATGCCTAGCATTGAATGAACCTGAGATTTACCATATCAACTAGATCCGGAATTGGAATCAGATCGAACCTCATCCTTGTCATGCTATTGTTCTCCCAGATCGATCGATGGAGTAAGACATCAGTATTTCACATAAGATCTATTTCATGGATCAGATGAATCGATGAACTCTCTTGAAAAGCATTGGCGCACGTGTAAACGAGGTGCTCTACCTTGCTGAGCTATAGCCCTTGCTATTCTTAATGATACACTATCATAACCAAATGGATCCCCCTTTGTCAAGGTGGATATTTCATGATCTAATACGTCCCAATCAGTTCAATCCTGCCAGGGACATATTGTTCATAAGTTCAATTCCATTTAGAATGTTCATAGATCCAACTCTATTTATGATGATAAATGACCTACTTAACTCAGTGGTTAGAGTATCGCTTTCATACGGCGGGAGTCATTGGTTCAAATCCAATAGTAGGTAAAACTTATTAGATGTCATTTACTTTGGTATCTAATAAGTTTTACCTACTATTGGATTTGATTGGAATAAAGAATCCATTTTCAATAATTATCCGAAATCCTTACGTTAATTAGAGACGGAGGGCAAAATAGCACTGATAGCCTCTAATCGTGTCCTGGCTCTTCTGAGAGCTACATTAGCTTCAATCACTTGTCTCTTGCCTTCAGCTCGAGCTAGGTCAGCTTCAGCTATTCGAAAAGTTTCCCGAGCCTCTCGAGGATCGATGTCAATACCTTTCTCTGCATCATTTACCAATATGGTGATTTTATTATTGTCTATCCTGGCGAAACCGCCCATCAAAGCCATAGTAGACCATTGCCCATCGAGACGTATTTTTGTGATCCCTATATCTAAAGCTGCAACAATGGGAGCATGATTTGGTAATACGCCAATTTGACCGCTATTGGTAGATAAGATGATTTCTTCAACTTCTGAATCCCAAACAACTCGATTAGGAGTCAGTACACGAAGATTTAGGGTCATTTTTTAAATTAATTCTCCACTTTTAAGTTCATAGCCTTCGCGGTAGCTTCATCAATGTTACCCACCAAATAAAAGGCCTGTTCGGGAAGACCATCTAATTCTCCGGAAAGGATCATTTTAAAACCTCTAATTGTTTCTACGAGACCGACATATTTACCCGGGGAACCAGTGAATACCTCTGCTACAAAAAAGGGTTGTGATAAGAAACGTTCAATCTTTCGTGCTCTTGCTACGGTTAAACGATCTTCTTCTGATAATTCGTCCAGTCCAAGAATAGCTATAATGTCTTGAAGTTCTTTATAACGCTGTAAAGTTTGCTTGACTCCTTGTGCAGTTTCATAATGTTCTTCGCCCACGATCCAAGGTTGGAGCATGGTCGATGTTGAATCTAAAGGATCTACTGCTGGATAGATGCCTTTGGCAGCTAATCCTCTCGATAATACGGTAGTAGCATCTAAATGTGCAAATGTTGTAGCAGGAGCGGGGTCGGTCAAATCGTCTGCAGGTACATAAACTGCTTGAATGGAGGTTATAGATCCCTCTTTGGTAGAAGTAATTCTTTCCTGCAAAGAACCCATTTCTGTACTAAGAGTTGGCTGATAACCCACAGCGGAAGGCATTCTGCCTAATAATGCAGATACTTCTGATCCCGCTTGGACAAAACGGAAGATATTGTCGATAAATAAAAGTACGTCTTGCTCATTGACATCTCGGAAATATTCAGCCATGGTTAGGGCGGTTAACCCAACTCTCATACGAGCTCCTGGTGGTTCATTCATCTGGCCATAGACCAGAGCTACTTTCGATCCCGAGATATCTTGTTCATTAATTACTCCCGATTCTTTCATTTCAACGTAAAGATCATTTCCCTCACGGGTGCGTTCTCCTACTCCGCCAAATACAGATACACCTCCATGAGCCTTAGCAATATTGTTGATTAATTCCATGATGAGCACTGTTTTACCTACCCCAGCTCCCCCGAATAGTCCTATTTTTCCTCCACGGCGGTAAGGAGCTAAAAGATCCACCACTTTAATGCCTGTTTCGAAGATTGATAACTTTGTATCCAACTGTATAAAGGCAGGAGCGGGTCTATGAATAGGAGATGTTGTGCGAGCATCTACAGGACCTAAATTATCGACAGGTTCTCCAATAACATTGAAAATTCGTCCGAGAGTAGCTCCACCAACCGGAACACTCAGGGGAGCTCCTGTGTCAATTACTTTCATTCCTCTCTTCAGACCATCTGTAGCACTCATAGCTACAGCTCTCACTTTATTATTTCCCAATAATTGTTGTACCTCGCAAGTAACATTAATTTCTTGACCAGCCGTATCTTTGCCCTTAATTATCAAAGAATTTAAAATATTAGGCATATTGCCTGGAGAAAAAACTACATCCAGTACTGGGCCAATGATTTGAACAATATGTCCCACATTCTTTTCCACAAGTGTGGGAACCCCAAGAGCAAGAGGATTGGTTCTCATAATAATAAAAAGGGAGATTTGTTCGAATTGCTCGCTAATACTATTAAAAATGTTTAGTATCGAATCGATCAGTTCATGATGAATGAGAGTTACCACCTTGATCTACTTAGTGATATTTCGCTTCTCAAGTTCAACTTTTATTTTGAACATGAAGTAGATGGATAAAAATCATGAGAAAGTCTTCAATTTGTCCATAACTATAAGCATTTCACCCCAGATTGCGTCCAGATTATCCATTCAATGCGGAACTTGAACCCTATTCATAATCTTTCTCTCATCGGTCGTTGTCTCTTCCTTTCATACGCACATCTATTTTTTTCTTTTTTCTTTTTTTTTTTTCGTCCTATATATCTGCTTTTAGATCTACAATCTACACATACATATATTATCTATTAGGATCAAAGGTCGATTCGGTTCTTTAAATCCATTAACTAGTCTAATAGCTGAAAGGTCCTTGGGTCAATGCATGGAGGAACTTGAAAAGCAAAGATAGGGTTGCGCCATACATAAAGAACATTATACAATAATAGTGTATTTGGCAAATCTTATTGCCCAATAACGGACGACTTGAGTTAGTTCATGGTTCCGCAGGAGATTCCTGTGAAATCCTTTCTTTACGTTCGATCCATGTCGAGCAGACCTCGTCCTTGCAAGAGTTATTAATTGATGAGTTGTAGGGAGGGACTTATGTCACCAAAAACAGAGACTAAGGCAAGTGTTGGATTTAAAGCTGGTGTTAAAGATTACAGATTAACTTATTACACTCCTGAATATCAAACCAAAGATACCGATATCTTAGCAGCGTTCCGAGTAACTCCTCAACCTGGAGTGCCGCCTGAGGAAGCGGGAGCTGCAGTAGCCGCTGAATCTTCCACTGGTACATGGACCACTGTTTGGACCGATGGACTTACCAGTCTCGATCGTTACAAGGGGCGATGCTATGACATCGAGCCCGTTCCTGGGGAGGAAAATCAATTTATTGCCTATGTAGCTTACCCCTTAGACCTCTTTGAAGAAGGTTCTGTTACTAACATGTTCACTTCCATTGTAGGTAATGTATTTGGATTCAAAGCCCTACGAGCTCTACGCCTAGAAGATTTGCGAGTTCCTCCTGCTTATTCCAAAACTTTCCAAGGTCCACCTCATGGTATCCAAGTTGAAAGAGATAAATTAAACAAATATGGCCGTCCTCTATTGGGATGTACCATTAAACCCAAATTGGGTTTATCTGCCAAAAACTATGGTAGAGCAGTTTATGAATGTCTTCGTGGTGGACTTGATTTTACCAAAGATGATGAGAACGTAAATTCCCAACCATTTATGCGCTGGAGAGATCGTTTCTGCTTCTGTGCAGAAGCAATTTATAAAGCTCAGGCTGAGACGGGTGAAATTAAGGGACATTACTTGAATGCTACTGCAGGTACATGCGAAGAAATGATCAAAAGGGCAGTATTTGCCAGAGAATTGGGAGTTCCTATCGTCATGCATGACTACCTGACAGGAGGTTTTACTGCAAATACCAGCTTGGCTCATTATTGCCGAGACAATGGCCTACTTCTTCACATTCACCGCGCAATGCATGCAGTTATTGACAGACAAAGAAATCATGGTATGCACTTCCGTGTGCTAGCTAAAGCATTGCGAATGTCCGGTGGAGATCATATTCACGCCGGTACTGTAGTAGGTAAACTTGAAGGAGAACGAGACGTAACTTTGGGTTTTGTTGATCTACTGCGTGACGATTTTATTGAAAGAGACCGAAGTCGTGGTATTTATTTCACCCAAGATTGGGTATCTATGCCAGGTGTTCTGCCCGTAGCTTCGGGGGGTATTCACGTTTGGCATATGCCTGCTCTAACCGAGATCTTTGGGGATGATTCCGTACTACAGTTCGGTGGGGGAACTTTGGGACACCCTTGGGGAAATGCACCTGGTGCAGTAGCGAATCGAGTTGCCTTAGAAGCTTGTGTACAAGCTCGTAATGAAGGACGTGATCTTGCTCGTGAAGGTAATGAAGTGATCCGCGAAGCTAGTAAATGGAGTCCCGAATTAGCTGCTGCTTGTGAAGTATGGAAGGAGATCAAATTTGAATTTGAGGCAATGGATGTCTTGTAATTGAGTGACTCTCCGTTCGTTTTCCTAATAGAACTCGGCCCAATCTTTTACTACAAAGATTGAGCCGAATTGTAAATGGAGATTAGATATATGCATAGATCCATATCTATCTATGTACATGTACAAATATGTACATACCTATATACATAAATCAATATCTTATTTCTTTTTCCCAAGATCGAATAGCTCAAAGCTTATGAAAATGTTGTTGGCATGGATTTTATCCATCCCATAAATTGATCTTATGGATCATCCTATAGGGTTGGTAGCTCAGTGGATCAGAGACCATGGTCCCGGACCATGAAGTCAAGGGTTCGAATCCCTCCTAGCCCATTTTGGACATTGTCCCCCTTGCTGTATCCCGTGCTGAGACATAGACCTTTTCTACAAAGATTCCATAGGTTTCATAAAGAGGGAAAACGGATCGATCATATCGTATGATCCTTCTCTCTCGGATGATAATTACTCTTTCTTGTGGTATAAAAGAGAATCTTTATTGATAACCAAATAAAAGGTTCTATCATAATCTCGGATCAATGCTTCGGATTACTACGAATAAAATGGAAATGATTCATCCCACTATTCTTTCGGTAACGATCCTAATACTAATAATATAGTATTACTTAATAATAGTAATACTTAATATACTAATAATTGGATCTATTTTGTCTAATAAGATCCCTCATGGAAAAGAAAATTGCAAAGTAACAAGAGATCTCCTCCCCTTTTTTATACTCATATCTAGGTAGAACTCTATGTCCTTGAAAGAATGGTTCGAAGAAAGGCGTAAAATAAGTGGATCAATCGAAGATCTGATCGAAAGGACTAGTAAGGACTATATCGTCAATGAGATGGACAAGAACAAGAATATAAAGATTGATTTTAATAACAGATTATGGGTCCAGTGCGACAATCGTGAGAACTTGCTCTATATGAAATATTTGAGACAGAATAAGAGTGTTTGTGAAGAATGTGGATATCATTTGCAAATGAGTAGTTCAGACAGAATCGAACTTTCAATTGATCATGGCACTTGGCATCCTATGGATGAGGACATGGCCGCCCCAGATCCGATTCAATTTCATTTTGAGGATGAACCTCATATAGATCGTATCACTTCCTGCCAAATAAGGACAGGTTTAACTGATGCTGTTCAAACAGGCATAGGTCGACCAAATGGTATTCCTATCGCAATTGGAGTTATGGATTTTCAGTTCATGGGAGGTAGTATGGGCTCCGTGGTAGGTGAGAAAATTACTCGTCTGATCGAATACGCTACCAAGCAATTTCTCCCAGTAATCATGGTGTGTGCTTCCGGAGGAGCACGCATGCAAGAGGGAAGTTTCAGTTTAATGCAAATGGCTAAAATATCTACTGCTTTATATATCCATCAATTGGAGAAAAAGTTGTTATATGTATCGATCCTTACATATCCCACAACCGGTGGAGTGACTGCTAGTTTTGGTATGTTGGGAGATATCATCATTGCTGAACCTAAAGCATACATTGCATTTGCAGGTAGAAGAGTAATCGAACAAACATCAGGTCAGAAAGTACCTGACGGTTTGCAGGTAGCTGAGCATTTATTTGATCATGGTTCATTTGATCTGATCGTTCCGCGTAGTCTTTTAAAAGGTGTTCTGAGTGAGCCATTTCAACTTTACGGTTTAATTCCTTGTGAAAAAGAACGAACGTTAGGTTTAGTTTCTTGTAACGAACAACAATTCTCAAGTTCAGCTCCTCGTAACGAAAGTGACAATGATACAGTCCCCTCTCATAGCGAAAATCGAAAGAATCAACTTCAGAGAATTGTTCCTCATCTTTCCTTTTTTTAGCCAATTATTGATCCTCGATCCTATTATTAATAGGAACTCAATATTAACAACTAAATAGTAACTAACTATTCTTATGAACGATATGCAATAGAATAGTGAATTTATCGCTCCCCGGAATTGGGGAAAATTACGGATCCATGTTCTTGCTACTATTTGATCAAGTGTTATAATATGGATAAGCGCTGTGATATATTTGTATACATTTATTGAGTCCTAATACCAAAAATTCTCATTCATTATTGACTCCGGATCTCATAGACATAAAAAAAGGAATAAGAATAAAAAGAATATCTCGGATTCGACGTAAAATGATTTTACAGAGACTCATGAAAATATTTGACGGAAAAAGGAACAAGATTCTCGTGCATGTCTTTTATGGAGAGGGGCGACTAGGTCCACTTATTTGGTCCTATAATCATTCCTTGTAATAGAGATAAATATTAGGGTATTCGTTCTATGACAAATCCCAACTTACCTTCGATTTTCGTGCCTTTAGCGGGCTTATTTTTTCCGGCAATTACAATGGCTTTTTTGTACTTTTATGTTCAGAAGGACGAGATTTTATAAATCTGATCGGATCAGATCTTATAGATCAATTTGAATCTCTCAATTGTGGAATAAATGGGATATCTATCTGTTCCTGATGATCTTAAATGGGACTAATCCTACTCCGGACACGAACAAAATAGATATCTATATCTATTTATCAACATATGGGAGGTGTACCATGTGGTACATATACCATATGTATGCATGTATAAATGTATAGAGATTTCTATCTTTATACGCATACATATCTATGTGTATATGGAGATGGTATTTCTATTCCACTGATCCGGCGAGGTGTTGTTTTTACAATTGATAAGTAATTTCCTAAAAAATAGAAAGAATGGGGAACATGGAAAGGAGAGAAAGAAAGTAAATGTTCTTTTAGATAAAAATTCTTTGATATGCATATAGCTAGTTAATAAGAGTTACTTCGGAAGCCAAAGGAGTCAAGTTTTGGCCATTTTCTCTAAAACCGAGTAGGACGAAATTGAATAAAATCTGTTATGAATTGGCGATCTGAATGGCTCTGGATAGAACCTATAACAGGATCTCGAAGAACAAGTAATTTTTGTCGGGCTTGTATCCTTTTTTTTGGTTCACTAGGATTTTTCTTGGTCGGAATTTCAAGTTATCTTGGTAAGAACCTGATACCCGTATTGTCATCTCAGCAAATCCTTTTTGTTCCACAAGGAATTGTAATGTGTTTTTATGGTATTGCAGGTCTGTTCATTAGCTCTTATTTGTGGTGTACAATTTTATGGAATGTAGGTAGTGGTTACGATAAGTTTGATGAAGAAGAAGGAATTGTATGTCTTTTTCGTTGGGGATTTCCTGGAAGAAATCGTCGTACTTTTCTTCGATTTCTCATGAAAGATATTCAGGCGATCAAAATGGAAGTTCAAGAAGGTCTTTATCCCCGTCGTGTTCTTTATATGGAAATAAAGGGCCAGCGAGACATTCCCCTAGCTCGTACCGGTGAGAATTTAACCTTACGGGAAATGGAACAAAAAGCTGCCGAATTAGCTCGTTTCTTGCGTATATCAATTGAAGTATTTTGAAATGAACCAAGGAATGGATGTTCTCTCGTTGTTCTTCGAACATCTTAACGGACAGATCTATATGTACCAGAGAGAGGGAAGTTACAATGTAACTAAGATTTGTTCGGGAGAAATACCATGCAGTTCCCTCCCGCAAAGTAGTACTTATGTGATGATCATATCAATGCAAATTCCTTCGGTAGTTCCCAAAGACTCCATATCGCTCCTTGTAGAAGGCCTATAGAGCCAGTAGACGGATATGACATGAAACAATTACTAGATATGGCATTCTCTCCAAAATGTCTTTGTCGAACTCCAATTCCATATATGCGTACGGAATTCGAGAATTTCAGTATTCGTAATATACTGGAGTCCTTTGGAGCGCAGAATTGGCATTTTTAGACCAATTTATTAAATGATAATGGATTCTATCCCTAAGTTCTCTCTCTTTTTTGCCAATAAACATTCGTCTCTTTCCTTTTATTTTTATTTTTTTTTTTCCTCCTTTTTATCCGGAACAAACCGTTCCTCATCCGAAGAATATTTTTTTTTAAGGGTCGAACAATTACGCAGTAGATCCTGAATCTATAGGTCCCATACCTCGTTCTACAACTCGTACTTTATCCAGATTTCGGACAGAGCTGACGGGTGAATCGGGTTCGTTAGCGATTCACGAATTTAAAGTGGCCAAATATAAAGCATTAGCTTCCCTACGATACCTTGCATGTCTAGTATTCCTGCCCTGGGGAATCTCTATTTCATTCCAGAAAGGTTTGGAACCTTGGGTTACGAATTGGTGGAATACTGGTCAGTCTCGGGAATTTTCTGATTATCTCCAAGAAGAAAACGCTCTAGAAAGATTCGGAGAAATAGAAGAACTATTCCTGTTGGAGAGAATGGTGGAAGATTCTTCGGAAACACATTCACAAGATCTTCGTATAGAGATTCGCAAAAAAACGATCCAATTAGTCGAAATGTACAATGAAGATTTGATCCAGATCATCTCACATTTATTGGCAAATTTTATATGTTTTGCTACTCCAGGTGCTTATTTCATTCTGGGTAAGGAAAAACTTGTCGTTCTCAATTCTTGGATCCAAGAATTATTCCATAGCCTGAGCGATACGATGAAAGCGTTTTCTATTCTTTTAGTAACCGATTTATGTATTGGGTTCCATTCGCCCCATGGTTGGGAACTGATGATCGATTCGATCTCCGAAAATTATGGGTTTTCTCATGATGAACAAAGAATATCTGGTCTCGTTTCAACTTTTCCGGTCATCTCAGATACAATTTTCAAATATTGGATCTTCCGTCACTTAAATCGTATATCTCCTTCACTTGTAGTGATTTATCATTCAATGAATGAATAAATAGGAATGAATAAAGAATAGGTTGTTCTATCCGACAACGAGTGAATAGGAATTGGATTTTCGTACAGAAACTAACTATTACAGATCTCCTTTTTACTCTTTCTCTTCCCTTTCCTCCTTTCCCTCTCTTTCAGTGGGATACTTCTGATTTATTACTTTTGGAGTTAATATAATAGCGGAATTGCGGGCAGGTAATTATGGTAGCTATCTACCCCATTTATCGTAAAGAGATTTGGAACCAATAATCGAACCATGCGGAATATAAATACTTATGACTGGATGAAAAAGTGGATGACTCGATCAATTTCCATCTTGGTCATGATACATATGATAACTCGGACATCTATTTCAAATGCATATCCCATTTTTGCGCAGCAGGGTTATGAGAATCCCCGAGAAGCAACTGGACGTATTGTATGTGCTAATTGTCACTTGGCTAAGAAGCCTGTGAATATTGAGGTTCCACAATCCGTGCTTCCTGATACTGTATTTGAAGCAGTTGTTCAAATCCCCTGCGATATGCAAATAAAACAAGTTCTTGCTAATGGTAAGAAAGGGGCTTTGAATGTAGGAGCTGTTCTAATTTTACCTGAGGGCTTTGAATTAGCCCCTCCTGATCGTATTTCTCCCGAGATTAAAGAAAAAATAGGTAATCTTTATTTTCAGAATTATCGTCCTAATCAAAAAGAGATTCTTGTAATAGGTCCTGTTCCCGGTCAGAAATATAGTGAAATTGTGTTTCCCATCCTTTCACCGAATCCTGCTACTAATAAAGAAGTTCATTTTCTTAAATATCCCATATATGTGGGTGGTAATAGAGGAAGGGGACAAATTTATCCCGATGGAAGCAAGAGCAACAATACGGTCTATAATGCTTCAACAACGGGTAGAGTGAGCAAAATATTACGTAAAGAAAAGGGTGGATATGAAATCACTATCGATAATGCATCAGATGGTCGTCAAGTGGTGGATATCGTACCTCCGGGACCGGAACTTCTTATTTCCGAGGGTGAATTCATCAAAGTTGATCAGCCATTAACGAATAATCCTAATGTGGGTGGATTTGGCCAAGGAGATGCAGAAATAGTACTTCAAGATCCATTACGTGTTCAAGGTCTCTTATTACTCCTGGCATCTGTCATTTTGGCACAAATCTTTTTGGTCCTTAAGAAGAAACAATTTGAGAAAGTTCAATTGGCCGAGATGAATTTTTAGGTCCATAGATTTTCAAACATGAGGTTGACCGAAAGGTTTGGCTGTTTATTGGTGGCTGATGCAATCATGTACAATTCAAATAATAAGGTCATGCCCCTGGAGAGCCCTCAATATCATCATCTCCCCTCCCTTGTTCGTAAATAAGATATGAGTCATTACTAGATCTATCTATAGATAGATATGTGCATTTCAAATAGGGAGTGACTTGATAAGCACTAGAACAGATCAACTTGCCGAACAGCCCTCTATTCATATGCTACATAGCATATACCATATCCGTGCCATATAGCCTTTTTCTTTTGCTTTCTTATCCATTCATCATATCTAGAAGAATGATCCGAAGGATATCAAAGGGAAGGAAGGAGAAAAAAAGGAAGAGGGGGACTAAACGATCTCGGGAAAGATTCTTATCTTCCTGATCCTCAATCTTTGATCGAAATCGATTTTACGCTTTCTCTTTAGGGTAAGAGGAACTAATGATTTTTCTGATCCCGTTCGTAAAATCCCAAGTCTTTCGCACGTCCTACTGAGAACCTTTCAAGTTCATGAAAAAAGAGGAGCAAATGGATAGAAAAGGCAATACCACTCATTGAGCAAATGGGATCTATCTAGCAAATTCATGAAAAAGGCTCATTTCAGATAGAAAGGGAAAAGGTGCTATTTCCGGCTTGGACCATAAGAGCTCAAATTCTATATTCACACATTCGGATTATCGTAGTTCTAACTTTTAGAGGGATGATCCGCAGAATCTCTCATTTGGGGAAAATGAACAAAAGTCATGCATATTATGCGGCGGGACGATCCATTCCTTAGTCATTCTTCCTAGGAGGAACAGCTGAAATGTATAAATTAATCCAATTATTTGATAATACGTATCAGAAGCGAAAGAATAGATTGGTTCATCACTTTACTAGAAGGCATTGGAGTAGCTGAAAGAATCGTGTAATTTGTACGAATCTTCTGATTCATATAGAAGTAAATCTTGAAAATAGATTTCAATAAGACCTTACCCTTCTTCGAGTTAAAAGAAGGGTAAGGTCTTATTGAAATCTTCACTTTCACATGTATAGTCTTTTTTATCTATGTTCAGTTCATTTTGTTACTATAGGGATGACCCTAATCCAGAATATGAACCATAGAAAAAGATGCCTATTAAACCAATCACAAGGGTACCAGTTACAGTACCTATCAGCCAAAGAGGAATCCTTCCAGTAGTATCGGCCATTTCTCTTGCTCCCTTTCACATTTTATTAAGTAGTCATGCTCAAGACATAAACAGTCATGGATAATTATGAGTATCAGATCTCTCCGGATGAGATAAGAGGCACTGTTTTTAATTGAAAGAGTAATTAGAGAATAGAACAGCAAGTACAAAAATGAGTAACAACCCCCAGTAGAGGCTAGTACGATTCAATTCAACATTTTGTTCGTTCGGGTTCGATTGTGTCATAGCTCTGTGATTTAGATAGAGTTTATCGTTGGATAAACTGCATTGCTGATATTGATCCCAAGAAAAAAACTGTAGGTACAGCTAGTCCGTGAACGGCCAACCATCTAACTGTAAAAATTGGATAGGTTCTATCTATGGTCATTGGTACCTCCTAAAAAGATCTAGTAAATTCATTGAGTTGTTCCAACGGATCGGAACGGCCAGTGATTAATGGAACCTCTTGTCGGTTTTCTGTGAAATACTCGTTCGGCCGGGGGCTTCCAAATACATCGTAAGCTAAACCCGTGCTGACAAATAACCAACCTGCAATGAATAGGGAAGGTATAGTAATGCTATGGATAACCCAGTATCGAATACTGGTAATAATGTCAGCAAAAGAGCGTTCTCCCGTATTCCCAGACATGTTCAGCTCCGTATATTCTTGTACAGCCAAGGGGGAATTGATCCCATAAAAGATAGAGATTAGGAGATGGAGAATTACTGATATCTTCTCTAATCCTTGTTGGATTGTCAATATTATACCAAGGGTATATTTCAGGTATATTGGACCGGTATAGCTAGCCTTCCTCTGACACAGCAATACAATTTCGATTCAGATTAGAAAGGAAGGGATATAATGATTCTGTTCCTCCCAATTACGGTCAACTTAATCAATTTCTTTATTCTCCCAGTTTTCCCCACTGGAGAAAGAATCTCGTATGTCTCCTCGGCGGGATAGACTCGGACGTGAGGAACCTCATGTAGATATTGGACAATTGAACACATGGATCATGGCGAAAACCACTTCAGCAGTGGTCGTTGTAGTGGCTCGAATTGCTCCAGGCGGATGTATAGTGAATAAAGGGGATGAGATTGATGTCTCTTCGGAGGAAGAAGCAAGGGGCATCACTATCAATGCAACTCATCTAGAATAAGATCCTTTTTTCCTCTCTTTCTATTATGTTTGTGTAGATCATCCCAGTCATTTGGGTTATATAAAGGGAGGATCCTTGGTGTTACATAAATAGAGGGTGTTCTCCCAATAGCAATCGAGAGCAGGTGGAGTTATGCCACGAACCTAATCACTTAATAACAAAGTACTTTGGCCGAATGAGTAAGTATTACTTATCTCACAGTATTACTGGATGAGGAGGACCAGGTGAATATTGAAATCTTATGGAACTTGGTCGAATTGTAGGTATGTGAGGATCGAGCTATTCCTATTTTCCAGTAGATAGAATTCTTGTAGTACCAGGCCCTGCCCTACTAGCTTTAAGAATTCATATAGAGATGCAAATAAGTGGATCGATGAGATCTAGGAATGATGGATAAAGTGGATCCTACACCTAAACGTGAAATTCACAAAACTTTTCCTATGAAAACCTTTCCTATGACCGCAGAAGAGGTTCTTTCCGTCCCAATCTTTGGAACTGAAGCTACTCCGATTGTACAGAAAGAGGAACTATTCGAACGAGAAGAACAGTCTAAATAGTCGGAGTGAGAGAGAGAGACTCGCGGCCCAAATAAGAGACATAATAGAAAAAAAGATATTTAGGAGTACAGCATAAATGCTAAAAATACCGAAACAAAGTTCATTCGAGCTATGCAGAAACAAGAATGTGAATCGCGAAGTGTCCCTTTAAAAATGGCGAAACCCGTTTTGGGAAGGGGGAAGGGAAATTTTTGGCCCGGGGCCCCGAAACCCTTTGGTTGGTTTTGGGGCCCAATTTTTTTTTTTTTGGAAAAAAAAAAAGAAGAAGGGGGGGGGAGACATTTTTGTTTTTTTCCTTTGGGGTTCCCCAATTTTTTTTTTTTATACTAGAGTAAAGGGTACGATTGGGTCATTTCCCGATTCCCCTGTTAAAAAAAAAAAAAAAAGAATAAGAAAATACTGCCAGGTGATTCAATCGGAATGATTGAATTCAATTCGTTTACCTTGTAGCTCTTGAAAGAAGATTGCGTTCCATAATTCTCAAAGAGGGTCAGTTGGTATTGGTGTTATTCGTGGATCGCTTGATTCATTTTTGGAATCCCTTATCTGAGATAATGAACCTATTTTTAATCAGATATTCCTTCTCGTTCATGTTTGTTCGTAACATTCATAGTGACTGGTTAATACAGGATTACGAATTGGTACCCATTTGGACAATTTATCTTTCGTATTCCCATCCTATTCTAGGTTATGAAAAAGAAAACTTAGGTAATTGCCTCGTAAAGATATGTAGCAAACGTATTCCATTCAGTTTTTTCACGCCTACTATAACTAGCTATTTTGGCTTTCTATTGGCTTCCCTAATCTTCACCTTAGCCCTATTCATTGGTTCAAGCAAGATACGACTTCTTTGAAATCAAGAAGAAGGAAACCCCTTTAGGTTCATTCAATATTCCGATGATTCCGTTGCTTCTCCCAATGCCGATTTCTAATTATTGAGATTCATAGCAATTTTAGGGTACTATCCAAAGTGGATATTACCTAGATTTATTTATCTGAATCGAAATGATTGAAGCTTTGCCCTCTGGAATTGTGTTAGGTCTAATTCCTATAACTTCGGCCGGATCATCTGTAACTGCATATTTACAATACCGACGTGGTGATCAATTGGATATTTGATTGAGGAACATCCTTTTTCATTGACCTCCCACTTATTTCGGGAGGTCAGATTCCATTGATTGTTACAGTTGAAGCTATTGATGATCCATCAATAAAATTTGATTTCGATATGAAAAGAATCACGCTCTGTAGGATTTGAACCTACGGCATTAGGTTTTGGAGACCTACGTTCTACCGGACTGAACTAAGAGCGCTTTCTTATCAAAGTATTTAGATGAGAGATAAATAAAAACAGACCTTTTGTACCCCAAAAAAATACTTTTGTATATGGTATGATTCAATCACTGATAGTTGATGTTCCATCCAAATCGATCTCAATTGATCCCTTGTTCTTCTTTCTTTCTCTTCCATAGGGAAAGGAATAGGTAGGGATGACAGGATTTGAACCCGCGACATTTTGTACCCAAAACAAACGCGCTACCAAGCTGCGCTACATCCCTTTCAATTGTTAGACAATGTTATTTTATACGATGAAAATCTTTTTTTTTTTTTTTTCTCACATTTCTTACACTTTCATTATTTTTCGGTCTTGCAAATGGACTATGTACACAGAGAATCTCTCATTTAGAAGAATGACTATCGCGATATTTGGGAATATCTTTTTTCTGTTAATATCTTTTTTCTGTTCTAGAACTAGGAGGAGCATCTTGTATCCTGGATCACTGTACATATCTCTTTCAGTTCCGACGAGTTCCCCGTACAAGTACAAGTGACCCATAAACACAGATGTAGCTAACCATATCATATAAGTACCACGATCTATGAGGAAAACTTACAATGCGAGATATAAAGACATATCTTTCCACAGCGCCTGTGCTAGCTACTTTATGGTTCGGGTCTTTGGCCGGTCTATTGATAGAGATCAATCGTTTTTTCCCAGATGCTTTGACTTTTCCCTTTTTTTCATTTTAGTTCTCCTCCGAAAGGAAAAGAGGAAAAAGGATAAAATTATGCTAGATCACTCCCTTCCTTTTCTTCGTGGGAAAATGAAATAAGTGAATTTGTTCCCAAATCGACGAGTCCTAGAGTGGAACGGGGGGGGGGGAGTAAATCTAAATAGAGATCTAGGTCTAGAGGCTCTTTCTATAAAGATCGTGAGTACCATTTCAAACTTCTGATTCAATATTTCATTACGCATTACGAGAAAGAATAAGAAAAGATTGAATCATTTGATCCCATCTACCCTTTCTCTTTTTTTTTTTTTTTTTTATCGAAAAGTAAAGTGGACTTTATATCCGGAGTAAGTTTATGGCCAAGGGTGGAGATGTAAGAGTAAAAATTACCTTGGAATGCACTAGTTGTACTCGAGATAGTGTTGATAAAAAATACCCGGGTGTTTCTAGATATATTACTCAAAAGAATCGACGCAATACACCTATTCGATCGGAATTGAAGAAATTTTGTCCCTATTGTTACAAACATACTATTCACGGAGAGATAAAGAAATAGATCGAACATACTATTCAAAGGGATAGGAATCAATCATAGATATAGTAAAATAGAAAAAAAAAAAGGGGGGGGATTTTAGGAAGATTTGTAACAAAATGGTATTGTAGGAAATCTATAATGATTTGAATAAGATTTTGAATAAAATAAATAGTATTTAAAAGGAATAAAATAAATAGTATTGAAAGATTCATGAAATAAACTATGAATAAATCTAAGCGATCCTTTCGTAGACGTTTGCCGCCAATTGGATCGAGAGATCAAATTGATCATAAAAATATGAGCTCAATTAGTCAATTTATTAGCGAACGAGGAAAAATATTATCCGGACGGGTGAGTAGATTGACCCCAAAACAGCAGCGCCTAATGACTATTGCTATTAAACGAGCTCGTATTCCATCTTCGTCACCTTTCCTTAATAATGACAACTAATTTGATCCCTAGAAATGAACCTGCTCTTTGATTGAATCGGAGCTGGAATATCTGTTCAATAAAGAGGAAGATCTCATTGTCTAAAAAAATCGAAGAAATCAAAAGGGATCTGTTTCTTTTTCAATATTTCTCAATTTTCGATGTCTCTACCTTCCCGGAGGGAATTCTCCGGGGGATTCCGTTCCACCTATTTCATCATTCGATAATATTGTTGATGATCGTGGAAAAGCAATTCTTATCTAATACAGCGATTTGTGCAAGTATTCTGCGATTTGAAAGCAACTGCCTTTTGTACAAATATCGGATAAATTTGTTATAAGAAACTCCATTATTACGGGCTGCTGCATTGATCCGAGTAATCCACAAACGGCGAAGATCTCTCTTTCGCTTACTCCTATCTCGATGAGCAGAAACTAAAGCTCTAATTTTTTGTTGGTCAGCAGTTCGAAAAAGTTTCGAATGAGCTCCTCGAAAGCCTGATGCAAATGCAAGAATCTTTTTTCGACGTTTCCGAGCTATATATCCACGTTTAATTCTGGTCATTGAAGTTTACTCTCATAAATCACTAATTGAGAATTGCTTGATTATCAGTCATTCTTTGATTTGGTCTATTAAGAATAAAACTGGTTCTTCTAATGTATGAAATAGGGATTCCAATGGCTCTTGCTACTGTAACCTTCCCAACCATAATTTTCTATTTTCTCTTGGTTAGGCATCCTCTCGGTAAGCGGGGGATGGGACCTCGCACTAAGAAAAAATCATGGGTTCCATCGTTTTTACGGTTCTTCCTTTAACGGTGAGGTCCCCTCTATACGCCGGAGCCTTTCATTTATGAAATACGAGATGAGGATGTTATTGGTAACTTGTACAGTTTACCATCTCCAGCTCTACCCCGAATTCTCAAGTAATAAGTCCTCCTGCGATAAGATTTATCCATACAGTGACGACATGGAATTATGAGGATTGGCTAGGCAGCTGACCTTGTCAGTCCGTTCTTGCGGCAATATGAGCATAATTGCTTCTTCAATTTGCACTATTTTCCCCGCTCAATGGATTGATAACCATTCGCTACCAATGAGGAATTGCTTTTCATCCCACATCAAGGTGATTGGATTTGCACCAATGGAAACCATAAAGATCATCCCCCATAAGAGTAGATTATAGATCTGTACTTGCTGCAGTAGGAGAGTTATTCTGCTATAAGGATCTCCTAGTCTGTTTCAGCTCTTGATCCGAACGAGTCGCACATACACCCTAGTACATACTCCTCCACGCTGGGGACATCCCCGAAGAGCAGGAGATTTTGTTCCATTTACTATTGGCTGTCTCGTATTTCTAATGAGTTGTTGAATAGTTGGCACTTTAGATCGTATGCGGAATTGACTGGTTCAGATCGATCCTAACCATATTAGGTCATTATGAAATGAATCACTTTCATTTTCCCTTTCCAGAAGAAAGGGAAATAAGGGATCAAATGTTCATCATCAAAAGAAATTCACAAGAGATCCTCAGTATTCTCCACCGCTACGAGATCAACAATGCCGTAAGCTTGGGCTTCTGTTGCTGACATAAAAACATCTCTTTCCATGTCCCCCGAAATGACCCATAAGGGCTTGCCTGTTCTTTGTACATAAACATTCGTAATGCTATCGCGAAGTTTCAATACCTCTTCCGCTTCCATGATACATTCTCCTGCTTGTCCATCATAATAAGAACTAGCAGGTTGGTGGATCATAACCCTGATAATAGATGATCGTTTCCTTGATCTCGGGAAATTTTGGAATAAAAAAAAAAAAAAAAAAAAAAAAAAATAAATCAAATGAATCGGCCGTACAGGCATTTTTTGTGCATACGGCTCTATAATAGATCTCATCCCATTTCGAGTCAAACTGAGAGAAATACAAATGACCCCCAACATTCGGATGATCTATTTACCATCTTTTTTCCCGTAATAATAGAAATACTACGATGGTTCCGTTGCTTTATATATCTATCTTTCGATCTAGCAATCCCAAAGTTTCTTTGATGAGATATGTGATCGAGATTCTCTATTTCATAAAGAATTTGATAAATATCCGAAAGAGAATCTTGGTGCAAGAACAAAAGGGGTTATGACGCTAAAATAGACCCATGCCACGATACATAGGATTGAATTGATTGTAAAATCGGGAAGAAACTTTGTTCTACTATCTCGATACGTAATTCTATTTCAAAAGAACAAAAAGATGATGTTTGTATCGGGCTCGAAATGCCATGCTATTATTACCTTTTATTTGGCAAAGGCATAGTCTTTTTACATCGCTCCTTCTCCAAGAAAAACTCATTGGCGCCAAGCGTGAGGTAATGCTATACGTTTAGTAATTTCCCCCCCAGTTAGGACAGAAGATCCCATCGAGGCAGCTAACCCCATGCATATTGTATGCACATCTGGTACTACAAATTGCATAGCATCATAAATAGATATTCCCGGTATCACTGCTCCACCGGGAGAGTTAATATATGGATATATATCTTTATTTTCATCTTCTCCATTCAGATACATCATGATACCAATAAGTTGATTTGCGATCTCATCATCGACCTGCTGACCCGGAAAAAGTAATCTCTCTCGATAAAGTCGGTTGATTAGGATAGTGAAATAGCTCTTCTTCCTTAAGAACCGTACACGCACCTTTAAATGCATACGGCTCAAGTGATTGCAAAAAGTTATGTATCGATCCCAGACCCTTTCTTTTTTCATAGCGAGATCTTATCTAAAAGAATTCCCTAAAAGAGTTTTTCTTTTTTTTTTTTTTCATAACCATTGGTTCAAGTTCGTCTTCTCCCTGAGAATATAATTAGCTAAACTTATTGAACTACCTCTTAATCGATGTATCGCTCCATTGAAATCCAATCGTTTTGGTCACAGCGAAATTTTCTTGTTTTCAAATAGGTTTTTGAGACATCTTTAGGTTTATGCTCTACTCCGGGGAAGCATCTGCCCGAGTTTCATTCGTACATATAGGACAAGTAAACCTACTGCCATTTTTATCTTTTCGATCCGCTCCATGATTTATGTCAAATATCTTCTCAAATAGATTCTATTACTCCATCGTATTGTTCACTATTTACATCTCCGATCTATTGATAGTTCCAAATCACTCATCGATGGGTTCTATCTAGGAATTCTAGATATATCACCAATTTGGGATTTTTTGAACGGAGCCTTAATACTTTATTGGTCTGAGCTAACCATGGATTCTCATGATTGAGAATCTCTTTCCTCCTAAACGATCTAATCGCACTTCACGCTCTAGATTATTGATAGTTGAATCGATCCTGAATGAAGCAGGAAATATCTCATCAGGAGAGATAACGGGGAAATTCCGTATAACCCGATATGTCCGACAAGTCGCACTATACGTCGACCCAAACTGCATCTTCCTCTCCAGGGATCCGAAAAGGAACTTTTGGAACACCAATGGGCATTTGTTTCAATAAAGAGAAGTGAAGCACTATGCTCTAATATGGAAACGTGAAGTATAAGAAGAGATGAGGCTTCTAGAATGTGTTTATGACACGATGATTATATCATATTTGGTCCATAAATTCAAAAATAAACATCGTTCGTAGAAGAACGAAAAGATCAGGGAAATCGAGTTCTTCTGCAGGTTGTTCAAAAAAGGAGCAAGTATTGTATTTATGCGCTCGATCAGTAGAAATGGGACCAATCTCCACATTGTGCATTGGTACACATAAATGATAAAATATTTACGCTTCTCCCTGCTATTCTGAACAGAATTGTTCCGGAACTGTTATTAGCAATGACCTCGAATAGATGTTAACCCTTGAGATGATCCGATAAAGGTTTAGCTCCATAGCATGGTCTCTTCTAATGCGAGAAAGTTACATAATGTCTACTTTTCTTTGATAAAGGGGTATTTCCATGGGTTTGCCTTGGTATCGTGTCCATACCGTCGTATTGAATGATCCTGGCCGGTTGCTCTCTGTACATATAATGCATACAGCTCTAGTTTCTGGTTGGGCCGGTTCAATGGCTCTGTACGAATTAGCAGTTTTTGATCCATCCGATCCTGTTCTTGATCCAATGTGGAGACAAGGTATGTTCGTTATACCTTTTATGACTCGTTTGGGAATAAACAATTCATGGGGTGGGTGGAGTATCACCGGAGAAACTGTAACCAATCCAGGTCTTTGGAGTTATGAAGGTGTGGCCGGGGCACATATTGTGTTTTCTGGCTTGTGCTTTTTGGCAGCTATTTGGCATTGGGTCTATTGGGATCTAGACATATTCTGTGATGAACGTACAGGAAAACCTTCTTTAGATTTGCCCAAGATCTTCGGAATTCATTTGTTCCTCTCAGGAGTAGCTTGTTTCGGATCTGGAGCGTTTCATGTAACGGGTTTGTATGGTCCTGGAATATGGGTGTCTGATCCTTATGGACTAACTGGAAAAATACAACCTGTAAATCCAGCGTGGGGAGCTGAGGGTTTTGATCCTTTTGTTCCGGGAGGAATAGCTTCTCACCATATTGCAGCAGGTATATTGGGTATCTTAGCAGGTTTATTCCATCTCAGTGTTCGCCCCCCCCAACGTTTATACAAAGGATTACGTATGGGGAATATTGAAACTGTCCTATCCAGCAGTATTGCCGCTGTGTTCTTTGCAGCTTTCATTGTCGCTGGAACCATGTGGTATGGCTCCGCAACTGCTCCGGTCGAATTATTTGGTCCTACTCGTTACCAGTGGGATCAGGGATATTTTCAACAAGAAATAGATCGACGGGTTCGTGCCGGTTTGTCCGAAAATCTAAGTTTATCGGAAGCTTGGTCCAAAATTCCCGAGAAACTAGCTTTTTATGATTACATCGGTAATAATCCAGCTAAAGGAGGGTTATTCAGAGCAGGTGCGATGGACAATGGAGATGGAATAGCTGTTGGTTGGTTAGGACACCCTATCTTTAGAGATAAAGAAGGACATGAGCTTTTTGTACGTCGTATGCCTACTTTTTTTGAGACATTTCCAGTAGTTCTGGTGGATGAAGAAGGAATTGTGAAAGCCGATGTTCCTTTTAGGAGAGCAGAATCAAAGTATAGTGTCGAACAGGTAGGTGTAACTGTCGAATTCTATGGGGGTGAACTTGATGGGGTTAGTTTTGGTGATCCTGCTACAGTGAAAAAATATGCTAGGCGTGCTCAATTAGGTGAAATTTTCGAATTGGATCGTGCTACACTGAAATCCGATGGTGTTTTTCGTAGTAGTCCAAGGGGTTGGTTCACTTTCGGACATGCCACATTTGCTCTTCTTTTCTTTTTCGGACACATTTGGCATGGTGCTAGAACTTTGTTCAGAGATGTTTTTGCTGGTATCGACCCGGATTTAGATGCCCAAGTAGAATTTGGAGCATTCCAAANACTAGGAGATCCCACTACTAAAAGACAAATAGTATGATATTACATTGAAAAGACAAGTAGTATGATATTGCATTGCTCCAATCTATAGTATCGAGAGATTCCACTTCAGTGGAATTTTCATTCTCAGAGAGATTTGAAATCTTTCTATTCTTCTCCTTTTCTGGGAAAGAATTTCAATCGGTATGAAAGCTATCTCCATAATTGTAAACTACGATCGAATCTATGGAAGCATTGGTTTATACATTCCTGTTGGTATCGACCTTAGGGATAATATTTTTCGCTATTTTCTTCCGAGAACCGCCCAAAGTTCCGGATAAGGGGAGTAAATAATTTTTCTTCTCCGAACCCTCACCTCATTCTTTTCATAAAAATAATGACCTTCCCTATACGGGAAGGTCGTTATTTCAACTAGTCTTCGTGCTCTTCGAAAGGATCTCTGAGTTGTTCAGAGGGTTGCCCAAAGGCGGTATACAGGGCATAACCGGTAAAGCTCACAAGTAAACGGGATATGGAGATGGCGACTAAGGTTGCAGTTTCCATCGTTAGGTAATCCCAAGATCATGGTATATTTACAACACAACTGTATACAAAGTTAACAGATCTCAACCAATGCAATAAGAGTTATGGCTGCACAGACCACTGATGATACTTTCAGATCTGGACCGAGACGAACCGTTGTAGGAAATTTATTCAAACCACTTAATTCGGAATATGGTAAAGTAGCTCCCGGATGGGGAACTACTCCTCTTATGGGTGCTGCGATGGCTCTATTTGCGGTATTCTTATCTATTATTCCGGAGATTTATAATTCTTCCGTTTTATTGGATGGGATTCCGGTAAGCTGGGTCTAGAAGACCCAGAAGATCTGCCCGGATCCCCGGCCCGGTTTTTCGACTGAGGGATCCAAATAAAGCTATCGAATAGCTCCGGGTTCTAGGTCATTCCGTTCCGGTAGTTTGATCGTGTAACTATTCTTCTTTAAGGATTTCTGGAACATGGGTGTGCGACTTGTTAAAATTGATCTAGATTGATAGTACAGAAGACCAGTCTGTCATCTTCATGGAGATGGTCCTACCTCGTCGGATATCAATCGAATATTTCGTATTCGGAGCACGAGGCATATAAGATATATTTGGGAAGATCTGAACTATGGTTTGTACCTGCCATTTAGACCTCGTCACCGGGCTTCTAAGAATTCGAAATAGGTATTCCTGATCAGAAATTGAATGATCTCTCTTCCTTTAGAACTAGGCTGACTCTGACTGAAGAATGAGATGGTATCTCATTTCTCTTAGTTAGTATATTTCGTTGAGTAAGTGACGATCGAAAGGTTATTAACCCAAAAGGAAACCCTTTTGGAGATTCGAAAAGATCATCGGGGTATAATATAAATCTGAGGTTTGGATCGATCCATCTATTAAGATCTCGACAAGATAATTACTATCAATTGCCCAAGACTAGTTCTTCTCCAGTAAATTGATATCACAAATAGGGTGAAAGATCGTTCGAAAGGCCTATAGCGATCCATTCGGCATAAGGATGAGAGCCGACTTGAAATTTTGGCACTGTGAAGTATTGCTGTTGCGGGAGGGGAGATGATCATTCCGAATTATTCTCATTCATATTACCAGGGAACGAACTGATAGGATAGTTTCTAATCGATCTATTCGTTCCCAAGAGTATTTGGGTGCTCTTGCTCGAGCCGTATGAAGAGAAATTATCATGTACGGTTCTTGGGGGGGGGAATTTCAGTTTACCTATCTCGATAAAGTATACGATTGGTTCGAAGAGCGTCTTGAGATTCAGGCGATTGCGGATGATATCACTAGTAAATATGTTCCTCCTCATGTCAATATATTTTATTGTCTAGGGGGGATTACGCTGACCTGTTTTTTGGTACAAGTAGCTACTGGTTTTGCTATGACTTTTTACTATCGTCCGACCGTTACAGAAGCTTTTGCCTCTGTTCAATACATAATGACCGAAGTAAACTTTGGTTGGCTAATTCGATCAGTTCATCGATGGTCGGCAAGTATGATGGTTTTAATGATGATCCTGCACGTATTCCGTGTTTATCTCACAGGTGGATTTAAAAAACCTCGTGAATTAACTTGGGTTACAGGCGTAATTCTGGCTGTATTGACCGTATCTTTCGGTGTAACTGGTTATTCTTTGCCTTGGGATCAAATTGGTTATTGGGCAGTCAAAATTGTGACTGGCGTGCCTGAGGCTATTCCTGTAATAGGGCCTCCCTTGGTAGAGCTACTACGCGGAAGTGTTAGTGTGGGTCAATCTACTTTGACTCGTTTCTATAGTTTACACACTTTTGTATTACCCCTTCTTACTGCTGTATTTATGTTAATGCACTTTCTTATGATCCGTAAGCAAGGTATTCCAGGTCCTTTATAGAGAGGAAAGATAGATTGAAAATAAGTATTCATAACATATTGTTTTGAGTAATGATAGTAATATCTCATTGCCATGAATATTTCTTATTGGTAATAAGAAAACATGTTCCTCGGATCTTTTCTTTCAATCTTGAAGTATTATTTATCCGATACGAATAGTTGAAATAGATTCTCAGACGGAGAAGATGGATTATGGGAGTGTGTGACTTGAACTCTTTATTGGGCCGTGCAGATATATCCTTCAATCTGCCACATCAAAATTTCTAATGAAATGTGTCTCTGTCCCAATTTCCTTATCATAAATAGGAAGTTTAAAACCTGGGCAAAAAAAGGTATCGGTCGGTCCGTTTCAAGAGAATTATTTCTATGATCAAATTCGAATTAGGAAGGGCTCCGTGAAATCCAGTATAATAAGGTAATAATGTAACATAATCAAGAGTTGTATCATATTACTGCTCCTTCTTCATAGTGTGGAAATGCATCCATTTCTCTTGCATTCATCTCTAAAGGGAAGACTATCGGAGTAAGAGAAGGGATCTGAGGAAGATAAAAGGCCGGATCAGTAACAAGTCAATACCTTGTATGTCACGAAACTTCGAAGGTATATTCGCGAAGATAAACACAGATTATGAGGGATAAGATGGTCCAAAAAGCATATCGATCATGATCGAATTTGCAAGCTTACTTGGGTACTGAGTATTTTACTGGAGGGATCGGATCCCCTTTAATGGATGATTAGAGATATTATTGGTTCCTATTACCACGATATGTCCCTCATTACGGAGAGTCATATATGTAGATATCTATAAAGATATATAGATATCTCTAATTCCTTTAGTTATTGCTCAAGCCGGATGATGAAAAATTATCATGTCCGGTTCTTTTGGGGGGATAGATCCATAGGGCTTTACCTATCCTAATAACAAAGAAACCTGATTTAAATGATCCTGTATTAAGGGCTAGATTAGCTAAGGGTATGGGGCATAATTATTATGGAGAGCCCGCTTGGCCCAATGATCTTTTATATATTTTTCCAGTAGTAATTTTAGGTACTATTGCATGTACCATAGGTTTAGCGGTTCTAGCACCATCAATGATTGGTGAACCAGCAAATCCACTTGCAACTCCTTTGGAAATATTGCCCGAATGGTATTTTTTCCCCGTATTTCAAATACTTCGTACAGTACCTAATAAATTATTAGGTGTCCTTCTAATGGCCTCAGTACCTGCGGGATTATTGACGGTACCTTTTCCAGAGAATGTGAATCAATTTCAAAATCCATTTCGTCGTCCAGTAGCTACAACAGTCTTCTTGATCGGTACTGCAGTAGCCCTTTGGTTAGGTATTGGGGCAGCGTTACCTATTGATGAATCTTTCACTTTAGGTCTTTTCCAGATTGATCCAACTGTTAAATATTGAGAAATTTCAATATCTCGTTCATATATCTAGGGAGTAATTGCTTCAAAACAAGTTCTCCCTAGATATATACATTTCGCCCGTCAGAGATATCTTTTGAATATTACACGAAATAGAGGTTATGTTGAACACTTGAAATGGAATTATTCCCATTGCTCTCTATAATAACTTGGGAAAGGGGAAAAATGGGAAAAGTAAATGGAACTATTTAATGAATCTGAAACTTATTCTTGGGTAGATCAACTGCAAAATGTTTTTGAAGAACTTCCGATACTTGTTCGACAGATTTCTTTCCGAAATGTCCAATTCTCATTAAATCTTCTTGACTGTAATTCAACAGGTCCGATAATGTATGTATATTGACCCTTCCGAGGCAGTTATAGACCCTAGGAGGTAATTCTGATTGGTCAATAAAAATATGTTTGAATGCAACTTCTTCTTCCATTCTCTCCATATCAGCCGAGATATTGGAAAAGGAGAAGGAAGGCATATTAGACCCATTCTGATTGTCCATTCCATCGATGTTCTGTTCTTCTGCACGCAAAAAAGGAATGAATAAGTCAATCAAATTACGAGAAGCTCTGTAAAGTGCTTCTCTAGGAGCTAAACTTCCATTCGTCCATATCTCGAGAAAAAGGATTTCTTGTATATCATTTCCGTTCCCATAGGAATGAATACTATAATTTGCGTTTCGAACAGGCATAAATACAGCATCTATAGGAAAGATTCCATCCTGATAATTCTTCGGACTCTGTATACGATATCCACGATCTTTCTCGATCCATAATCTTATATCAAAAGTAATTGATTTGGTAAGACTAGCTATATGTTGTGTAGCATCAATTATTCTCACAGAAGGTGGTAATATGATATCTTGAGCGGTTACATTTCTGGGTCCGACGATACAGATAGATGCTTCTCGAGTTCCGTACGGATCACTTCTAAGGACAATTTCTTTCAGATTGATTAAAATGTCATGTACTGATTCTTCAATACCTATTATCGCGGAATATTCATGTGTTACCTTTTCCAATTTCGCATGTGTGATGCATGTTCCTTCTATTTCTCCAAGTAGAGCTCTTCGCATTGCGATGCCTATTGTACTAGCTTGACCTTTTCGAAGCGGAGATAAAGCGAAGCGGCCATAATGAAGACGCTTACTGTCCGCTCCGGATCCAATGCACCTCCACCGCGGTGTCTGAGTGGAGACTGAGATTTCATCTCGAATCATATTGAGATTATTTGATCAGATCATTTGATCATTTCTCTCTCCCGGAATTCATTTGATTCCTACACACGTCTCTTCTTGGGAGGTCTACATCCATTATGTGGCATAGGGGTTACGTCACGTACAAAACTTAAGAGTACACCACTTCTACGAATGGCCCGTAATGCTGTATCTCTCCCCGGACCAGGGCCACTTATCATGACTTCTGCTCGTTCCATACCTTGATCCATTAACGTACGAATAGCATTTTCTGCTGCAGTCTGAGCAGCAAATGGTGTACTTCTTTTCGTGCCTTTGAATCCACAGGCACCGGCAGAAGACCAAGAAACCACCTGTCCCCGTACATCCGTAACAGTAACAATGGTATTGTTAAAACTTGCTTGAACGTGAATAACTCCTTTTGGTATTCTACGTTCATTTCTACGTGAACCAATTTTTCTTATAGGTTTTGACATATTCATTATTCCATATTTATGGGTTCGGTAAGATAGATATCTATCCATTTCATATCGAAATAGATCTTTCATTTCTACATTTGTTACTTGATGTAGAGAAGGATTACCCCTGTCTCTGTTTATGTCTCGGATTGGAACAAATTACCATAACTCGTCCCCGCCTACGAATTAGTCGACACTTTTCACAAATTTTACGAACAGAAGCGCGGATTTTCATGTTTGTGGTCCTTCAATTTGGAATTGATATGATTAATCATATTACATCTCGTTTTCCGAGAAATAAGGGTTCTCTAATTCATGAGCCTAAATATTCTTTATCCCTATCGGATGTTCAGGAGGTGATCCAATCATTTGAAGATTTGTTGCGAAGTCGATAAATTATACGTCCTTTGGTTAGATCATAAGGACTTAATTCGACCTTGACCCTATCTCCTGGTAGTATTCGTACATGATTACGCCGAATTTTCCCCGAGATATGGGTTGGAACCTGACATCCGTTATCTAAACGAACTCGGAACATACCATTGGGAAGTGATTCAGTAACTGAACCTTCCACATCGATCAAATTTTGTTTATTCATTTTTTAGAATCTCCTTGAGAAATCAACTAACGTGGATAAGGATGAATGCTATCATCTAACTTACTTTTTCCCTTTCATAGAGATATCCTCCAGAAGAAATAATACAAAATTCAGAGAAATTACCGTACATAACATAATATTTCTCCTCCGATTCTTCTCCGTCGAGCCTCTCGATCCGTCATGATTCCTTGAGAAGTAGAAAGAATTACGACCCCCATTCCACCTAGAACTTTAGGAACTTTTTGAGAATTGGAATAGATCCTCAGACCAGGTTTGCTAGTACGCTTTGAAGTGGTTATATATGTCTTTTCCTTCCTTCCCCTATATCTTAAAGTTAAAACCGAAAAAGATTTTTGACCTTCCCTATGTTCTCTAGCATCTTCTATAAAACCTTCTTGCAGAAGGATTCTTACAACGTTTTTGGTAGTATTAGTAGCTATTATTCGAACTGTTTTTTTTTTTACTATGTCAGCGTTTCTTATAGAAGTTATTATATTGGCAATAGTATCGTTACCCATGAGAAAGAATTATTATGAATTTATGGTCTTGATATAAGAGGCATGTTCAATCTTCTTTGAGGAATATGCCTGAGATGCAACTTACAAATTGATCTATTTCTAAACCATTACACGATTTATTATTACTTATAAGACTTCGGGAGCCAATGAAACTATTTTGGCAAAATTCAATTGTCTCAATTCCCGAGCAACTGAACCAAAAACCCGGGTTCCTCTTGGATTTCCTTCCTGATCAACGATAACTGCTGCATTGTCATCAGATCGTATTATCATTCCATTGTCACGTTTAAGTTCTTTACAGGTGCGTACAACTACGGCTCTAACTATTTCTGATTCTTTTAAGGGCATATTTGGTACTGCTTCTTTAATTATAGCAATGATAACGTCACCAATATGAGCGTATTGACGATTACTAGCTTTTAGAACCCGGATGCACATTAGTTTTCGGGCTCCACTGTTGTCCGCTACATTTGAATAAGTTTGAGGTTGAATCATTCTTTCTCCAATAATTTTGTTCTCCGGCGGAGGAAATGAAAAAAAAAAAGAAGATATATAGTTGGCGAACTAGGAATCTTCTTTTTTCCATTAGAAATATCTCTTTGGTTCAGTATTTAGACGGGTGAAGCAGTAACAAATCGAGTACGTATAGGCATTTTGTATGCAGCTATTTCAGTAGCTGCTCTAGCTACAGTTTCGGATACTCCGCCCATTTCATAAAGTATTCGATATGGTCTGATGACGGATACCCAATATTCGGGAGATCCTTTCCCCGAACCCATACGTGTTTCTGCAGGTCTCATTGTAATAGGTTTGTCGGGAAATATACGTACCCATATTTTTCCACCACGACGAGCATAACGAGTAATTGCTCGTCGTCCCGCTTCTATTTGTCCAGATGTGATCCAAGCAGGTTCAAGCGCCTGAAGAGCGAATCTACCAAAACAAATATGATTGCCCCGCCGATGAGATACTCCCTTCATTCTCCCCCTATGTTGTTTACGAAATTTTGTCTTTTGGGGTTATAATCGATGATTTATTTCATCTCTACTTCAGAACCGGACATGAAAGTTTCCTCTCATCCGGCTCCTCGTGAATAATATATGTAAAATTGGACGATCAATGTGCATATGATATGTGTTATATAGGAATAAGTATATATTTACGCATATATTTAATATTTTAAATATTAGAGAAGGGACAAATCTATTTTTTTTTTTTTTTTTTTCTATCCAACGGAACTGTCCAATACGAATTCCACAGGCGAATATTAACTCTTCTGGTATTTGCTCCATGGGGTCGACTTATAACTCCTCCCCCACTGAGATCAATTCATTCTTGGTTTCTTTCGCCATCCTATCCAATGGATGATTGAGATTCTTATATAATCCTATGCAGTCACGGGTTCCATCGTTTCGATAGCTCCTAAACCGATGCTTAGGTCTTTCCTCTGCAATGGAGCTTTTCATTTCATCTGTTATGGAGTCAATTTCCTTAGTTTCCATCGACCCGAAGCTCTTTTTTTTTTTTTTTTTTTATTCATCATAAACTGAATCCATTCAATCAGGATGATTCTTATGCTTTATCACACTGCTCTTTGGAGGGTGATTTATAAACCGACCATACAATAACAATATTGGAAGAATATCTCATTTCTTCCTCGCTCCCTTCTCCTTTCCATTCTCCCACATTCTTGAACACCTCTCTCGCTTCACAAGAGATATAGATGTCCCCCCCTGGAAGAAAGTCTTTTAAGTTCGCATAACTATGTAATGGATGTATCTATAGTTCTTAAATCCTTGGATCTCGGCAATACGAAGTAATGAGTTAGCCCCTAGTTCATACCGGGGACCGACCCGTTCTTCTTCCAAGTTATTCATAGCTCTATAAAAAGTCGATCCTAACGAGTCGCACACTAAGCATAGCATTTCTCCGAGAGGGTTAATCTAATTCTTATTTGATCTGATAAAATTGATGATTTTTGATCGGACAAATCATGGAATGATTCGCAATTTTTTTTTTATCTTCCTTCCCGTAGGAGGATAATAGGAGGACCAATCATTTCTCATCCCCGAAGATCCAAATTTTAATCCCTAATACTCCATAGATAGTTTGAGCTGGATAATAACAATGATCAATTTTGGCTCGAATGGTCTGTAGGGGAACCCTACCTTCTCTAGCCCATTCGACACGGGCAATTTCATTTCCGTCGAGACGTCCTGCAATTTGTATTTGAATACCTTTTATATCTGCCTGTTCAGCCAGTTCAATAGCTCTTTTGACTGTTCTTCCGAGTGAAACTCTATCCTCTAGTTGCAGGGCAATAAATTCCGCAAGAATATTAGGTTCTCCATAAGGTTTCGCAACTTTCACTATAGCAATGTTTAGTTTTCCATCCACAGGATTAAGCATATTTCGTACATCGGTTCTTAATTGTTCACTTCCCCGACCCCGATTTTCTATCAACAAGTTGGGAAATCCAATATGGATTTCGACCTGAATTAAATCGATCTTTCTTCTAATTTCTACACGTGCAATTCCTCCATGATTCGAGGAACTCCTCATATGTCTTCGTATATAATTCACAATGCAATTACTTATTTTTTCATCTTCCCGGAGATCTTCGGAATAATTTTTTTGTTGCGCAAACCAATGGGAACGATGATTTTGGGTTATACCAAGTCTAAAACCAAGTGGATTCATTTTCTGTCCCATACATATTTTCCTTTTTTGGGTTCTGTTGGCATAATCAGATTGTTCGATCTGGATCTTTCTTCCAATACAATAGTTATATGACAGGTGGGTTTCTGTATTGGATAACCACGTCCTTGAGCTCTAGGTTGGGATCTTTTCAAAATAGCACCTTCATTTACTTCGGCCCTACTGACAAATAAATTGGCTTTGTTCAACCCAATATTGTGATTAGCATTTGCCGCTGCGGAAGAAATTAATTGTAATATAGGATAACATGCTCGATAAGGCATGAGTTCCAGTATCATAAGTGCTTGTTCATACGAACGATTACGAACTTGATCAATTACTCTGCGTGCTCTATGAGTAGACATACGTATATGTTTAGCTAGAGCTCGTATTTTTGGACTTGAGCTATTCTTTTCCATTGAACTTCATCTCCCATTAATGATGAGCACCTCCTGATTAACGACGGGATCTATTATCGCTTTTCGCATGTCCGCGGGGAATTAGAGTAGGTGCAAATTCCCCCAATTTGTGACCTACCATACGATCCGTTATATAAATAGGTAAATGTTCCTTTCCATTATGAACAGCAATTGTATGACCGATCATTGCGGGTACAATGGTAGATGCCCGAGACCAGGTTACTATTATCTTCTTCTCTTTTTTTATGTTTAGATTCTCTATCTTCCTCAATGAATGATTAGCTACAAAAGGATTCTTTTTCAGTGAACGTGCCATGGCCAATTACCCCCCCCCCCCCCCCCCCATTTTTTTTTTTTCTTTTTTAATAAAATAGATCCCCAATTGCTCTTACTTACGTCGACGAAGGATTGAAGCATCACTATATTTATTATTCTTCCGACTTTTCCTTCCAAGCGCAGCATAGCCCCAAGGGGTCACGGGTTTTTTTCTACCAATTGGAGTTCTTCCCTCACCACCCCCATGGGGATGGTCTACAGGGTTCATAACTACTCCTCTTACTCTAGGACGTTTACCCAGCCAACGTTTAGATCCAGCTTTACCTAAAGTTCCATTGTTCGCATTGACATTACCTACTTGTCCAATCGTTGCTGAACAATTCTCAGATATTAAACGAATCTCCCCAGATGGTAATCTTAATGTGGTCGATCGACCCTCTTTTGCAATCAGTTCTGCTACAGCACCTGCTGCTCTAGCCAATTGTCCGCCTTTACCTAATGTTATTTCTATGCTATGTATAGCCGTGCCCAAGGGTACATCGGTTGAAGTAGATCCTTATTTTTCGATCAATCTTATTCTCGATCAATAAAAATCCCTTCCCAAACCGTACAAGCCTCTCTCGAGGCATACAGCTTTCTGGATGGATATGATAATATTGACATATATCGATCATATATCTTTGATCAACAAATAGGATGAAATATGGGATTTCGCTCCTCATGTCCCGATCCTCTACATCCTAGATCTCTCTATTCCATCATCTGGCCTATGTTTTTCATGTAGCATTCAGAATGAATGACTTCATAAAATTACGTCAATACCTTTGTATGTTCTGGATAACGTAGGAGGCGTGTTAAACATCTCTTTCTTTTTTATTCTCTTCTTCCATCTTTTCTTTTCTTCTCCGGGAGATATTACTACTGTCCAGCTTTTAATTTGCCTCTGACCGTCAAATCAAATGTGAGTAACTCGTCCCTTTCTTTGAAACAAGGGGTGCCCTTCCGCTCCGGGTTTGTTCATGCTTCAGACAATTCGATCTTCTCCATATTATCATATCTTTGGAATCAATAATTCGATATGAGGAACTATTGAACCCAATCACCCGCTGCCATTCCTCTTCAGTTTCCCTTTGAGGTTTATCCCATAAAAGTACCCGAGTTGGATCAGTGATAGATTCATAGGTCTTGCTGTAAACCTAATCGGTTGCTTTCGATTACGCAAATCAATGATTCAAACCGCACTCAGAGGTAGGGCATTTCCTATTGATATAGGAGCTCTTGGACCGGAAGTAATAGTATCTCCAATTATGACCCCTCTGGGGTGTAAAATATATTTCTTCTCACCATCCCCGTAGTGTACGAGACAAATGTATGCACTTCGATTAGGGTCATATTCTATAGTTACAATTTCTCCAAAAATGTATTTTTCATTCCGTTGAAAATCAATTTGACGATACAGACGCTTGTGACCTCCTCCTCTATGTCTTGCGGTAATAATTCCTCTACTATTACGACCTTTTCCACAACGATGCTGTCCAGAGGTCAATTTTTTTTGTGGATTGGACCGGACCCTTCCATCGTAACTTGATATGGGTCTATTTCGTGTGCTTGGAGTATAAGTTCTGTATGAACGGATGGCCATGTTATTGGGTACCTTAATTGAATCTAATAAGTTTTATTCCTCTGAAAGAAGTGGAATAGAATAACCTGGCTGGAGTGCAATAATCATACGCCTACAACGTATTGGATGTCCTATTGGTCCTACTGTTCCTCCCTTTTTTGGAGGTCGATAACTATTCATAGCTATTACTTTGACACCAAAGAAAAGTTCGATCCAATTTTTCACCCCTGTTTTGGTCGGTCTCGAACCTACATCGAAAGTATATTGATTATTTTCTAATAAACGAATCTTTTTTTCTGTAAGTATTGTGTATTCCATTTCATTCATAGATATCTCCTTTTTTTTTTCTCATCTCTTACGAATTCATATACTGATTCGTATTGTAATCAATTATCCCCAACTCCAAAGTATGGATATATCATACTTATATTTATATGGATCCGATCTCGCCCCCCTCCCCTTTTTTTTTTTTCGTTCGAAGGAATAATAAGGTTAAATAATACATATGTGCAATTTCCGTGCATCCAGCAGGAATTGAACCTGCGAATTCGCCAATTATGAGTTGGGCGCTTTAACCGTTCAGCCATGGATGCTAGAGATCATCGTGAAGAGAACAACCAATCGTATTATAGAATACGAGCACATCGTCTAACATGAGTATCAACTCAAAATTGATATTGGTCGGACATTCTCTCCCATTCAATTCATGTCAAGCACATTTGACAGAGGTATATGACAAATTGTTCGAGAGTTGGTTCTAAGTTGGTTATTGATCTTGCAACACTTTCATTTTCTGTCAGAGGTTGCCGTTAGTTCGTCGTCGGAACTTAGAAAGAAACTCTCTTCTTCTTGGAAGGAATGACCGTAGATAGAGACTGTCAATTGGTTCTTCTGGGGCGGACGTAGCCAAGTGGATCAAGGCAGTGGATTGTGAATCCACCACGCGCGGGTTCAATCCCCGTCGTTCGCCCATAAAGAAACGGATTGGATCCAATCCATCTTTGTCATTTTAATTTCAAATGAACAAGAAGTATTTCTATCTATTGATATAGAATCAATTGAATTCTTAGTGGTTGACGCAAGCTCTTCTTTATGCCAATATTATATTTATATGTCATTCTATTCATGATCACCCAAAGTATATACTATAGATGAGATCTTTTTCGATACTCTATTTCAATAGATCCAATATGGTTTCGTTTCAAATTGGTAGAGAACAAATAGATATATAGATCTATGTACCTATATAGATAAATACCTATATTCTATCAATATTATAGAAAAAAATAGAATGGAAAAGACCGAAGTCATTGAATCTATTTAAGGATAGAGATCTATCAAAAACTATTTCATTATTGTAATGTAATTATTGTAAAAAAGGAATGAAACGACAAAAATTGAAATCCTGGATATTGAAATTGGAAGAAATACGAAGCTTTCAATATTTATTCAATTCATGGACCGAATTGAATTTGGTGAGATTGTTCACGAAAATAGTTTCCCATCGAGAACGTCTTATTAAGCTCTTTGACTCTCGAATTCTTAGTACGTTGCTTTTACGCGATCTACGTGGTTCAAGAAGCAATCAATCTTTGACAATCAAAGGTGTAGTACTACTTACATTACCAGTCCTTATATATCATGTGAATCAGAAAAGTATGATTGAAAGAAAAAAGTTCTATTCGATGAAACTCTTTCCTATACCTATAAACTATGCTGAACCTAGAAATGAAACATCGGAAGAATATTTCGAGTCTTTCAATAAAAATTTGTTGATCTTTCCGCATCTTTTTCTGTCTTTCCCAAAAGGGAGAAAGATATATCAAAGTCACTTGAGAAATTCGAAAGAGGACGCTTGGGTTCTCTCAAAAAGAAAAGTGTGTGTCATGCCTGCATATAATCAAATTGATTCTTGGGGTTCACGATGGTGGAAGAATTGGATCATAGAAGAGATTCTTCCTAGTTGGAAGATCCCTCAGGGATCAATAGCGAAAATTGAGATGTCATTGAAAGAGAAAGATGTGGAACATCTAAAGGGTTTTTTTGAATTCTATATTGATGATCTGATCCGCAAAGACTATGATTGGGAATATCATTTCGATCGTGTTTTTATGAGAAATAAGCAGGACACGATCGACTTGAGCTCGAAGCAGCAAGTCGAAATATTAGGTAATAATCTAATCTGTTATCTCATGTCCGCTTTTTGTGAAAAAATGCTATTCGAAGCGGAGGGTCCATTCAAGCAGCAGAAATCGAAATCAATTGTTGAATCGAATAATATTAAGCATTTCTCCCATCTTCGATTATCCTATCAAGAAAAATCAGAATGGGGACCGCGTTGGTGGAAAAAGAATATGTTTCAGATCTGGAATAGTTGGGGTGAATCTGATCAAATTATTGCAGAATCTTCCATTCTCTTGAAAGAGAAAGGGTATCTCTCTTTCCAAAATTATGCTGAATTTTGGCAATTCTATAAAGATTCTTTTGTTAGTTGGGAGAAAGATCAGCAGAAATTGGAACTTTCGAAGGACATTTTAAAAGAGAAATTCATTCAGTTGAATGATGTGAACAATGATCAGCTTTTTAGCAAGATACAGAATTTATTGTTGGATATTCTATACAATTTCTCAGAATCTATTTTCATTAAAGTCAATCATTCTAGCCAATTGAAAAGATCTTATAATCGATCCATCGATCATTTCGATCCCATTAGTGAAAATTCAGAATATGGCACGAACATGAACAAAAAGGATGAGATAATCTCAGAGAATCAAAGACCGATAACTTGGGAGACTCATTCGGAGAGGGATGAGAAAGATATCGATTCGGAGATAGATTTGACTCTCAATTTCACTGAGAATGAGTATTGGGAACCTGAAAAAGATCTTTGTGAACGGATTTTCACAAATGGATATATAAATAAAACGGAGATCGAGCAACTAAAAGAAAGATCAATTCTTTGGGATCCTTCTTCTTCTATTCGAATAGAAAGAACAAAAATAAAATCAGATTTGTCCTCAAAGTGTCTCTCAGAAGATTCTCCGATCTATTGGACGAAAGAACTATTTACGGAAGATAAAAAGTCTATAACAGAGAATTTGTTTCCAAAGGAAAGGAAAAGATTCATCGAGAATTTCACAAAATCAATTCGTTCTTATTTTTTTGACATATTGTCAATAGATGAACCGTGCATGGGTTCTAGTGTTACTAAGAAGCCTATTGAAAATTTCAAATTATTGAAAGGGCAACAAGATGTTTTTTTCAGATATTTCAGGGGCTCAGAAAAGAATGGGATAATTGATCCGTGGAAGATAAGAACATATTTTCAAAATCCTTCCTCAAATTGTGCTATTTCATTAGATCCCGGATGTAATATGATTAGAAAAAATCAGAGGGATATAAACAAATTAAATTGTATTCTCTTTATGAACCGGAGTTTGTCTCGGAATCGATTTTCTTCATTCTGTGATCAAAACAAAGAACAATACATATTCCACAACAATTTACGATTTAAAAAAAGAGTTCTAAAAATAACAGATCAATTCGCTCTATTAATAACTAAGCCTAATCAGGTTTATGATAATACACTTGCTCCTGATATTGATTATCACGTGAATCAATTCTATGAACTGAACAAGAATAGATTCTTAGATCAGATCTTCAACCACAAGAATAAATTGAAGAATCAATCTTTATTGATCCTACTCAATATTACTGATAAAGAGAATGAATATTTAGATCGAATAATCGAAAAAGAATTGATCCAAATCTCTTCCAAAAAGGGTTCAGAAATAGGAACCCCTCTTAACAATTACAGAACTGAAACTTCAAATTGGTACAAATTGATTCGATATAAGATTCACGGGCATTTGAAAAATGCATTCAACAAATTATATTCAATGAACGGGTCCAGTCGCAATTTAAAGGATCAAATTCGAACAAATTGGATAGAAAATGAAAATTTGAATAATGTATCGAAAGATACAATTAACCGACATCCATCAAATTGGAGAAAAGGTCAAAAAGAATGGTTTGATCATTCTATTCTTCGAACTGATAAATGTATCAATCGGAATTTGAATGTGTACAAATGGTCCAATCAGACCGAATACTTGAAGAGATGTTCGAAACATCTTGTTTCTAAACAAAACGATTTGAAAATAGTGTTCGATCCGATTGAATCATGTGCTAATAGAGATTCAATTGGTTGGTCTGGAAGTCCCAACAAAAAAGATTATTCTAAGTTTTCTTTGATTGCTGAAAATACTGTGAAGATCTTTCTTTCTAAGAAATCCATTTCTCATTCGGCTATTTTCATTCCCGAGTTTTTCATTGATAAGTTAAAGGGTATGAATGATCAACTCTTCAATAAGTTGTTAAAATCAATTGGTGTTCGAATCGTTCATTTAAAAACATTCAAACCCTTTCTTTTGGATAACCATAATCTTTCACAAAGATCGAAATTCTTGATCGACGAAAGAACAGTAGCACAATTTTTCTATCATGAGATGCCGGTGAATCGATTTATTATTGACTTATTCGAGAATGAAAAGAATTGCATGGAATTGTTCGATAACACTGATTTTTCGACGATATCCAACGATCGAGACAACTGGTTGAATCCCGTAAAACTATCTAATCAAAGCTCATCGAGAGCTTCTTTTTACAAAGCAAATACACTACAATTCTTCGATTATTCACATCATCCTCGGTTCAATTATAAGAAAAGATTACCTTATTATATGGAAAGGATTCATACAAAAAATCATAATCTTACATATGGACAATTATTCAATATTTCGCCCATCCACAGCAATCTATTTTCTTTGTCCATTAGTGAAATAAGACCTGTTCACTTGGAGAAAGATACTATTTCACTTATAAAGTCACAAGTATCTAACATATTCTTACCTAAATATTTGCAACAAAGCGGTAACCAAACGTTTGTATCAATCTATGACTTGTACAAATCTTTCGATTTACTAACTCGATTGAATCCATTTGTTCATGATAAAATAGATATTTCCTCGATCGAAGAGATTTCTACAACGCCTTTAACGAGAGAACGAATAGCCAATTTCGAAAAAACTTCTTGTCAGCCCTTCTTAAATAGATCCGATTTAGAAGAAAACAACTTCGATCAGTACCTTAAGGGGGGTTTCAGTTCAAACATGGGTCTTATTCAAACTCAATCTTATCGAGATGATTTACTATCCGAAATCTTTCTAAAAAGAAAAGATAAGAACCAGGAAATGCTTCATCGGATTCGAGATCGGTTTGTAAAATCTAGTTCAACAGAAGGTTCAAAAAACAGAATTGAGAACAAAGCCATAGATAAAAGAAGCACCCTTTTCAATTTCTCTAAAGAGGAACGGAATCTCTTACCATTTTGTTCACCGCGTTTGAATGAACGTGCTAAGAAACAAGAGATGCATAGGATCTCTCAAATAGAGAGTCTTTTTAAAAAATGGGATTTGTTCCGAGCATATACGCCATGGCTCTTGACTTCTGCATGGTGGAAATATCTTGAGAATCTACTTCTAGAGACTTTTCCGGAGATATTGCTAAATAGCAGTGATCAACTTGTATCTATTTTGCATGATATTATGCATAAATCGAATCTATCGTGGGCAATTTCTCATCAATTATGGGCACTTCTACAATGTAATCTGAGAACCAATATCTTGGATAAGTTTTTTTCTTTATGGAATCTTTGTTCATTCAAGGAAATGATTAATCAAAAGAATGAGTCATCGGTTCTATCTATATGGGCACATCTGAGATTGCTGAATGCTCGGGAGTATGAATATTCGATCCTTATCCTTTTTTTCGTCCTTGGATATTTCGTTCTTCGATATTCTTTCGTTGTTTCCTCAGCCTTTATTGAGTTACAGATACACCTTGAACGCATCAAAGATTTAATGGATCCGTCATACGCGATCGAGTTGCAAAAACTGATGGATCATCCTTTGCCTGGTCTGCTTTTCTCTATGGATATAAGGGACATATCCATCTATTTTCTGGACGAATTGATCTATTCTATGAGGAATAGAAAGTTTTATTCACCTATAAGAAGAGAGTTGAACAGATCGTGCTTCAGCATGGATATCTCTGGAAAAGAGAGAGAATTACTAGTTCAGTTTCTAATAACAGAAAAAAACATCTCTCAATTTGGATCGAATTTGACTCACAGTCATAATTTCTTCAAGAATGAATTTGATTATCAAATCACTGAACAGCCGGGACTTATTTACCTGATCTATTTAGCCGACACTTATCAGAAAGATCTAATGAATCACGAGTTCGATCAATCTCGTTTAACAGAAAGATGGGTCTTCCTCGCTTTTTGTCGGAAGATTACCTCTTCACAAATCTTTAGGGGTTTGAACCTCACATTTTATGGAAAACCTTTCTCACTCCACTTAGGATCATCCCTTTCCAAAGGGATTTTACTGATAGGTCCTACGGAAACCGGACGATCCTATTTGGTCAAGGGTCTAGCAGCAGACTCTTATGTTCCTCTGGTAAGAATATCCCTAAACAAGTTCCTGTATGACAAAGGTGAATATTCTAATTTCCTCGATATACGAAGTATGAATAATGTGGTGCAAAAAATGCACCAATTCAATCTCACCTTCGAATTGGCAAAAAGAATGTCCCCTTGCATAATATGGATTCCAAACATTCATGAACTGAATGTCAATTACTTAACTCACTTTTTCCTTGGTTTATTAGTGAACCATCTCTCTAGAGATGATGAGAAAGATTCTACTAGAAATCTTCTTGTTATTGCTTCGACTCATATTCCTAAAAAAGTGGATCCAGCTCCAATAGCTCCAAATCGATTAGACAGATCAATCAATGTTCGAATGCTTCCTATCCCACAACGACAAAAGGAATTTCCTATTCTTTTACGCAGCAAAGGGTTTGACTCGGAAAAAGAGTTGTCTTGTCCCAAGGAATTTGGATCTAGAACCATAGGTTCCAATGCACGGGATCTAGCAGCACTTGCCAATGAAGCCTTATCAATTAGTATTACCCAAAATAAATCAGTTATAGGCACTGATACAATTAGATTAGCTCTTTATAGACAAACTTGGGGTTTGCAATCTATAGATAATCAGGTTGGATCCGGTCAAAATTACGAAATACTTCCCTATAAGGTGGGAAAAGCTGTTATACAAAATACACTTAGAAGGAATTCTTCTATGAATCCTCTATCTATTAATAATGAATTATGGAAGAAAAGGTTTTCTTATTTGTCCAAATGGTATTTAGAACCTTCTATTGCTGGAACAACTATGAAGGAATTGACCATACTCCCCCATATTTTGGGTTGCTTGGCCGGATCAGCAGCTCGAGATTCCTGGTTTATATCGGGACAAAATAGAGAGAATTGGATTCCTCTCGATAGATTTGCTGAGCATGATTTCGATTTAGCTTCTGGTCTTTTAGAAAGTCTTCTGGTGGAGTTTCCATGGTTAGGAATATGCCGGGGTAAGCCTGATAAGAATCAAATCACATTTGCTCCTCAGCCCAAAACGAGAAATCATCTCAATGTGATGCGAAAAGGGGTTTATTCTATGGTCAATAAAATGTTTATATATAAAGAATATGAATTGAAGTTTCAACAAGAAACTCCCGGCGCAAAACAAATGGATGAAAAATTAGTCAATAACATAGTTTGGGCTCCTAGGATCTGGCGTCTTAGTTTTCTTCGCAGTAATCTATTTGATCGTACAAAAAGACCCAATGAATTGGGATTTTCGTATCAGTTCGGATTGTTTCAAGAGGAGCAGGCCAGTTACTGTAAAAGGGTTAGAGAGAATTTAGAGTCTCTCCAAAAAGGACCACATAAAAAGGGGTTTTATGTTCATGAGAGAAATCATTCTAACGCAAGACAAAAGAATCTACAACATATACAGTCTCAATTGGAAGATATATCATTACAAGAGCGGTTTGAAATAGGAATATTTCAATTTTCTATACAATATCAAATGCGATCTAAATCCTCTAATAAACCAATGTTCTTTCTAGGAAGACGATTTCTTTGGGATCCCACAGGTTTTCTATTTCAAGATCAGCACCTTGTGTTTTCACGTCGGGAATTTTTTGCAAATGAAGAAATGCTGAGAAGGCTTTATATTACTTACGGTTCAATAAGAAGACAAGAAAAACATCTCTTCCCTAAAAAAAGTATCCAAGGTGCTTTTCATAGATATAATTCAAAATTCATGACCAATTCGGTCATAAATTCGTGGAAACAATTGCCTCTTGCAGAAAAGGAACATATTGAGGCTTTCAAACGCATTCAAGCAATTGGTATCCGATTGAAACGTATACAGCCATATACTCCTACATTTCTATATCAACGTTGGTTGATTGAAAATCCGCAAGAAAAGGTTGATCGCTTCGAATTGTTAATTCATCGCCAAAGATGGCTTGAAACCAATAGTTCATTATCGAATGAATCTTTTCTTTATAATACTCTATCCGAGAGTTATAAATATTTATCAAATCTGTTCCTATCTAACAGAATGTTATTGAATCAAATGACAAGGACATTGTTGAAAAATAGATGGCTTTTTCCGAAGGAAATTGAACACTTAATTCATACAACAAAAGATAGATTTCACATATCTATTTTAGCCGGAAAAAATCTGTCATCATCGATGAAAGGGCAATGAAATGAAGTAGAACGAAATTGACCGGGTAGTAGGGTCGTGGAAACAAATGAGAAGTTCTACATCTGCTTCGATTTCAGATCCTATTCGAAAATGAATCCTTTCTCGGTCTTGTCCAAGAATGGAAAGTATGTTAGAAGAAGAAAAAAGAAGAACAAAGAGTTGATAGATCTTGAATTTGAAGATAGATTCCTTATTCCGAGATCTCGACCGTGTAAGAGTGAGCATAGCAAGGAATATGAGCCAAGTCAATTTGATTGAACTTAATGAGATATTCTCTACTATGCTTACCCCTTATTTCTTCGATTTTGGTTCTGGTACTCTTTTTTTTTCTTACACTTCCCATTCGGAAGAAAGGATCCCTTATTTGCCTATAGAGTCACAGGATTCAACATTGGTATAGTCGTTTAAGTTCGATCGCAACTCTCGGATCTTGCAAAACTTTAAGAGGGGTATATAGATTCTCCTCAATCTATGTCCTTAATTGCGTATACCTCATAATTAGTAAGAAACAAGCTTCATGCATTCTTTAATGGACATAAAAAGAAATAGAAACATTCCACCTGAGATTTGGTCTTTTTCATTTTTTCATTCAATTTCTCCCATATGTTCCTTTGTGGAATGTACTCCATCTGTTGGGTCACGGGGGGGGCATTTTCCCAGAAGTTTCTATTGATCTACCTGCATTTGTGTGATTCCTGTTGAGGTATCTACTCGGGGGATGGGTGCAGGGCGGACCATTTTGAAATGGACTTCTCCATTCATTAGATAGAGAAGATCGCCAAGATCTTGTGATCCACTGTCGAACCTATTCCAACAGCTTTAACTCATATCGTATATAGGGAATCGTCGGAATACTTCGTATCAACAGATATCGAAGAAATCGATCTCGGTACATTGAGATAATCAATTAGATCCGATATTTGTTATTGAATTGCTCATTCAATAAGCATTCTCAATATTATGCCTTGAAGAGGACTCGAACCTCCACGCTCTTTAGCACGAGATTTTGAGTCTCGCGTGTCTACCATTCCACCATCAAGGCATCCCGAAAGTGAATCATATTCCATGAGTATGATATCTATATTACGATCATCTATCATTATAGATGGAATGTAGAATCTATGACAAAGATAGAGTATTGGGGTATTTATATCGATCGGTTATATAGGTCCAAGCCTAATATATCACCAACTTCTTTCGATTTTCATTATCCGGAGGATATTTCATATACATCAAAAATATGCACGATCGAACATCTTTTCTTTTTCGATTCAATAGAAGCCTAGAGAAGCGAACATGGTACCCAAATAATGATATGTCAAAAGCAGGTTCGATCATATGTGCGCATATATCGATTCCTAAATAGAATGGAACGACGTAGATATCTATCTACATACGTTCGAATGACCTTTTCCCATAATGAAAATGTACATAGCCCTATTAATAACCCTATTCTAGTCTAGAATGAACTTCTAATTCGATGATCAAGTTGATCTCATAATTAGAAGTTCATCTCAGAATCTCGGCCTATTCCCATTTTGGGCGGGACAAATCGACTAATTCTTCCGGATTGAACGAATAAATAGACCTTAAAATAAGGTATCCTGAGCAATTGCAATAATTGGGTTCATTACTATTCCCAGTGTAGTAGATGCTGTTACACATACAATCATACTCAATTCGATAGAATTTTTTGATATGAAAGAAGATGGAGATCTTCTATAATTTTGCACGTGAGGAGTTATTTCTTTGTTTCGCTCAGTCATTAATAACTTGATTATTTTTAGATAATAGTATATAGAAATAACGCTCATAAGGGGTCCTATCGAAACCAATAAATATGAGCCTGCCTGCCACCCGCACCAGAATAGATAAAGTTTTCCAAAAAAACCTGCTAATGGAGGAATACCTCCTAAGGATAGTAAACATAAAGCTAAAGAGAAAGCCGAAAAAGGATCTTTCGTATATAATCCTGCATAATCTCGAATGTTATCAGTTCCTGTGCGTAGACCAAATAATACAATGCAAGCAAAAGTTCCTAAATTCATGAAAATATAGAACAGCATATAAGTTATCATGCTTGCATATCCATTCTTTGAGTCTCCAGCAATTATTCCAATAATGATATATCCAATTTGACCCATGGACGAATATGCAAGCATACGTTTCATGCTCGTTTGGGTAATAGCAATTAAATTGCCTAATATCATGCTAAGAATAGCTAATATTTCCAAAAGAAGATGCCATTCGTTCGATGAAAAGTAGAAAATAAGATCGAAAATTCGAGTGGCTAAAGCTGAAGCAGCTACTTTCGAAGTAACAGAAAGAAAAGCAACGACTGGAGTGGGAGAGTTAGAGTCGAAAAGAGGATCCCTCACTCCTTTCTCTCATTCAAAACCGTGCATGAGACTTTCATCTCGCACGGCTCCTAAGTGATAAAAAAAGAAGGACATAATCATCTTATTCCTTTTTCATTACCTTCCTCGCGTATGTATAAGACCGAATCGATTCAATTTATAGAAAAGGATTACTAATCCTTAACTTCCCGAGGAATCCTCCATCAGCGGTTCCCATAGTGAATCACTGACTTTCTCGATCTTTTTGACTGTAAGAACAAGTCAAAAAGATTGAGAAATAGAACCATCTGATTTTATTCGTTCTCAATAGCCATGAGATAATCATCTTAGGGTGATCTTTTTGTCGACGGATGCTTCTATTACACTCGTAGTCCTTGAAGGATGAAAACTGACTATGTAGCATTTACATCGAGAATGAAAGTATTGTATACGTCATTAGTCTGATCCTTTGTAAGAACTACCCGTAATAACTGACTTGCAAAATATCTCTGTTTATTCAAAGATATTAGTTATTTTTGACCTTGCTTTACCTTAATTGTTATTTCAACAAAAATCTCGCGAATAACTTTTGGTAAAAGTTATGCCTTAGCCCGAGTGGGGATAACAGTCTTTTTCTCTTCCGCATGTCCATAGAGTTTTTATAGATCTAAACATCTCTAAAAAAGATATATATCCGCTTATTATAGGGGTAATAATTCGTCGAACGAATCGCACTCCTTCATATACGTCAGGGGTCCATTGATGAAAAGGGACTAGAGAAAGCTTGAATCCAATTCCTACAGCTATGGATATGAGCGCAATCAAAATTCCTGGGGAGTTATACATTTGTGTATTTATGAGACCATTTACTACTTCTTGAAGCTCAATCTCTCCCCCGGATAGACCGTATAGCCAAGAAAAACCATAAACCAGAATAGAAGAGCTTGCCCCACCCATAAGTAAATATTTCATAGTAGCCTCATTAGACCGTACATCTCTCTTGGTATATCCAGATAATAGATAAGAACATAAACTGAAACATTCCAGAGCTACGAAGATAGTGACTAAATCATTAGCACCACATAAAACCATTCCCCCTAGAGCAGCTGTTAATAGGAATAACAGGAACTCTGTTATAGCCATTTCTGTACATTTGATGTACTCCACGGATAGAGGAATACATAGAGTTGAACATAGTAAAATGAGAAATCGAAAGATTTTGCTGAAATTGCTCGTTTGGAAATTACCCAAAAAGCTAATCATAGGTTCTTCTCTCCATCGAAATAATAAGACCGTTATGCTCATTACTAAACTTGTTAAAGAGATGAAATAGAACCAAGGTGTATCTTTTTGATCAGAGGTTAGATCGATCATCAGAAGAAGAATTAGGCCGAGAATTAGGATACATTCTGGGAAAATAGAACCTCCATGGAAGAGAAGCAAATGAAACTCTTTCATAAAAATGATCTCAGGGTATAATTGAAAATGAAGTTTTCATTTTGTACATGCCAGATCATGAATTAGTAACTTCATTCAATCTCCGAAAAAGTCTCAATCTTTTTCAACTTTCTATTCTTGGAATAGGAGATTTGCATAATCCTCATGAATAGGATCAAATCTTATCTCAGAATCTTATTCTTTATTAAGCAAGCCCCCCCCCGAGAGGGCTTGGTTGATCTAGGATTTATGTTTCATCCTTGTTTTCTTTTATCTTTCGTTCGTTCCGATAGACATATTGATCAATTTCGAAGAAATATTTCTCTTTCGAATCGATCTATCTGTATAGATCAGATAGATCTATCCATATAGATAGATCTCGATCCTGTTCATAGATTAACGGAAATGTGCAAAAGCTCTATTGGCCTCTGCCATTCTATGAGTCTCTTCCTTTTTGCGTATAGCATTGCCATTCCCTCTGGCGGCATCCATTAATTCGTAACTCAATTTGAAAGCCATATTTCGACCCGGCGGACGTTTTCGAGATGCCCCTAATAACCAACGAATGGCAAGTGCTTTTCCTTGTGT